AAATTATTTTAATTTATAGAGTAAAGTCAAATAGGAGAGAAGGCAGAAAATATTTAATTTTTAATTTTGCCAATTTATTTATTTTATCAAAATATTATTATAATAATCCTATTATATTTAAATTTTTATCAGTTATAATTATAAGAATATACGATATAGAATATATTGTTTTACTTCATTTTTTCTAAATATAGAAAAATATAGAAAGAAACTATTAGGGAATCATTGCAATATATCAAAGAGAGATACTTTAATTTGTATAAAACATGAACTCTAAGAGAAATTCAGTAATAAACGAAGTAAATTGAAATATCTTAATAACTTTAGGAAAAGAAATCAAAAGAGATTCTATGATTAGTGAGAATGAAAATAGAAAAGCCTTCCAATTCATATGGGAGGGTTTAGGTACAATCGGTAATGCGTAAAAACATCAAAAAACATTAAAAAAAATTTTTAGGAAAATTTTTAAAATTTAGATTTAATATTAATTAAATAAAAATTTTATAATATATTTATTATAAAAACCTATATAAACTAAAACCATAGTATGGTATAAAATTTATTTTATTAATATAAAATAAAAAAAATTATTAAGTAAAATGGGTTAAGGCTTGTTTGAATAAGTAAAGGGGAACCTTCCTCTAAGGCTAAATATGATATATTGAGCGATAGCGAAGAGTACCGTGAGGGAATTGAAAAATTAGTAGTTTTATAAGCAGCTTGAGAAGAAAATTTAAATAATATTAAAAGCGTACCTTTTGCATAATGGGTCAGCAAGTTAATATTAGATGCGAGCAGTAAATGCCTAGATAACTCGGTTAATACAATAGTGATAAGTATCTAAAATTAGACCCGAAGCCTAGTGATCTTACCATGATCAGATTTATAAAGGATCGAACGGGTTAACAAATAAGTTTGAGCAACTTATTTTAGCCTAAATAGAAGTGAACCTTCTGTTGTAAACCATCAAATTGACGGGGAGTCCTTAAAGCAATCTTGACTAACCAAGTATATTTAATAAAACTTGGGGCGCAGGTAATTACTCGCGATAAAGTAAAATAAAGATTGATAACCGAAAGGAAATAGGTAATCCGCAGCTAAACATCTTTTTTAATATTGATGTAGAGTTCATCGACTAAATGTTGGTTAGCGCAAGCTTAAAATATAGTCAAGCCTCATTTGAAAAAATGTAAGGTTAATATAAATTATTATAATTTTATTATATATTAATGAAATTTTATAATTAATCCAGTTTCTTTCTTGGTATTGGTATATATCTTTTTGTGTTTCTTTATTTGTGACTCTTTATGTTGGATAATATATTACTTAAATGTGGTAACTAGTTTTATTATAAAATTTGTTTTAATCCTTAAAACTAAACCGGTTTTTATCTAAATAATAATTGATATTAAACCAACGGGAAAATATATAGGGTTATAACAATTAAATAATATAATATAGATTACATTTGTTTTTTTGCAACTGATTAAGTATTTTAAAATACTACCAAAATTAATTTTACACCAAACCTGTTTTAACTAAACCTGTTCCTATAATTAACTTGAGTATCAGAAAACATAAAAAACATGAGTTATACAAATATATTATTAAATAATAAACGTACTGTAAAAATAATGTTCACAATTGGATTATTAATTTTATTAGTTTTAACAAACAATAAAATGGTTGAGTTGAATATTGAGCTTGAGCTCTATCACTCAATTGCCCTATGCCAAATTTATTATCCATTATACTTTTTGCCTATTTTTTGTCCAATAAATTTTAAATCTCTTGAATTTAATTTAAAAAATATTAGATATTTTTCTTCTAATAATTCAAGTAATATTGATGTAAAACCTGTCATTAAATACAATAATGCTGATACGGATAAAATTAAAATATTTACAGACAATAAAAAAAAAAGCAGGAGTATATCGTTGAATTAACAATACTAACGGTAAAACATACGTAGGTAGTTCTGTAAATTTAAACGTTAGATTTTATACATATTATAATTTGCGTTCTTTAGCAAAAAAATCTACTCTTATAAATCTTGCACTTTTAAAATACGGATTTTCAAACTTTAGTTTATAAATTCTAGAATATTGTGATAACACAGATTCATTAAAAAGAGAACAATATTATTTAAATTTATTAAAACCAGAATATAATATTGTAAAAACAGCAGGATCTACTTTAGGTTACAAACATACTATGGAATCTTTGGAAAAAATGATAAATTTTATTTTAAGTGACGAGGTTAAAGAAAAAAAAGCCAAATCAACTAAAAATGCTACAGCTTCAATAAGAGTTCCTATTATTATAGAAAATATTGAAACTAACGAAATAATGGAATTCATAAGTTTAACTGAAGCAAGTAAAGCCTTAGGCATTACTAAAGGAGCTGTTAGTCAAGCACTGATTAGTAACTCATTAATAAAAAAAAAGATAGAGTAAAAAGAAAAAAATAAATTATATTAACTGAAATGGATAATTTAAATATCTTTATAGGTATTTTATTATTTAGGGAGAAAAATCTTAGCTCAGCCTTAAATAGCGTTTATATTAATCGCTACAGGCAAAAAGATAATATGTATCGTTGTATAGATATCCGATGAATTGTGGTAAGTTGGTGAAAGATAAAACTGACTAGGGATAGCTGGTTTTCCGCGAAACGTATCTAAGTACGTAATTTTAACTAACATCATGCAGGTACAGAACTTGATCTTACTAGGCTAGTCGAAGAGATATTTTTCAATTACATCGGGGGATCGTGAAGATTTTATCGTTAAGTAATAGGTCTCGGAATGGCAAAGATGAATGTTGAATTAACAGACATAGTATGCTAAGGTTGTATAAGTGTGAGTAACTTAACATACAGCCTTAAGTAAAAGTTAATCTTTTACTAAAAACCTTCAAATTGACGGGAAAACCTTAAAGTAATTTTAACCAAACAAGAATGGAAACGTAAAGGTGAATAACTTCTTGTGGCACAGATAATAACTTGTGGTGTGGTAAAATAAAAATTAATAACCGAAAGGAAATAGGTAATCCGCAGCCAAGCACCTTTTAGGTGTGCAGTTCATCGACTAAATGTAGGTTGACACTCCTATAGGATTGTTTAAGATATAGTCAAGCCTCATCCGAAAGGATGCAATGGCAATAAAGTTTTATTTTCATTTCTATTTTTTTCTCTGGAATGAATTAAATATATTCGCCCTATATAGTATCTTTGCTACTAGATTTTAATAAAAATTATGGCAACTGAAGGTAATCATAGGATAAAATATGGAGACCTAACCCTCGAAGGGTAAACGTAGTTTTAGGGCTGACCCCCCTTTAAGTACGAGGCCATACCTTTGTGCACTAACAGAAGTCTTGCGAGCAATGTATTTTACATTGCCTAAAGATATGAATTGACATAAACTTATACGTCAGCGGGAATCCATACGGTTTAATGCAGCAGCTTGAGTAAGCGAAAAGGCACAATTCATAAAGGTTACGATTGTGAACGGCCCTCAAGTGATCGAAGTAGCGGAATACCGTCCGAACGACGCTAACGGACAACGTGAAGAAGAGATAAACGGCCTTTTCTAAGGTGCATTGCTGGTAGAAACGTGTCATCCGGATGAGGAATGGCGCGGGTGGAAAGAACGCGGATATTAAGTGTAAACCAAGAAGTTACCTTTAGAATAATCGTTTGATTATTGCTCGCTAACTATATAAAAATTAAACCGTCACAATAAATAATAATAACAATAATAATTTAAATACAAATATATCAACAAATAATGATATAGTTTCTCCTATCAAGAGTTATGAAAATGCAGAACTATTTAAAGAAAATATATTAAAAGAAAATCGTAATAAATCAGGTATTTATCGTTGAATTAATAATGAAAATAATAAATCTTATGTAGGTAGTGGGGTTGATTTAGCTAAGAGATTAGGAAGTTACTTCAATGAAAATGAATTAAAAAGAAACCCTCTGCCAATAAAAGATGCTTTACTTAAATATGGTCACAAAGGTTTTACCTTGGATATATTAGAGTATTGTTCTAAAACTGATTTAATTAAAAGAGAACAATTTTTTATAGATAAATTAAATCCTGAATATAATATATTAAAATTCGCATACTCTGTGTTAGGTTATCGACATAGTCTAGAAAACATTGAAAAGTTTAAATTAAAGACTATATCTACAGAACATAAAGAAATATTATCTTTAACTCATAAAAATAAACTTGTTAGTGAAGAAACTAAAAATAAATTGGCTATTGCAACTGCAAATTATAAAAAAAATAATCCACTTTCTTCTGAAGCTCTAGCTAATATAAAAGCAAAAACCATTGAGCGTGAAGGAGTAGCAGTAAGGGTATTAAATACTCAGACTAACGAAGTAAAAGAATTTACTACCCAAACTGAAGCAGGAGAATTTTTAGGTGTTTCAAGGCAAGCTATTTATAATGCTATAAAAAGAAACAGACCTATTAAAGAAATATATATTATTTCGTTATCAGAATAAGTGATAACGTAAAGTATTTTTACTAATCGTAAAGTATTTAGCTTTACATTTTATAATAAAAATAATACAAGTGTACTGCGGTTCTGCAAACAAAAAATAGAAAAATAAAATTAAAACTGAAAAAGGCTTTTAGCCTATTGTCTAAATGGATAATTCTACGAATGATATAATTTAAAAATTCTTCGTAATGAACTATTCAGGAATAACTTCTTCAACTCAGCCTGTAAAATGGCAAAGAAGAATAATCTGTGTATGTCAAAAGGGAAACAGCCCAGAACAAGTGTAAATATAAGGTTCCAAAATTATTGTCAAGTGAAATAAAGAGAGTTTTTATCTTATTCGATCAGGTGATGGGCTTAGTGGCTGCCATTTTTTAAAGACCTCGTAATAGAGCACTGATTCAACACCGGAAAATTTCCGGTGGATAGAGATATCTAAAATTTAACGGATCTAAACAATATACCGACACCTTGTCTATAATTATAATTGGTATCCATAAAAAAAATGGTTTGTCTAATTTAATTATGGGGTAGCGGAACGTTGGGTGATATTATTAAATTATTCTTTTTAAGAATAAAAACACATTAACCCAAGTGAGAATGCTGACATGAGTAACGAAAAAGGAAAATTTTCCTCGCCTTAAGCTTATGGAATTATATGTAAGTAACGGCCTCTAAGTTAATTGACCTAAAGGTCTAAACGATGAGAAAAATCTTTAATTTTATTGTAACAACCTTATATAAGTGTATAAGTGTTCTGGAAAAACAATAAATAACGTAAGGATAGACTATTATGTTAAACTTTACGAAAATAAACCGTACCTAAACGCACCAAGAGGTAAGCTAGTAGAGAATACGAAGGCGCTTGAGTGAACAATCATTAAGGAACTCGGCAAACTAACTACCGTAACTTAGGGAGAAGGAGTGCCGATCCTCCCGTTTAATATCGGGTAGGATAAGGAAGCATAGAATCGTGTTGTCCGACTGTTTAATTAAAACAAAGCACGCTGCATTAAGATGAAAGTCTAAGTATAGAGTGTGATGTCTGCCCGATGCCGGCTGGTTAACGGAGTTTCTGGGCTGCGTCTATATGATGTTGGTCTGGTTTTGAAGGATACCCCGGTTAATGGCGGCCTTATCTATGAGGGTCCAAAGGTAGCAAAATACCTTGGCCACTAAATATGGTCTTGCATGAATGATGTAACGATACAACAGCTGTCTCGATGATTGGCTCAGTGAAATTGGAATAGCAGTATTTATTTGCTGCGTTGGTGTAAATCCAACTCTATAGTTTTTACTAAACTTATATATTTAATTCGTTTAAACCAAATTTTTTTTTGGATTTTTTGGTGGTAGTCTTTTAGGATGTAACAATTTCTTGGTGCCATTTTAATTATACTAATTAGACGCTTTAACTGATTAATAAAACAAGTGGCGTAATCTGGTTCGAATCCAGAGTTTATCCTAGTGGGCTGACACTCCACTTTGATAAATCGAGCTTTTTTATTCAAGGGATCGGCGCTAAGGTGTATTAGCTTTAGCTATGTAACTATAAATTTTGAATAAAAACTAATCGAAAAGAATAATTATTATGGAATAAACAGAATGCCATCATATTGTGTGCTTCTAAGGGTGTAGATGGAGTTAAAGAGAGTCTTTAGCTGTAGGAATTGGCCCGACCAAATAAACTAAAATTCCTTGTATACCAAATCTGAAAACATTTAAGATACTGTCTGGAAATCGATAATATAGAAGGTTTCTCGCGGTGAAAAGACCACGGGATCTGTCGTGTTTAATAGAAAACGTTTGAAGTCAAGAGGAAATTTTACAGCCTTAATGTCTAATACATTTTTAACTAATTAATGAAAGTCACAAACATTTTTAATAAAAAATATCAAAGCTTAAATAAGCTTTTCTTTATAACTCCGGGGCGAGGTTTTGTACAAATGAGGGCGTTTGCTTCTTTAGTTTCTCTTAAAGATATTACAATAATGAAAAATAAAACAAATTTAAATAATTTTTATTGATGATTCGTAGGGTTTTCTGATGGGGTGTCAAATTTTAGTATTGTACCTAATTACGTTGAAAATTATAATATAAATAAATTTTATTTTATATTTACTATTGGACTTCATAAAGACGATAAAATTGTTTTGGTTTATATACAAAAGTTATTAGATATAGGCTATATTTATGAAACAGATAAAGAATGTAAATTTATTGTTTCAGATAAAGAAGGTATAATAAAATTAATTAATATTTTTGATAAATATAATTTAAATACTACTAAATATTTAGATTATTTAAATTTTAAAGAAGCTTTTAACTTATATCATAATAGAAATGGAGTATTAACAGAACAATTAATAGATAAATTAATAAAATTAAAAAATGGTATGAATTCTAATCGAACTAACTTTGATATACCTGCTAATCATATAAAAATAACAGCTTACTGATTATTAGGCTTAATTGAAGGTGAAGGTTCATTTAATTTATGAAGAAGTAACTTAGTCCCTGCTTTTTCTATTGTTTTAACAGAACATCAATTACCAGTAATTGTGAAAATTAAAGAATTTTTAATAGAAAATTTAGGTTTTGATGAAAATTCAATTTGGAAATTAAATAATTCATCGAATATAGGAATAAATATTAAAAAAACTAGAAATAATAGTAAAAGTAGTGTTTTATTAATTATTAAAGATATCCGGATATTACATAATTATTTAATATCTTTTCTTGATCAATTGACTTTTTGAAGTAAAAAAGCTCAAGATTTTAATGATTTCAAATTAATATGTAATACAGTTTATAATGGAGCACATAAAAAAGATCCAGTAAAATCATTAATTTTAAAATTATCACGAAGTATGAATAATTTTAGATTATCTACTTATTCTGGTAGTATCCCCGCAGAAAATTTAACTAAAAATGAAAGAGATATTATAAAAAATGCTCTTCCGTTAGTAGAACATTTATGAGACGGGCGTCTTAGAGATATAAACTCAAAAAAAATAATTTATCAACATGATAGTTGTATATATAAAATAATAACACCTAAAGGTGAAATATTAAAAATACAAACTGTATCTGAATCTGCAGATATCGTAGGTGTTAATATTAAAACATTAAGTAAACATTTAGACATTGAATTTGAAGTTAATTCAGAATATACTGTATTGATAAAAAATTATAAAATTAAACGAATTAAAATATATTATAACTAAATTAAAGTTTAGTATTTTATATAACATGTTATATAAAAACATTAAAGAAAAAATCTGATGAAAAGATACAACTTAACAGATTTATCGCTATAGAAAATAAAGTTGAAAACGGTTAATGACATCCTAGTTAAAGACCGTCGATAGTTGTATATATCGTGACAGACTGGTTCACAAAGGAAAATTTGAATATAATTGACTAATGTACAGTCGAATTCTGTAACGTTGTAATAACGTAGAGAAGCAGGATAAGTATGCTTAAAAGCAGAAATAATTCTCATAATGGGTTTAACCCTTTTTTAATCAGAATTGGCAGATACTGTTTACCTCTAGATAGACGAGAAGACCCTATGCAGCTTTACTGTTTCTAGTCATTGCGTGTGATCGGACCAACCGTAGGGATAAGGTAGTTGTTTAGACGTAATTGAAACACCTTTTTGAGTCTATCACATTGCTGGGGACTACATTGTCCTCCACTTTATTTTTAATTAAATAAAATGACTTAATCTATTTATCAACCGGTGTTAATTATTCAATAATAGTATAAAGTACACGATAACTAATATTGCCTGAGAATTTTAAGTAATTAATTTATTTAAAATTAATTACTTAAAAACAAATTCTATGAACTACAGGGTAATGTGATATTTTTCATATATACATAAAAGTTTATTTTCACATAGGTAATAAATAATGAGAACAACGGCTAGGTGGCAGTTTATGCGGGGCACAGATCCCATAAAGAGTAGCTGGGTATATCCTAATTCAGAAAATTTGGGAAAAAATATATATTTTTTACTCTGAATTTTTATTTAATATATTTTTTATAAATTTAAGGCTGTGCGGCCTTTGGTTGCACCGGCTTAATACGAATTTGTATATAAGCGGATAATATTACTTATCCCTATATGTATTTAATCACTATCTTTTTATTTAAAGTAGAATTTAATTTTTAAGCAAGTAAGATTTTAACTATATCGATGATAGGTGTAATAAATAAAATTAACAATTTTAATCTTTTGTAACTTCATAAATATGAATTTTATAAAGATTAGATGTAATATATATTTAAAGTTGCTAAAATCCAAGACTTCAATCTTGTGAATAGTGATTTTGATAATGACTAGTCAAGTTTAATGGCATAATCTTGCTTAACTGTCTGACCTACGCGTCTATCAGTCGCGTAAGCGGGGCATACGATCGCGGAATACACAAAGGACTGGTTCCGTATTATAGAATAAAGTTACGCTAGGGATAACAGGCTGATTGCGCTTGAGAGTACACATTGGGAGCGCAGTTTGGCACCTTGAATATAATATATTCACACAAAAAATTAAAAAATATTGTTTATAGTTTATATATAAATAAAAAAAAATAAGTCCTTTATACTGATCTAATTTGGTAAATTATTTGACTTTGTCACAATTGCATAAATATCTTATAATAGGTTGTGGGTTAGGTGATGCTACATTTATTATTAATTATAATGGAAATGCTTCTATTGGGTTTGATCAAGGCTTACCTAATAAATAATATTTATTATCTTTTTTTAATTGTGTAATAATATAATAGACATCGGGGAGATTTTATAGTAATATAAAATTAGAAATAGACTATATGCTGGAATATCCTAAATTATTAAATTTATTTTTATACTTTTAAAAATATAACAAATAATTGGACAATCAGCAGGGAAGTTAATAAAATAACCCCTCAACGATTACACGCCTATATCCAGAATAACTATCAATTACTCTTTGATACTGGGTAAAAATATAATCTGAACCATATTGTAATATATGGAAGAAAATTTTCTCATCTTGAGTTTAAGCTCATAATGTAACAAACAATAAATATATGGATAAGTTAAATTAAGCGATGTCGGCTTAGCTTATCCTCATGAACGCAGGAAGCATGGAAGGTACGACTGTTCGTCGTTTAAAAAGCTACACGAGCTGGGTTAAATACGTCGTGAGACAGTATGGTTTCTATCTTCTAGTGGTATTTAGAGTAAAATAAAAACAGGCCCTTTGTACGAAAGGAACTGGGAATAATAACCTCTGGTTTACCTGTTGTTTATGTGGACAATATTAATTGTTTACTAAAAGTAATACAAAATGAATTTTATTGACACTTAAGTAAAGAATAGCATAGGCACGGCAGGAAAGCTATGTTTTGACGCTCTCAGTGAAATTTTTAATTTATAATGTAGATTAAAGATATTTTTATGTAAAATAAAATTTCTGAGTTTTGGCTTGGCGGTGAGTAAAGAGCTGAAAGCATATAAGTTTGAAACTAATTTTAGGATACTCTTAAAAACGTAGAATACTACTACGTATTACTATATAATAAGTAATCTATAAATAAAATTATATATATTTATATATTAGTTATATATGTAATAATTAGGCTTTAGCTGAAAGGATTTTAATTTTTTTAGGTATAAAGATCTAATTTTTTTTTCATACAACAATACATTTATCGTTAATATTTTAAATAAGACAAAAAACTTTTTTATAAATTTAATTAAAAATAGGAAATATTAAATAAAATATTTATATATATATATTATAAGTATAGATTTATAAAAGTTAATTGTTTTTATAGATTTGCATTTAATGAAAAACTAATTAATTTTAATATTTATATTATTAAATTGAATGTTTAAAATTTTTAAATTTGTATTATTTTTATAATTATAAAATATATATTAACTAATAGCTCGGTTAACATAAAAGTAATGTATCCGTTTTGTAATCGGAAAAAGTAAGTGCGATTCTTACACTGAGTTTAATAAATAAATTGATATATATTTATTATATAAATTATTTTTAAATATTACATTTAGTTAATAGACATCCAACGCAGCTGCGAGGCTACTAAATAAAAATTTTAATTTAATGAAATAAAGTTTTTTTTATATAATTTAAATAATTTAAATATGAACGATTAAATTTGTTTTTATAATATATAAATAAAAATATAAAATTAACATTAAATTTAGCAACTAAGTATCTGCGATGCTGCGATGCAACATATTAATTGCGTTATGCTGAGATAATATAATTAATATACGCCTAATTTATTCAATTTTAAAAATTTAAAAAATTTAGTTTAATAATCTTAAATACCCTAAGTAAACATAATATAATTATATTTATTAAGTTTAATACTGTCATTAACTTGCGCGGTTAACGCGTGTTGGTTTATTAATTGTAATTAATTTATAGTTATTTTTTTAATTTTATTATTGTATTAATAAGCAATTATTATAATTATTATATTATATTTTTATTTATAATTATTTATAAAAATTTAAAATAAATAAAATAATATATTATTTTTATAAGAAATTATTATTAAATAATTATTATTATAGAAAATATTTAAAATTTGTTTTAGAATTTTATGAAATTATTATATTAAAATTTCTTCGTCAAATTGAATTATAATCATTGGTTATTATTATTTTATACTTTAATTAATAGAATTTTTTTTATTTAAAAACTAACATACAGGGTTTATTACCGTCGTAAAATATTAAATATGTTTTAGTTTTACTGCAATAATTTATAATGGTACTCAAAATATATGGAATATAAAAAACAAATATGGTATTTATTAATAATTATAAAAAAATAAAAGGTTATGTAATTATTCTAAATATACTAAGATTTCTGTGTTTTATAATTATAAAAAATATATATAATTTTTGAATTTAAATTTTTTATGGTTTTTAATTTTACCATCGCATAATATATATTCGATAATTCGCACTTTATTTAAAATTTACAGGCTCAATGGTCAAATAGGTTAAGACATAGTACTTTCACTACTAGGGTGGGGATTCGAGCTCCCCTTGAGCTAAACATTATTCTAAAGTAAAAAGTTTTTATATTTTATTTTTAAACAAAAAATGTAGATAATCGCGGATTGGTGTACTTGGTAACATAACTGGCTCATGCCCAGTAGAGAAAGGTTCAAATCCTTTGTCCGCATAAAAAAATAAAATTTAAAAAATTTAATTAATTTTCTGTTAATTTATTATTTAAAGGCTATAGCTTAATAGGTAAAGCAAGCTGCTCATAATAGCTTAGATGAATGTTCAAGTCATTCTAGCCTTACTAAAATTTATAATAATTTAATAGTTTAATTGATATTTTTTTCAAAAATTGAAGTAATTAATATTATAATATTTGGTAATTATTCTATCCAATCGGCCAGAAAAATGAGGGGAGACTGCTTTTAATAAAAAATAATTTTATAATAAAATTAAATTTTATATATTATTAACCTAAGTGCTGAAATGGTATACAGGGGAAACTTAAGATTTCCTGAGAAAACTCATGAGTGTTCAAGTCACTCCTTAGGTAAGGATTTTTTTTAATAATTAATGGTTGGCTAATTATAATTTGTTATTTTAATAACATTTTTCTCTTTACAAATTTAATATTTATGTATTATCCGAGGATTAAACAAAATTATGAGGTGAGGGACGAGAAAACGCAGGTAACAGCCGACCTACAACCAATATAGCTTGTTTTATTATAAAAATAGGATTATTAAAAAGTATGGTATTTATTAATTCTACCGGAGAGATCGCCGAAGGGTATTCTTTAGATATTAATACCTTGAAACAGTATACCCGGTTTTTAATTTTTTTATTAGTTTAGACAATCAGGAATTCGGAGTTAAAATATCGATATTTTAAATAAATTGTAACAAATCACTGATCTATATCGCTTTTAATAAATTTATTTACAAATAATTACTAATTTATAATATTTTTAAACTATACTTAAAAAGAGTATTAAAGAATTGTAATTTTAAATCGAAATATTTAGGTTTATAATTAGTTAATATTACAAGTTTATGCATGAAGTTAGATGGAAGTTTTTTACTTGTTCGATTAATTAAGTTATTTTTTTTTTCTTAATATTTATAGGCAATTTCTGGTCTTAATCTATTAATTTTTTATCAAGTAAAATAATTTTTGTCCTGGGGACAGATTAATTCCGTGGTTTGTCCAGCCTTTTGGATATTTTTAATAAATATAAATAATGATAAAAAACTTTAAAACAAAAAATTTTACTTAGGATGCATCAGCGTTTTCTTTTATGGCTAATTTTGTGATAGGATTTAAGGATGATTCCTTAAAAAGAGGAATTAAACAGTTTAGTATTAAAAAATGCTGTACTAATAACCAGTTAAGTTTAGTGGTTTTTGGAACAAATTTAACATCTACGGTTAATACAGGAAAATTTACAAAACAAATAAGCTATATTACCCTATTATCAATATAGTGTTATTATAGGATTATTGTTGTCTGACGGTTGATTAACCTTTGCATCTAAAACACATAAAAATGCACGATTAGGGTTCGCATAATCTGGAAATAATAATGGCTATTTTTGATTTGTATTTTTATCCTTATCTCATTACTGTTCTTTTTTCCCTAAGGTAAGACATAGAAATAGATTGGATAAATAAATTGTTGGTTTACAGTTTTTTATACTAGGATTACCTTGTTTTACTGAATTACATTTATTTTATCCAGCTGGTGTAAAAGTAATTCTAGATAATATTTATGAATTATTAACTCCCGTCGCTCTTGCTCACTTAATTATGGGAGACGGACAATCTCACAAAAGTGAATTATATCTTTGTACAAATTCTTATAAAATTACAGATATTGTGCTATTAATAAATGTTTTGATAATTAAGTATAGATTAAAATGTATTTTAAAGAACCATAGACCAAATCAATTCCGAATTTATATAAGAAGTCGCTCAATGGTTTTACTAGGTTATATAGTATGCCCTTTTTTCATTTTTCTATGTTATATAAATTAAAGTAATATGAAATTTTTATCTTATTTTTTTATAGGAACTCTCCCCCCTTTTATAATTACAAAAGGGTAGGACCGACTTGGCTAAGTCTACAATAAACCGTAGGTTGGTAAGAGGAGGGTACCTGCCGGTTCTTTAAAACTAAAAGTTAGAAAGAAGAAAAATTGTTTAACAGGTTGATCTGTTGAACTTATATTTGAAATTTATTTAAAAAAGATCAAGCTTTATTAAAACAAATTAAAAAATATTTTGGGGTTGGAAAAATCTATTTAAATAAAATGCTATCCACTATTAAGTTTTTTCTCTTAAAGATATCAAAATAATAATTGAGCATTTTGATAAATATACATTAATAACTCAAAAACATGCCGATTTTATTTTATTTAAGAAGGTTTTTTATTTAAAAATAAAGAACATTTAATAATGGATATATTAGAGCAAATTATGGCTATAAAAGCCACTATGAATAAGGGTTTATCTGATTTATTAAAAGCATCATTTCCTGAAGTTATTCCGATTACAAGACCAATAATGGTGTATCAAACAATTAAATATCCTCATTGATTAGCAGGGTTTACCTCTGCTGAAGGTTGTTTTTTAGTCATGGATTTATTCAAAATTTCATACTTTAATTGGATCAAGAGTTCAATTAATCTTTCAATTAACTCAACACTCCAGAGATGAACAATTAATGAGAAATTTTATTAATTACTTAGGATGCGGAAATATTTATCTAGAGCTGAAGTTAACTATAAAGTTACAGGATTTAATGATATTAATAATAAAATAATAACATTCTTTAACAAGTATCCAATTAGAGGGTTAAATTTTTAAATTTTTCTTCTTTTTGTAAAACAGGAGAATTAATGAAAGCTAAAAAGCATTTGATTTTGGAAGGATTTAATCAAATTATAAAAATAAAAAGCAAAATGAACAAAGGGAGAGATTAAAAAGTCACTTTTATCAGGTCAAGTCATATACTTATCTTTTATTTTTATTTACAAAATTACGGGCTCTGGATTAGTATTAGGTTTACTTCACAAGGTATTATTGTGCACTCACTCGATGAATAAATCTATAGGGTGGGGGGTAGTAGATAAAAAAAATGGCCAACTTCAAAGTTATTAAACAATAAAATATAAAAATTTTAAGATATTCTCTCAAAATTTAAAAAACTTTAACTGTTAATAAAATTCATTTCACATTACTTTTTTCATTTTACCTTAATTGTTATTCCTCATTTCACATTATTTTGAAAGTTAATAAAAGAAGTTCGACCTACTAAATTTTTTCACAATAACGGATTTTTGTTAATAAAAATAATAATTATAAGAACTATTATATTACTTACTTAAAAGTATACAGGAGAAACTTAATATTTCCTGAAAAAACTCATGAGTGTTCAAGTCACTCCTTAGGTAAGGATTTTTTGGGTATTTTTATATAGTCGTTGCACATTAGAAAAATAAAATTTATATTAGATCATAAAAGTTAAAATTGTTATTTAGGGAATAAATCAAAATTTTAATATTTTTAAATATTTGATTATGTAAATTAAATTTGCTTTTTTTATAAAAATAAAATATATTTTTAAGCATCGATTATTAAAATTTCAAAAATGAAATAGTATATGGTAATTAATTTAGTCTATTTTTTAATTTTATAAATTATTGTAGTTATAAAAAGATTATATATTATTTTATTGGTAATAATAGGTTAATTAAAAGCGAGGGCCACCTGTGAAGGTATCTCGCAACGTAGCCGCATAATATATTAAACGCGTTTTTTTTTATTTTATTCTTTGCTTTTATTCTCATCGATATAAGTAATATACCAATAAAAATAAGGAGGGGATATAGTTTAATTGGAAAAACTTTGATTTTGCATATCGACGTTTCAGGTTCAAATCCTGATATCTCCATATAAAATTTAAACAACAAAAATTTTTTATATAAATTTAAAATCCACTTGCAAGTGGAGTGGGGTAATTTTTTTTAGTTGCAGATAGGTAATGTTTTAATAAATCTATGTTAAAGTGATGTGAAGCTACAAAAAAAACCTTTTCCTTATTTTTTTTATTTATATTGCTTAATAAAAAAAAATATGATTAATAATTTATTATAATTAAAATTTTTATTATTATAATTTTTGTATTTAAAAGCTTTAATTTTATCAAAAAGCAATGCATCTTTGAAAGGATATAGTGCACATTGTTAAAAGTTAATTTTAATATAATTTAAATTAAGGCTTTATTTTTTTTTTAGTCATAAGTTTTATTTTTAATTTAATAATATAAACAATTAACGCTCAAGAAGCTCAATTTGGTGGAGCGGAACACTGAAGATGTTTAGGCTGTAAGTTCAAATCTTATCTTGAGCAATATATTATATCAAATATAAAATTTTATATTTATTAATTACAATAAAAAGGTAAAGTCCTTTATTTAATATTATTCAGATAAATCAGCGAAGTTGGGTAATTTTGTATCAATATTAAGCAAAAATTATTTTTAATACATTAAAATTTTATTATTATATATGATAAATATGTTTTAAATTAAATAAAAAACCTTTAATGATTTCCTATATAAATAGATTAAATAAAAATTTTAATGTTTAATATTTCATAAAATTTTTAAATATATTAATGGGTGTGATGAAATTTTGGTAAACATGGTAACCTTAGGAGTTATTGGTGAAAACCTTGTGAGTTCGAGTCTCGCCACCCGTAAAATAAAAATTACATTGTTAAATAATTTTATATGAAAAATAAGTAAATAAAATTATTTTTCATGTAGACGGTAATTAAATAAATTTAAATATTTTAAATAATAAATTTTTAATAAATCAACAGAGCACGCGGCCCTATTGATTAAACTATCAAAATAGATAGATAATGTTACATACTAATATTTAAAGATGTTGTCATAAATTTAAACGATGTTTATGTTAAGGCTAGTTTATTATAAAGGTCACCTATAATTAAAGTCTAATTATAATATATTTACAGTTAAATTGTTTATTTAATAATTATAAATTTTATAAAAAGCTTGATGGGTTAAACCTAAAATATAAAATAATATATTAATTAAGATAAATATAAAAATTTGTAAATAAAGGTTTTAAATTAAATAATTTTTTGAATTTTAAAATTAAAAATCAAATTTTATATTTTTTATTTAATTTTCGAAATATATTGAAAAAATAAAATTATTTTTAATAGAGTATCGTTTAATTGTAATAATCATTTATGAATATATAGATTAATGATTATTAAATGATAAAAAATAAATATATTATAATATAATTTTATGATATATATTAAATGAAGTGATTAGTTATGAAATTTATGTATATTGTAACTTAAAGTGAATGGTGTATAAAAAGTTTTGTAATATATATATTAAGGAATTTAGATTTATAAGAAGATAGTTAATAAAAATTAATATATAATTAGCTTTTAGTAATACTAATTTAAAATTCATTATTAAGTTAAAAATTTTATAACATTATTTATAATATTTTTATATATTTTTATTTTTTGTAGATGGTATTATATGAATGATTTTATTTAAAAATTTTTACATTTATATTTTAATAAATAAATTATTATAAATTTAGCGGTAAATTTCTAGTTAAGTATTTTATTACTTATGTTGTAGACTAATAGGCAAGTCATAAATTTTTGGTATTTATAATTGAGTGTTCGAATCACTCCAACATAACATTTTATTTTTAATTTATTTTTAAAGGGAAAAAAGGTAATAACTTTTTAAAGTAAAAAAGGAGAGTAAGGAAAAGATAATTGTTTAAAAAATTTTTAAAATAAAAAAAAGGAAAATAATAGGTTAATAAGTTTAAAAGTGTATAAGTTTTTCATTTTTGTTATTTAGGCGACCGTTTAGTCCTATTAGCTTAATGGTAAAGCAAAATACTTCTAATATTTTAATTCAAGTTCAAATCTTGAATAGGATTTCGTAATAAAATAATTTTTCTTATTTTTTATAAACTTTTTATGGTTATTAAATTTATAATTATTATTACGAAATTTTTAACCTTCGTCCTATAATTTATATTATTTTTAAATAAACGAAAAAAAAAAATAAAAAATTAAAATAAATTTAATTCATAATGTTTATATAGTTTTTTATTGAATTAATAAAATTTATTAAATTGAAAACAATAATAAATATTCTAATAGTTTATTAAGCGACGCGCACACATAAAGTGTGCAACTGCACTATGATGGTGTATATGGATATATAGAACATAAAAAAAGAGAAGTTTACCTTCTATTGCTTTTTCTTGATTAGGCTTAAATTTTATAAATTTATATAATATTAATAATAAATTAAGCTATGTTTTTAAAAATATTTGTTATTTTTATAATTATTATTTTATATATTTTATTTTATTTAAACTTAAAATACAATATAATAAAGTTTATACTGTTTTTAGCAAATTTTTATACTTATATATAGAAACGCTTAGCGATGTCAGTTTTCTTTAAGTATATTTAAAAAATATTATAATATAAAAAAATGACTATATAATAAATTTAAACAAAATTGAGCATGCCGGGTTTTACCCGGCACGCAATGCAATCTTATATTTTATAAGATATATATTATTTTCAAATGAATATTATTTGCTTATTTCATACGATAATAAATATATTACAAATTTAAAAATATATTATTTTTAAATTTTATCTTAAAAAATATTTAGTCGAATGCCCGCTTAATATATTAAGCAGGCACAATGATATCCTATAAGATGTTCATCGATACGATGAACATCTTATATTATTAAATAATTAAAATTTATTCATTAAAAAGTAAAATAATTTTAATAATATTATAATATATCATTATAAAGTAATACAAATCACTAATATTAAATAATTCTAACATTATTATAATTTATTTGGTTAAAATTTTTAAGTAAAAATAACAGGCGTTTCACGCTTTACAAAGTAGCTTATTATTAATGGTTCGCTTTTTTTTAGATTTATTTATTATTAAAATTTGCCCGAGTTATAAAATTTATAATGTAGCTAATTATTATTAACCTAATTTTTATTCAAAATAATTTAAATTTTTATTAAGGTTTATTATCTGGATGATTATAAACCCAGGGGACTTTAACCACCGTCGAGATAAAAATTATTAAAATTTTTTTATTTAATTATTTTATTAATATTTATTATTTATTTTTTTTTTCTTCATTATAAGATTAAAATTTAATAATTTTATTAATAAAATAAATAAAATTTTAGAAAAACAAATAAAATAATGAAAAAAACTATAAAATTGTGTACACCATCTTTTCACTCAAAAAGATTATTTCAACAAAGTATTTTTTTAACTACCATAAATGATTCCACAGGTGAAGCTGTGGAAATATTTGAAAATTATCAATTAAATAAAATTTTTAATTTATTTGATAATATATATAATTATATACCATCTATATCCCCAACTTTTTTTTCTATTATTGATGCTTTATTAATGATTCTTCCTGTATTAATTGGTGTTGCTTTTGTTACAGTAGCCGAAAGAAAAACTTTAGGGTCTATGCAAAGAAGACTGGGTCCTAATCTTGTTGGAATATGAGGATCTCTCCAAGCATTCGCAGATGCACTAAAATTAATATTAAAAGAGTTTATTGCACCAACACAAGCAAATTTAATATTATTTTTCTTAGGTCCTGTAAAGTGATTAGGAAAATCGCTAAAACGGGATAAATTATCAAACTCCGGGGATTTACTAAAGCTTATGATACCAAGCCATAATTTAAAAATTATGAGCGTATGAACTAATTATTTGTGTATGGTAATAAGTCATAAGATGCAGAAAACTTAAATGGATAACCGCGGATTTAAATCAGACTATAAATCTGTAATAAAGCAACTATTATACGGTAATTGTTACAATAAATATAATTCTAACTTAAGATATAATTTAATGCATTTTTAAATAAATTATCTGATTAAATTCCTTTTTAATCAAACAAATAAATTAATTTTTTATTCTACGGGCCATACATAAATTAATTCAAATTCATTAAACCCTAATTTAATTACTGGTCTCATAAATACTGAAGGTTCATTTATAATTTCAAAAAGAGCCAATAAATAAAACAGGTTGAACAATCAAAAATAGATTATTTATTATTCTACATAAAAAAAATATAATACTTTTAAATTATATAAAATCTTATTTTGAAGAAGTAGGTACTATATTTCCAGAAAGTAAAGACATTTTACAATATTGTGTTACCTCTCTATAAGATTTAATTAAAATAATAATTCTATATTTTAAATTATTCTCTAATAACTTAAAAAAAGCGGATTTTATTTAAAGTAGTTTAATAAATCGTAAAGAACATTTAACACTTGAAGGTTTATATAAAAAAAATTGAGATTAAAGCAACTATGAATTGAGGTTTATCGGAAACATTGAAAGCAACTTTCCCAAATATTGTTGCAATTAAAAGACCTTTAATTAAAAACCAAAAAATATTGTATCCATATTGGGTTAACTGGTTTTACTTACGGAGAAGGTAATTTCATGATAACATTAACTAAAACATTTAGTAATAAATTAGGTTTTTGAGTATATTTAAATTTTCAACTTGTTTAACATTCTTGTGATATTGAATTAATGAATAGTTTGATAGAATATTTTAATTACAGTTATTGTACTGAACCTTCGAGTTATAACCATGTAAATTTTAATATAAAACAATTTTTATATAATACAGAGAAAATTATACCATTTTTTGATAAATATAATATAATCGGAGTAAAAATTTAATATTTCGAATATTTCAAAAAAATAGCCGAATTAATGAAAAATAAGTCAGACTACACCTGAAGGATTTGATTTAATTTGTAAGATCAAATCAAATATGAATAAAAAAATACAATAAATTAATTTTAAATTATATTTGTTTGTATAATAAATTTAATTACTATAGTAATAACTTTAATTTTCTCTCTTCTTGGTTACGCTGTGATACCTTAAAACTGTAGGGTAATATAGTCAAATTCTAAGTAATTCCTAAAGCTTATTTACCAAGTTAAATTTGAAAAATATTTATGTGGATGAATTAATTACTCATGTATGGTAATAACAAATAAGATATTCAGGTTTAGTATTTTCTATATAGCCAACTGATAAATGGATAATTGTGGATTTAAATCAGATAGTTATGTATTTGTAAAAGAGCAACGAGTAAACGGCTGTAGATAATTTAAATATTTTTTTAATTTATTTAAGATTTATTCTAAATAGTAAATAAATTTACCGTTAAAATTTGTAGAATAAAAATTACTACGATTCACCATTAAATGGTTTTAATTCTTTTAACATTAATACTCGCCGTAATTATACTACATCATGTAATAATAAAAATAAAATTTAGGAGTTACAAATTAACCCTTTATTTATTACAGGGTTTACTGATGCAGAAGGTTGTTTTTCTTGTAGTATAATAAAAAGTTCCAGTTATAAATTAGGTTGAGAAATTCAATTAAATTTCCAAATTAAGCTTCATGTAAAAGATTATCCGGTTTTATTAATAATTCAACATAGTTTAAATGGTATAGGAATTATTATAAGCAATCAATCATCTTGTGCCTTTAGAGTCAGAAAATTAAATGAATTAGTAGAATTAATTAAATTTTTTGATAAATATCCTTTAATTTCTTGAAAAAAAGGAGATTATTTATTATTTAAACAAATTTTATCTATTATGCAATTGAAAGAGCATTTGACTTTAGAAGGTTTACAAAAGATTGTTAATATAAGAGCAACTTTAAATTACGGTTTATCAAAAGAATTACATTTTATGTTCCCCGAAACTATTCCAGTACCTCGTCCTTTAAGAGAAACCTGTGTAATTCCACATCCATAATGAATAGTTGGCTTTACTTCAGGTGAAGGTAATTTCTGTGTTCTCTTAGATAATGGTATTTTTAAAGCTCTATTGTTTAAAATTACTCAACATAAAAAAGATGAGGAATTATTAATTGCAATTAAAGAATATTTTAATTGTGGGTATTGTTATTTAAGAAAAAAAGAAAATGTAATAGAATTTAAAGTTACTAAATTTTCTGAAATTACTGAAATAATAATACCTTTTTTCATAAATAATCCGGTATTAGGTGTTAAATCTTTAGATTTCAAAGATTGATATTTAGTTTCGGAAATGGTAAAAAAAAAAGAACATAAGTTAGAAGAAGGTGCCATTAAAATAAAATAAATTCAAAAGGGTATGAATAGGGGGAGAAGTAATAATTTATAATTTATTAAATTTAATTTTTGTTCGGTCCTGGTTTAGCGGTATTTGATTTTAGTTTGGGAATATTATATCTCTTGGCCGTATCTTCTGTGGCGACTTACGGTATTCTTTTGGCTGGATGATCTGCTAATTCAAAATATGCTTTCTTAGGGTCTCTTCGTAGTACAGCACAATTAATTAGTTATGAATTAATATTAAGCTCAGCTATTTTATTAATAATACTTTTTACTGGAAGTTTAAATTTAACTGTAATTATTGAAGATCAAATACATACTTGATATGTAATACCTATGATTCCTATATTTATAATATTTTTTATAGGAGCTTTAGCTGAGACCAACCGAGCGCCTATGGATCTTGCAGAAGCTGAATCTGAGTTAGTTTCTGGGTTTTTTACTGAGCACTCTTCTGTACCTTTCGTTTCTTTCTTTTTGGCAGAATATGGTTCAATTCTTCTTATGTCTATTTTGACATCTGTATTATTTTTAGGAGGTTATAATTTTCCTTTTTTTTATTTAACTTTATAAATGATTGAATATGAATTTTATTTAATAAATTAAATAGTATGTTATTTATTAAGGAACACTTTTCTAATATATTAGAGAATAATCCTGTAATTTCTGGTTTAATAGGTGGTTTAACTTTAGGGGTAAAAGCTTGTTTTATTGTGTTCTGTTTTATATGAGCGAGGGCCTCAATGCCTCGTATTCGTTACGATCAATTAATGCAGTTTTGCTGAACAGTCCTTTTACCTATCTTATTTGCTTTTATTTTTTTAATACCATGTATTTTATATTCTTTTGATTCGCTAGCTGTGAGTTTTTAATTTTTTATATTTTTATAAAATTATAAAAAAATAATGATTATTTTATATATTGGCTGTTGTATGGGCAGTCGCCTATTATTATACGTTTAATATGGGCTGTGGTATAAGGATTATTTATAATAATTAATAATTAAAAGTTTATTTGTAATAATATTAATTCATTTAATAAAATTTATTAGACTAATTTATTAATAACATATATTTTAAAATATATGTTTTTATTTTTTTTTTATTCGACCTATTGTTGTTGTTCCTTTAAAAAGTAAATAAATTATTTTAATTTCGTTAAGGCGATGTTACATAATAGTTTTGGTGTATACAGGTTTTAGTATAGGTATAAGTGAAGGAATACGGTTTTATTTTATTTACTTTTTATTCTATCTATTGTTGTCGTTTCTTTTTTTAAAAATTAAATTATAACTGAATAAGTTTAATTATTTTTAAGAAACTACTAATAATAATTTATTATTAAAAATTTTTTATATATAAATTTATAATATGGTATATAGTATGAATATATAATATATAATTGTTAAATACGATATTTTACCTTTTAAAGGAAATGTTAAATTTTAAAAATTTTTATTTATCTATAATAAAGTGGTGCTTAGTGTTATTAAGAATAGCGCCTATTGCGTTATAAAGTAAGGATTGTTTTGGAATTTTTGCACTTAAAAATTTTTAAAGTGGATAAATTTTATTTTTAAGAATTTTAAACAAATTTAATTTTTAATTATTTTAATTTTATTTATAAAATTTTAAGGTGTTTATAAATTTTTTTTGCTTCTGATAGGTTATCACTAACATTAGTAATTTTCAGTTTTATAGGTGGAATTATATAAAATAATTAATTTTTATATTTTAGTTTACTTTATTGCTAATTGATAGGCTGGTATATACAAAAAATTTTTTTATCGTAAAAATTAAAAAATTATATCACATTTGCGCAAAGTGTTTAAGAGCGGCGCGTTAATATATTAACGCGTCGCGTTAAAATTAAAAATATATAAACTTGTATTTGAAGGCTAATATTAGTAATATAATAATCTAGGAGGGGGCGGACTTTTACTTATTTGGTCCTATATTTTTATAATTAAATTTAGATAGTTTTTTAATTAAATAATTTTTAATTTAGTAAATTGACTTTTATTTTTTATATTTATTCAGGAATTATTTATTTTAGTCTTTATGTGAAGGCAGAGTACACCTAGTAATAATTATTATTTTACTGAAACATAAAACCTATTTAAAAATAAAAGGTATTGAGTTATAAATTTAAATTTTATTTTGTCATAAAACAATTGATTTTTTATAATTAATTAGAATAAGAATTTAAAATATTTGTCTAAAACTGATAATTATGTTTTAATGTTATTACGCCTATTATATGGGTGTATCGATATCTTTCGTGTAGTGTAAGTTTAAGAAAATTTATTTTAGTTTATCTTATAATTTATTGTAATCAAAAAAGTGTTCTTATTTTTTGTATTTTTGTGTTAATAATTTCATATTACTCTTTTCTATTTTTTTTGTTTATATTTTAGGGTTTCATTCTAAATAATGTAATAAATAAAAATTTTTACAGCATAAAATTATTTTTTTAATAGTATTGAATTTTTTAATATTTTCATATTTATTTTTAATTCATTAAAGTTTATATTTTGTTCGTTTATTATTTTTTGTTTAACGAACAAATTTATATAATTTAGATTTTTTATAAAAAGTATGGTTAAAGTAGAAAATAACAATATGATTATACGAAAAATTAATTTTTTGTATATTATAAGCGTGTAGTTTTTTTTATTAATAGTAAATTTTTATTTTATTACTTATATATTTATTTTAGGTGATTAATTTATATAATTTAAAAAGATTTATATAAATAATAAAAATAGAAATAAAATAATAAAAATTGCTAATAAAATTTGTACTAATATAAAATAAAAAAATATAGTGAATAAAAAGGGAGGATAAATATATAATAAATATTCGGTAGATATTATATATTAATAAAAACTTAATAAGTTATAATTGAATCGTAAAATTAGTATATAAATACTAAAAAAAATTTTATATAAAATGTGCGTTATTATTAATTAATATTTTAACGTATAAAATAAAATATTTAAATAAAATAAAAATAGCAATAATTGTATATATTTGTTCTATAAAATTAAATTATTGAATATTTTGCTAATAATCGTTTAAGTAAATAATATATAAATTTAAGATAGGTTTATTAAAATTATTTCATAGATAAATATAGCTATGAAATAATAAAAAAAATTAAACTTTTAAAGTATTTTAAATTTTATTAATTTTAATTCATAGCTGGCTGATTATTTATACTATTGACCGCGGGCTAAAAAATTTTTTTGGTATAATAATATATTGTATTTAGAAGAATTAAATTAAATTTCATAAAAAAATTTAATAAGGGATTAGCTCAGTTGGTAGAGCATTTGTTTTACACACAAATTGTCAAAAGTTCGATTCTTTTATTCCTTAATATTATATTAAAAATTTAAATAATTTAAAATTTTTTTTATTTTATAGAGTTATATTACTAGTTTAATTAGTTAACAAAGTCGCCATAGCTCAACGGTAGAGCAGAATACTGTTAATATTTTGATAGATGTTCGAGTCATCTTGGGGACTAAAATACATAAAATTATATTAACTTTGGAAAATAATATAATTCTATAAAGTAAGCTGATTAATATATATTAATTTAGCATTAAAATCTTCTTTGGGGTATGTTACAGAAGGACTGTTATTTGATTGCAAATCATTAATTGTGGTTCGATTCCACCTTGCCCCTTGTAAAATAAATTAAACATATAAACTTATATTAAATAAAACTTTTTATAAAATATAATTGAGTTATTCATTTAAATTGTATAACAGTGGCGTTTAATGGAGATCAGACCATAGTATTATAAATAAAAAAATTTTTTTTTTATGGATGCTTCGCTTAAGACTGAAAGATGGTCCTGGTCCTCTAATGCTAAAGATATAGGAATTTTATACTTAATATTTGCTTTATTTTCTGGTTTAGTTGGAACAGGTATGTCTGTACTTATTAGATTAGAATTATCAGGACCTGGTGTTCAGTATATTGCAGACAATCAGCTGTATAACAGTATTGTAACAGCCCATGCGATCTTAATGATTTTCTTCATGGTCAAAGAAAAACAAGTAAATACATCAATAATTAGAATAAAAAATTATCACTCTATAGTAAAAATAGAAAATGAAAATAACCAAAAAGATCCTTTAAATACTAATTATAAATATACTAAAGTTTTAGTAGAAGATCCTTATAATAATAGAGATATTATAGCTAAAATAGCAAAAAAACAAAAAGGTGTATATGTTTGGGAAACATTAGATGGTAAAAATATTTATGTTGGTCATTCAATAAATTTATATAATCGTATTTGTTCATATTTTATGCCGTCTATTTTAAAAACTAAAGAACGTAGAGTTCTTAGATATTTAAATAAATACGGTTTTATTAATTTAAGATTAATTATATATATTATGGAAAATTCAGCTAGCTTAGAACAAGTTGTAGAATTAGAACAACATTTTATAGATAGTTTGAAACCTAATTTAAATGTAGATTTAGTCGCTAAGAGTTCTGGATATCATGAACCCATGAGCCAAGAAATGCGAGAATTATTAAGAAAACAAAGAGGTACACCAATTTTTGTCTATGATGCTAATGATTTTTCTTTATTATATATTTTTCCTTCTAAAACCTATATGTATAACACAATTAATATCCATCATAAAACTCTTGATGATTGTTTAGATATTGGAAATTTATATTTAGATACTTTTTTCTTTTCTTTGGATAGAATCGAAGAAAGCAATAATATTAATTTATTAACTTTAGATGAAATAAAAACTCTTGTATTAAAAAAACGAGATATTTATAAAGCTAAACATCCTGCATCTAAAGCTATTTTAGCTGAATTTAAAGATGATTCTAGATTAAATAAAGAATTTGATTCTTTAAATTCTTTAGCTAAAGAACTTAAAGGGGATCGTGGGGTAATTAGAGAATATTTAAAAGGCACTAAATCTGGTTATTATAGGGGTAAATGAAAATTTACTTACATAGATAATAAAATTGATTAATATTTATTGAAGTTTATTAGTAATCATTAGATTACTAGGCATGGCCGGATAATATAGTAATATATTATTTTCTTTTCACTATGTGCTGGAATATCTTTAGAGCTTTTAAAACTAGTCTTGCAGTTTTCTTAAATGAAAAGCAGCATAAAACAGTAACATTTTAAAAGATTAGACAATCAGCAGGAAACCAAAAATATAAGGGCTATAAAGCATTAAACACTTTTATTGAGTAGGATCCTCAGAGCATCAATACGTGAAATATCCTAATGGGATAAAGATGGAATCCACGCCTTCGTGAAAGCGAGGGATTTTCGTATGCCTGCATTGATCGGTGGATTTGGAAATTTTTTACTGCCTATTATTGGTGGAGGTCCTGACATGGCAAAAGACCAGGATCTCCTTGAGAAAAATTTAAAATATAATGATATAATTGTAAATAGTGTAAATTCTAATAATTTGGGTCCATACCTAGCTGGTTTATTTGAAGGTGACGGACATATTTGAATTCAAAAAGAGAAAGGTAAAAAAACTCATAATCCTAGGTTTTGTATAACTTTTGGTTTAAAAAATGAGGCTTTAGCCAAAAAATTACTTAGTATTATAGGATCGGGATTTATAAGATATAAACCTAAAGATAATGCTTGTGTTTTAGTAGTATCACCTGTAGTAGGTTTAAAAAAGATAGTTAATTTAATAAATGGTGAATTAAGAACACCTAAAATACATCAACTATATAATCTAATAGACTGATTAAATAAAAGTCATGCTACCAATTTAATTAAATTACCTTTAAATAAAAATAATTTAGAAAATAATAGTTGATTAAGTGGGTTTGTAGATGCGGATGGTAGTTTTTCTGTACAATATACTAAAACAGAAGAAGGAGCAAAAAAAAGAAAAATTTCTTGTAGATTGAGAATCGAACAAAGAATTTTAGATCCAGTTACTAATGACAGTTATTTTGATATTTTAAATGAAATATCTTTATTTTTAAATTGTAATTTGTTAACTAGAACACAAAAATCTACAAATAATACATATTATACTTTAGCAGCATCTAGCAAAGTATCTTTAAATATTATTATTAACTATTTTAATAAATATCCTTTATTTTCAAGTAAATATTTAGATTATAAAGATTGAGAAAAAGTTGCTTATTTAATTATTAATAATGAACATTATACTGAACAAGGAATAAACACAGTAGAATTTGTTAGAAGTCAAATGAATACAAAAAGAACTGAGTTCAATTGAGATCATTTAAATGATTTATACTAAATACAAACATTAATTTAAAATTTTTTTCTAAAAAAGGGAATGCCGTTAGAAAGTGTAAATTTTCTAATTATAACTACGCTGTAGGCATGGAATCTCTCGAAATTGAATTAATTTATTCAGTCAACAGATGATATAGACACCTAGTTGGGCGGTAATAACTGTCATAAAGTTAATAAATAAACTGAACTAGTCGTAAAACTTGTATCATACATGGGAGGGTTATGCAGGAAACCAAAGTAATTATTTATGAGTAGGATCCTCAGAGACTATACGCGAAGCTCCAATTTTTATTAATTTTATACTTTAAAATAATTCTAAAATATTTTTTTATTCAACCTTTGTTGTTGTTTAATTAAAAATTTATAGGCATAATTATATAGTTTTAATTTAATCGACGCGCCCGCGTAAAAGTAAAAATTAAAAAAAATATTTTATTAATGCTTTTATGCCTTAACAAAGTTATATTAATTTATTGATATATATTAATAATAAATTTGGATGAAGACATAGTCCAGGTAGGTAAGAAATTACTTACGTAAATTTGATTCCCTAGACTTAATAATATCAGTTACTGATTACTTATACCTAGCTTAGCTTTATTTGTATTTTCTAGCTGTATCGAAGATGGAGCGGGTACTGGGTGAACTCTTTATATGGATAAGGAGTTGTTCAAAGGTGACTTTGAAGCAATAAAATTCTTTTCGATGCGAGAAAATCTTGTGTTAAGTTTTTTTAATTTAACACAAACTCTAAACTACTCAAATAAATATTCAAAATTTAATTATGTAAAAATGTTTAGAGCTATAAGACAATTCGCCTGACTAGAAAATAAAAAATATTTTAGTCATCAGAGACTTAACAAAGAATATCTTAAAAATAATATTGATTGATTTGAACAGTGATTGGTGGGTATGACCGATGGAGATGGAACTTTTTCTATTGTATATCAAAATGGTAAATGAAGTTTAGCATATAAAATAGCTTTATCTAGATATAATTTAAGAGCACTTTTTTATATTAAAAAGCAATTAGGTGTAGGTTCAGTAACCAAAGATAATACAAAAGGACAATTTTTTATTAGAGATAGAAAAAAACTTGAATCAATTATATTTCCTATTTTCGATAAATATCCTCTTTTAACAAGCAAACAGTTTAATTACTTAAAATTAAAACAAGCATTTTATGTATTAGAAGATTCTAGTCTTACTAAAGATGAAAAGGATAAAAAACTTTTTGCATTAAAAACCCAATCAATACCTGATAATTACATTTCTCCTTCTTGAAATAAGACTCAATTACCTTTAAAATCTATAAGTGATTTAACTGGGATTATGACTAAACCATGATTGGTAGGATTTATTGAAGCTGAAGGTAGTTTTTATTTAGTTTCAAAAGATTCTACTAGAATAGTGCATGGTTTTGGTATAACTCAAAAATTAGACAGCGTAGTTTTAGAAGGTATTAGGCTTATTCTTCATATATCTACTGCTGTAAATTTTAAATCAAAGTATAACCATTATATATTAGATACGACTAATTCTAGAGCTGTTGAAAATATAATACAATATTTTCGTAATACAATGAAAGGTATGAAGTCTGTAGAATATAGAATTTGGGCTAGATCGTACGGTAAATATAAAGGAGATTATTTAAAATTATCTGAAACAAGAAATATTCTTAGAAAACTTAAAACTAAATTATTAGAAATTTCTGAATTTAGTTAATTTTCTAATTATTTTTAAGATAAAGGTATTATTACAATTTTTTTCGCAGGAAGTAGTTTTCGTTTGAATCGTTCTTTTTATCGTATTTACATTGGCCATAATAAATATAACATTAATAAAAAATTAATAAACACTAACAGCTTTTTGGTAGCGAGGATTAATTCAGGTGGCGGAGCTGTCATGCAGCTAAATATTGGCAACGAGTTAGCAGCCCAATCTGTAGGTATTCCAATGGATAATCTGAGTGATAACCAAAAGGCATATAAGTCATTAAGTACAAACTTTAGTATGGGATATGAAATTAAATTAGCTTAATAATTGGTTGGGACTTCTTGGTCGATTAAGCCTTGAATGATCTGTAGCTTAAGGATAAAAAAATAAGCCTTACCGTGATGGCATACCATAAATACAACTTCGCCGTCTGTATTGTAAGATAGAAATATTCTTGAAACTTCAAAGCAAACGTGCTCACTTTGGAGGATTTACATGCTACGGGACAGTAGATTATTAAGTGTGAGTTAATAGAGTTACCCCTTTACTAGACTTTTACTTAGTGATTCAATAATATAAATAAAAAACAGCTACTAACACAATATTTAATTTTAACAAAGTATTAAACATATACTTTATAGTCTTTGCAGCTATTGGGGTTTATTTAGGTTACTTACTTCAAACTCAAGAGCTTTATTATTTTTTTTGGTATGATTATTGAAATAATTTTTATAATTATTTTTCTTTAGTTATACCAACTGTCTCATATTCTGATTCTGATAAACAAAAATTAGATATTTACAGAGATAATAATAATAAATTGGGAATTTACAGGTGAGTTAATAAATCATCAGGTAAAAGTTATGTAGGATCTGCTTTAAATTTATCACGTAGATTTACAAATTATTACTCTATGTCTTTTTTAATAAAAGAAACAGATAATAGTAATAGTCTTATTTATAAAGCATTATTAAAATATGGTTATTCTGAGTTTCAGTTAGATATTTTAGAATATTGTGATTCAAATATTTTAATACAAAGAGAACAATATTATATTGATTTATTAAAGCCTGAATACAATATTTTAAAAATTGCAGGTTCTTCTGCAGGATTTAAACATACTGATGACTCAATTAAGCTTATTCGCGCAGCAGCTTTAAATAGAAAACCTCGTATAATTTCTGAAGAACAGAAATCTAAAATAAGTGAATCGTTATTAGGTAGAACTCTTTCTGAAAAAACTAAATTAAAAATGAAAGGTCGAATACATAATGATGAAACTAAATCAAAAATAGGATTAGGTAATTATAAAGTACAATCTGTAACGGTTACAAACATCCAAACAGGTGTTTCAACAGATTTTATTACTATGAAAAAAGCAGCAGAGTTTCTTGAAACATCTTCTACTCAAGTTAGAAATTATATTGAAAATAAAAAGTTATATAAAGGCGTATTTTCTATAAAAATAAAAATTGATTAATAGATAATTTATTAAAATTTTTATAATCGTATAAACTAATAAAAATCAAATCAAATATTATTTTATTTTTATTTTTTCAATAATAAAAAAAGATAAAGGTATAGTCCGAACAATATAGTGATATATTGAGTGTAACGATAGTTTTAGTTTTAACTTTTTTAACTAAATTGAGGTTACCAACATTAATGTTATCCTCCATTAGCTGGAATTCAAAGTCATAGTGGAGCTAGTGTGGATTTAGCAATTTTTGGTTTACATTTAGCCGGTATCTCATCTCTTCTTGGTGCTATGAATTTCATAACAACTGTGCTTAATATGAGAAGTCCTGGAACAAGATTACATAAACTTGCCTTATTCGGATGAGCTGTGGTTGTTACTGCTGTTCTATTATTACTTTCTCTTCCTGTGCTCGCTGGTGGAATTACAATGGTTTTAACTGATAGAAATTTCAATACATCTTTTTTCGAAACTGCTGGTGGTGGGGATCCAATTTTATTCCAGCATCTGTTTTGATTCTTTGGTTAACAATGGAAGGGCCAAAGTTATGCTAGCTATATGCAGGGATATTATAAATTATAATATTTTAATAATTTATAACAATCTGCAGGTAATAGGTAAATATACACCTAAATCTCAGAGACTACACGCTAGGTATAAATAAAAAATTTTTTATTATTAAATTTATATTAATTTTTTGCCAGTCAATAGGAGTGAATAATTAATAATTTATTATTTTTTTCACTATAATGATCAGTTATTTTTATGACTGTAAACTTATTTAAAAAAATAAGTAGTGGTAACATTTACCGAAACATTAAATTAATATATTAAATATGAGTATAATTTAATTATTACGGGAATAAAATTTTATAATTTATTTAATATATAATTAAAATATTTATAAAAAAATAAGTCCATATATTATATTTATATTAAAATTTTAAGTATAAAATTTTTCAATTAATAATAAATTTTTTTTGTAATTAAGAGATAAAAAAAAAAAAGTTTTAAATTATATAATTCAGTTTTATTTAGTCTTTTTATATTTGATCCAATTTATCCTAATACTCATACGATGATAATTATTTAGAATTAACTTTTTATATAAATTTAAATCAACCATATGATTTTTTCATAATATCGTATTATTGATGTTATAAAATATAATTTATTATTTAAAATTTATCTAAAAAAAAATTATAATAGTAGATTGCCGGCCAAATTTTATATATTTATTATAAAAAGACATTAATTGACTAAAATCTATATTTTATTAAACAATTTTTAATATCATTAAATATTTATATAAAAAATAGTCCACATATTTTTTTTTTTAATGAAAACATTAAAGAATAAAAAAAAATATAATTAAGTTTCCTGAAAATTTATATTCATTATATGCTTTTATTATAACCTATATTATAAATATTTATTTAAATTGAATTAAACCAAAAAAATTAATTATTAATAGTTTTATATTTTAAATTATTGTTTCTATTCCTATCTTTATTTTTCAATTTTTAAATTTAGAAATTAATATAATATATACAATATTATATATATGAATAATTTTTGGTTTTATTAAATCAAAAAATAAAAAAAATATCTTTATTTAAATTATTTTTTATTATTCAATTTTGAAATATTTTGACTATATTTATTACGTTAAATTTAGATAATACAATGCTTATTTTTATTACCAATTATATATTAAATGATTGAAGTATAAAAACTTCAAAAATTGATTTAAATAATTCTAGTCACATATTTAATGCATTATATGAGACTTTAAAAAATTTAGATTTAGGGCGTCATAAGGTACCAGGGGGCGGAGGTAACTCAGACCCTAATCTTTATGGTTCTGCATTTATTGATATAAATGAAGAGCCACGTCCTCGTAATATGATTTGGTTTACATTATCTGATAAAATGGATTCTTTTATTAGCAGATTAATAGATGCACATAATAGCAGTCTAAAACATATCGGAAAATCTAAACTAATAAAAGAAAAAGATATTATACTGAAAAAAAATTACGAAATATATTTATTTAATAATATTATAAATATCTCCAAATTTGATAAAGGATTACCTTTAAAATTTAAATTTTTCTAAAATTTTTCTCGTGATATATTATACGATATAAGGCATTTTAATTCTCTTAAATCATGTGAGGAATTTTTATTTAAAGAAAAATTTTTAAAAGATGATCAAATTAAATATAGGGATAATATAAATAAATATAATTTCAAAATTTGAAAAAGTGAGCAAGTCAAATACAATATTATATTTAATAATATATTTACTAATAATTACAATTATTATGTTGAAAATTATTTAAAGGAAATTCCTTTACGTCATGAACTATATGATAATATATTAATAGTAGGTATTAGTATTTTAATTAAACATTTTGTCTTTTGTAAATTACATGATAAATACTATCCTACATTTGATGTAAGTAAAAAGGAATTTTATATAGATTCTAATATATTTTATAATCAAGCTAAGGAAATGTATTATCCATTTTTAGATTATTATAACTGACACTGCAAATTATATAATATAGAATATACCAATTCTATAAAAGAATTAGCTTTTAATATTATATTTTATAAAAATGTATTGGATAAGTATTGTGTGCTTAATGAAAGTATATTTAATTTAAAACATAAACCTTAAATGGGTGTATGATTTCCAGATCTTTTTCACATAGAAAAACCACATTACGATTTAAAAAGTGTTTTAATGATAGGAATAACTAGTAAATACTATTATTTAAGTTATATGAATATATTTCAAATGCATCCTGAATGCCGAAATTTTTAGATTATAAACCTTACCCTTCTACTGTTGTAGATCAACACCAGCCATGACCTAAAACAAATAATATGAGTTTTAATGTATTTTTTGCTAAATATGGCCCATATGCTGATCCAATTAAACTTAATAAGATTCTTGTACAAGAATCACAAGATAGTATTATAAAAAAAAAATTAGACTTTTATAAACTACATGATTCTCAACCATATATAAATAAACATCTAGTGGGTAAATATCAAGATGTTTTTTTTAGTGTTTCCGCCAATAAAAAATTAAACATGTTTTAATAAATATTCCTAATAATAACTAGCAAATTAATACTATCAATATACATAGGTTTATTATTATTGTCTATATTTATTAATATAAAATTATAATAATAAGCATTATATTTAATTTTTTATCATTTAACTATTTTCATTATTTTATAATTTTGTTAAATTATTATTAAACTAGATAATTTAAAAACTTAGGTATTTTGAATTAATTTAAATAAATTAAATATGATATAATATAAAATAAGCATCCAGAGGTTTATATCTTAATTATTCCTGGTTTCGGTATAATTAGTACTGTCGTTTCTGCTACATCAAGTAAACACGTTTTCGGTTATTTAGGAATGGTTTATAAACGTAAGCCTACATTAATTAATAATTATGTGCAATCTATCCACTATATGCTGGAAACCTCTAAGGCTTTAAATATAAATATATTTAAGTATATTACAATGAGCTATCAGCAGATAATCAAAGATATTTATAATATATTTAAGATTTTTAGAGATTACATGTGGGAAATCATTTTTACTAAATGATTAATATATAGTCCAATGTTTTGTTCAGATATAAGAAGAAATAAATTATTATAAAAATATTATTCTACAAAATTTATTGAAAATAAATTAGATCCTAATTGAGTTACGGGGTTTATAGATGCTGAGGGTTGTTTTTCAGTAATAATAGAAATGTCAGAGTCTTTAAAATCTAAAGTAAGAATAACAGGAAAATATTTTTTTGTTTCTGATAGAAAAAAAGCCAAATTTAAATTATATAATTTTTCTTGTAATAGAAATTTTTCTACTAACAATGGAAATAATTTAAAAGGTATTAAACCTGAAGTTATTTATGTTAATACTGATACTCAAAAGATTGATATTTTTAAAGATAATAAAGGTAAATCAGTAATTTATCGTTGAATTAATAATTTAAATGGCGATTCTTATATTGGTAGTGGTGTAGATTTAAATAAAAGGCTTTATCACTATTATTCATTAAAATTAATGGAGCTTTATTTGAAAAAAAGAAAGAGTTATATATATAGTGCTTTAATCAAATATGGTTATTCAAATTTTACTTTAGAAATACTTGAATATTGTGATAAATTAAAAGTTATTGAAAGAGAACAATTTTATATTGATTTATTACAGCCAAAATATAACCTTTTAAAGGTAGCGGGCTCACGTCTCGGTATTAAACATACGGATGATACTCGAGAAAAAATGTCTTTATCTCAAAAAGGTCACAAAGGATCTATTAATCATCCTAAAGCTAAAAAAATAATGGTAACTGATCTAGAAACAAATATTTCTACTTGTTATGATTCAATTAATTTAGCTGCTAAAGCTTTAAATTGTGGGGATAGTTCAAATTTAAAAAATATAAAATCTAAAAAAGAAAAAGCGTATAAAGGTAGATATGTTTTCAAATTACTATAACTTTTTTTATTTTTTTTCTAATTTTTATAATTCTATTTTGGTTAACTTTTAGGCCTTATCTCCGGTTTCGCTATACGGTTGGAAGTACAAACCAAATATTGTTTTATTTATATTTGATCCACAAAGGTGTGAAGTAAGGATAAGATAAGCTTCAGGCTGATTAAAGCCTTTACTTCTGTAAAAAAGTATTTTTTTTTTACAAAAAAACATAAAAATATTAATTATTGTGAAAATTTTTTATATGCTGGAAACTCATATTAAATATTGAGATGACAATCAGCAGGTAATTTCTATAAAATTACCTCAGAGACTAGATGAAAATAAATAAGTTTTGCTTATTAAGATATAGTCCCGTTTTGTTTTAAATATATTAAAAACCACGCGTGTGGTCTTAAGTATTTAAGTATTAATTAACAGTATTTAAATACTTTCGAATGTTTATTTTAAATTCTTATTGTAATTTTTAAATTTATAAATTACATTTTAATTTTCATTTGGATAATGTTACTATTAAACATAGACATTGAAAAATTTAGATAATAACTTTTTTGTATAGTAAAATTCATTTAATTATATCTTTAATAATTTAAATTTACATGAAAAAGATAAAGAAATTTTATATAAAATTCAATCTTTTTTTGGTGTAGGTGGAATATATCATAGACCTGATAGAAAAAAATCTGTTTATCGAGTAACAAATGTTAACTACATAAATGATGTAATAATACCGCATTTTACAAAATATCCGCTTATTTCTAAAAAAGGAGTGGATTTTTTATTATGATGTAAGGTTGTAAAAATGATTTTAAATAAAGAACATTTAACTAAAGAAGGGTTTTTAACTATTCTTTCTTATTATGCTTCTATAAACAGAGGAGTATCTAAAAAAGTTTTAAATTATTACCCTAATATAATACCATCAGATAAACCAATTATAGATTTACCTAATAATTTAAATCCACAATGGGTTTCAGGATTTGTGGCCGGGGATGGTGGATTTTCTATCTACGTTAAACCGGCTAAGGATTATGTATTATTAGAAAAAGTGTATTGTAAATTTCATATAGCTCAGCACAGTAAATATTTATAATTAATGAAATTATTTATAAAATTTTTTTATTGTGGGGTAGTTAATTTAATATCTAATTTATCTACACCCAGGTGTGATTTTTTAGTTCAAGATATTAATTCTTTATTAGAAAAAATAATACCTCATTTTTATAGTTATCCTCTTTTAAACTTAAAACAAGAAGATTATGTTTGTTTTAAACAATGTATGTCAATTATTGAATTAAAACAACACTTAACTAAAAAAGGTTTAGACCAGATTAAGATATTAAATTTACAAATGAATTCAAATAGATTAAAATAAAAATTTTTAATAATATTATGCAAAACATAGTTACGCTATGATGTCAATTGGAGTTCTAGGATTCGTGGTTTGAAGTCATCACATGTATAGTGTAGGGCTTGATGTGGATACAAGAGCATATTTTACTGCTGCAACATTAATCATTGCCGTACCTACGGGAATTAAAATTTTTAGCTGGTTAGCTACTTGTTATGGAGGTTCATTACACTTCCATACTCCTTTATTATTCTCTCTTGGTTTCATTTTCATGTTCACTATTGGAGGATTATTATACCACTTAGTTCTCCCTTTAAGTATTATTTTAAATATTACTTTAATTACTACTATATGTTGAAAACTTCTGACAATTACATTACTAACTATTTATTTAATTCTAGTTAAAATGTTTAATTTTGAAGAATCATCAGGTAACTTTATAAAAAAATCATACAGATTAAAGACTTCAGAGACTAAAAATTAAGTAACCTTAATTTTAAGGTAAGATATAGTCCTTTAAATAAAAATTCATTATTTAATTTAAATAATTATTTTAATCTTTATCCTAAATTAACTATTCGTTCTTATTCTACTTCTAATGTTAAAAAAGATAATACAAAAAATTTAAATCCTTTAATAACATATGATAACTTTAAAGAAGATAGGGTTAATATTTTAAAAGAACAAAAAGACAAATCAGGTGTTTATTGTTTAATTAATAAAATTAATGGTCATTCTTATATAGGAAGTTCTATTAATTTAGCTTCTAGAATGAAAAATTATCTTAATAATACTTTTTTAAAAAGTAAACAAAACATTAATATGCCTGTTGTTAAAGGTTTATTAAAATATGATCAATCTAACTTTAAATTATTAATATTAGAGTATGTAGAACCTCAAAATTTAACAGTTAGAGAAACTTATTTTATAACATATGTATTACCTTATTATAATGTATTAAAACAAGGTTATTCTTCTTTAGGTTACAAACATACGGAGGAAACTAAAAAATTATTATCAGAACTGGCCAAAAATAGAGTTCATAGTAACGTTACTAAAGGTTTAATCGCTAAAGCCTTAACAGGTGAAAATAATCCTTTTTATAATAAAAATCATTCTATGGAAACTAAAGTAAGGATAATTGAAGCCAAATCTGCTTATCCAGTTTATATTTATAATTCTTTTAAAGAATTATTAGTAATTTTTCCTTCCGTATTAACTTTAGCTAAATTAATTAAATCTAATCATTCAACAATAGTTGATGTTATAAAAGAAAAAAATATATTTAGAGGAGAATGATATTTTTCCAATACACCTTATAATATAAGTGATACACCGGTTATAGTAAATTGTATTTCTAAAGAATGTGATGAATTAATATTAAATATAAATAATCATAGTCATATTAGAAAAGCAGTGTTTGTGTATGATATTAATAAAAATTTTATATGTAAATATGATGGAGTTATGGAAGCCCAAAGAGCTTTAAATATAAGTCATAGTACAATTAAAAAATATGCTAAAGTAGGAGGTATTTATAATGATTATGTGTTTAGTTATGAAAGATTAAAAGATTAATGAATTTTTTTTTTTAAGGAGCCAAGGCAACCCGTCTTGAGGGTACTTAAGAGTATCTATATTTTATTAAGGTATGTTATTGTATATATAAAATGTTAACTAATAATTTAAATTTGAAAGATTTAAACTACTCACTTAGTTCTCCTTAAAATCTGCTATATGCTGGAAGTTAAATAAATTTAATGTTTATAATCAGCAAAAAAACATCGAGTTTAATCTCAATGGATTTTCAGAGACTACACGCAGATATTGTTAATTAACAATAAGATATAGTCCAAATTATATTAATAATAAATAATTATGCTTTTTAATAGAGCGACGTAACCGCTTCGCGCAGTTATGTTTTTTTATATTAAGTAAAAATTTTAAATTTATTTTTACGTAGCAAGGCGCTTCCGCGCCTCGTTTATATATAACATATTTATTTATGAAAAATTAATATTATTAATACACATTCTTTTGGTTTACTAAAAATTTTGTGTTTTAAGTAAGTGGGGAAACATATTTTTGGTGATCATATGATTTAGATATTTTATCTATGTCTTTGCCTGCTTTTAGTAATAAAAATATTCAATCTGTTTTAGATAGGATTAAGCCTATTAATGTTTTAAAAATATATGAAAATTATTATGCGGATAGAAAAATACTATATAAAGATTTTAAAGACGATTTTAACAGTTATATATATGTAATCGTTAATAAATTAAATGGTAAGATCTATATTGGTAGTTCTAAGTCTCTAAAAAAAAGAGCAAGTAATTACTTTAATTTAGCGCATCTTACAGCTCAAAAAAAAAGACCAATTTGTAATGCTATAATAAAGTACGGATTGGTAAATTTTGCTTATATTGTACTAGAAAAAGTAGATACTAATCTTTATAATATAGAAGAACGAGAAACATACTGAATAAAATATTTAAAACCTGAATATAACGCTACTAAAGATGCAGCAAGAAACATAGGAGCTAGCCACACTGTTGCAACTAAATTAGCTATCTCTATTAAAAAATCTAAAGGGGCTATTTATATTTACGATGAATATAAACAACTTTTAGTTATAGCGCCTTCTATGATTTCTATCGCAGTATTATTAGGTAACAAATCTATAAGTATTTCCATAAAGAGGGCTATACAAGATAAATCTTTATTTAGATCCTCTTGATACTTTGCTAGTAAGCCTTTTAATGTAAACGATAAACCTTTAATAGAAATAGGAACAGAAGCTTATCTTGAATTAATAAATCGTATGATTAGTCAAAAACATATTTTAAAAGCTGTTTATGTATTTAAAGATAGCGGAGAATTTATATGCAAATATGATGGTGTTATGGTTGCGGCCAAAGCGCTAAAATTAAGTCATAATGCTATAAAGGAAAGTATTGTAAATAATACCACGTACAAAAGTTATAGATTTAGTTATCATAGAATTTAAGATAATCTAAATTTAATGTGTTTAAAAGTAAGTGGGGTAGTTAAATGGGAGTGAGGTTCCCTAGTATTAGCTTAAGAATGGATCAAAACTGTCAAAATCCTAAAACTTTATGAATAAAATCATGAGAGAGAGCCTTATGGTGAAAAATAGTTGTAAAGATATCAATCCATCATCGTTTTACAAAGATGGGCTTCTGAGAAGAAAATGGACAAGACGGTGCTAACTCGTCAGAGTAGTAAAGTACTCCCGACAAAGCTAACAGACTAAACGTTCCACGTTAGAGGTAAATGTCCTCGAGTTGTAAGCTTAAAAAAGATAAAATTTAAGTTGAAGCGAAGCCGAAAGGAAAACGAAGATATAGTCGGACCTGGTTTGAAAGAATCAACCCTTGCAAGAGGGGGAGGATTTTGTAAAGTATATTTTGCTATACAAGATTTATGGAAAAGGGCGCCTCAATTAGTATAATTTATTTATATTAATGGCTTGACCATCGTGCATTGCGTGATGGAGAAGTAAGCTCCTTACTCGTTTAGCGAACGCATCTCTGGATATAGCATTCCATGATACTGTGATTATCCTTTTTTTTGCAATTAATATATTAATGGATAAAATAAAAAATGATAAAATTTTTTTTAATAAATTTAATTCATCTTTGAATTTCTTAAATTTAGATAATGATTACATTAAAAAATTTTGAGTGGGCCTTATGGATGGAGACGGTAGTATACAAGTTAATCATTGATTAAAAAAATCTTTACAATATAGATTAATTATTAAATTAAAAAATGATATTCTTAATTTCAATATGTTAATTTTAATAGCTAAAACTATTGGTGGTAATGTAAGAATAGTTAAACAAGATGTAATTTGAGTGGTTAATAAAAAAGAAGATATAGAAGAAAATATAAAAATATTTGAAGAATATCCTTTATTAACTTCTAAAAAAATATGCCAACTAAATTTTTTAAAAACTTGTTTAACTAAAAATAGTATGGATTATTACTTAAATAATAGAAATAATAAATACGAAAATCAACCTGAAATACTTAAAGCTCCATTTATAACTCCTAGTTATTTTAAAGAATGATTATCTGGGTTTGTAGAAGCTGAAGGTTGTTTTTCATTAAGAAAATCTAATACTCATTCCTTTTCAATAGGACAAAATGATGATATATATCTAATTGAAGCTATTAAATTATATTTTGAGGCTAGTAATGCAGTAAGAAATTCTTATGGTAATTTTTATGCTTTAGAAATTTATAAAAAAGAAGTTTTAAAAAGAATAATAACACATTTTTTAAATTATCCATTATTAGGTGAAAAAAAGATATCATTTGAAAAATTTAGTGAAAAACTAAATAATTAAATAGTAAGTGTCTTGTGGTCATGTCACCGTGAAAAGAGTTATATACTTTTCGGTAATATATAATTATTTATATATTGCTAACGATGAAGTCTTATGTGTTATTTTAAATGCTAATAACGTAAAAAAATATAAGATAATATCGTGGAAACCAAGACGAGCGAAGCTCTCTTGGGCTCCGTAGAGACTAAACGTGACAGTCTAAAGTTTATTAAGTTAAATATTAGATAAGTTATAGTCCGAACCATCGTGTGAACGGTGTTATATAAACCGCCCTATTTTTGAGCCATAAGACTTACTATGTGGTGGCTCATTTTCATTATGTATTATCAATGGGTGCAGTATTTGCATTATTTGCGGCATGATATTTCTGAATGCCAAAAATAATAGGATTAGTTTATGATTTTAAATTAGCCAAATTACACTTCTGAGTGTTATTTATTGGGGTTAATGTTACATTCTTTCCTCAACATTTCTTAGGTCATTTAGCAGGCCCGTTTAATAGCAATATTTATTTTGTATTTATCTATATGCTGGAATTTTTTAAATTATAACTAACTTATTTAAAGAGAATCAGCAGGAAACTTTTAAAATTTTATAAATTAGTATTTTTATTAGTATCCTCAGAGACTACACGATATTATCCTTAAAGGATAAATATATAGTCCTAACTGGTTTAACCATAACACAATAAACCTAAATTTACTGGTTGCTGCTAAATATAAAAAAAAAATTAATTTTGGAAATAATTCAAAACTTTTTCATAGTGACGTTGGACCTTCCAATGAGAATACTGGAGAATATTCAGATAAAAATGATTCTTCATCGGAAAATAATTCTGCAGATATTGATAATTTAATTACTATTAATCCAAACCACAATATGGTAAATTCAAATAAATTGGATATAAATAAATTAAAATCTAAACCTTTATATATTTATAATAGTCTTTTAAAGGATAAAAATACAATATTAACAAACCATAAATTTGTTAGTGGTATTTATCTTTTATATAATTCAATAAATGGTAAACAGTATATTGGAAGTGCTCATGATTTAAGTAAAAGATTAGCTACTTATTATTTTCCTTCTAGGTTAATAGATAATAGACATATTTCAAACTCAATTTTAAATATGGACATGATTGTTTCTCTCTTGTTATTTTAGATGTTTTAGGTAAAAGTGGCTTACACTATAAATCGGATATTTTAGCTAAAGAAGAATATTATTTTGGATTATATAACCCTACCTTAAATATAAACACTAAAGTCAGTTCATCTTTAATATTAAAACATTCTGAAGAGTCTAAAAAATTAATAGCTGAATTTAGAAAAGGTAAACCTTTATCAGATGAAACTAAAAAAAAAGCTTAGTGAATTATTTTCTGGTGAATTAAATCCATTTTTATCTAAAAAACATAGCTCTGATACTTTAGATAAAATGAGTAAGTCTAAACTGGGGAAATTAAATCCTATGTATGGAAAACCAAAATCTAAATAATTTATAGAACAAATGTATAAAGATAAAACAGAAGCTAATAACTCTATGAGTAAAAAAGTTTATGTTTATGATGCCTCTACAAAAAAACTCATTCAGTGTTACGATACTCGTGCTTCTGCTGTAATAAATTTAGGAATTTCCAAAACCACTATTAATAAATACATAGATATAAACATTGTATTTAAATAAAAGTTATTTTTCTCAAATTTACAATAAATTTTAGCCTGCCAGATTAAATTTTTAGTTATTGTGGTCTAAGTATTTAATTTATTTCATTACTTTTGCCAATTTACATTACCAGTTCGCTGCAAGGTATGCCACGTCGTATAAGTGATTATGCTGACGCTTACTTAGGATGAAATTACATCTCAAGCTTTGGATCTTTAATATCTGTAGGAGCTACAGTAATATTCTTATATGCCCTTTACATACAATTAGTGTATGGGGAATCTGCAAATAGAAATATATGATATTACCCAGAATTTAATACAGATTATCTTAGAGCTTTATTATCAAGAGCTCAAATTTCTATAGAATGAAATTTACACAGTCCACCTATCCCTCATTCTTATAGTTCTCTACCTCAACAAAGTACTTTGTTTAAATAATTAACAAAGTATTTTTGGTAGTTATATATATAAATATCCGTGATTATAAAAGTAATTTATTCAACCTTCGTTGTTGTTTTATTTTTTCAATAGTTATATTTATTATTTTTGTTATTAATTATTAATATTTTTTTACAAATAAACTTATTAAGTTTTTTACTTATTTCTAGCTTTTTGCTTAAAGACTTAAAATTAATTTAACTTAATCTTTATAAAAAATAACTATTTGATATTGTATAATTTAATAAAATATTATCTAAAAAAAATAATATAAAAATTTTTATTTTTATAATAAAAACTATCTATGAATATAACCAAGAGAAGATCATATTAAATATAGTATCTAAATTATTCTTAAACCTATATTAAAATAAAGTTTAATTTAGGTAGTGTTATCGGGTACGTTTAATTATAAAAAAATATTCATAAAATTAAGCTGCTATTTAATATATTAATAATTAGAAAGTAATAATATAGTGTAGGGTCTACTATTTTAATTATTATAATAAATAAAACAAACTTTTATAAAAAAGTTATTTTTAATACTATAAAAATATTAAAAATTTTATTCTTCAGATATATTCAGGCACTTAGTGTCTGAATAATTGCAGATAGCGCAATTTAAAAAAAAAATTTCCTAAAAATTAGAAGATAGTTATTAGATAATATTAATAAATTTTAAATTTATATACGTAATACGTACGCGATGTTTTAGTATTGTAAAACGGTAGAAATTAATAATATTATCCTATATCAATATAATAATTTTTAAAATAATAATATATAAATGTCTCGTCCTTAATATATTATAAACGTGGTATATTTTTGAGTGTCGTCCTTTATAATAATAATGGACGACACTCTAAATTAATGGTTGTATTTCAAATGATAAAATAACTTTATCATTCATAAATTGAAAGTTAAGTATAATATAAATTAAAATTTAAATAATAATGTAGGTGAATAAAAAAGTTATTTGGAAAAGTCTATTAAAAACTAATTTATATATATAAGAATATTTATATTTTTATTTATTTCAACCCTCCCTTGTTATATTATTATAGTTTTTAATAAAAATATTTGTGTGTAAAAATTATATTTAGTTATTACTTAAGGTCTTTGTATTACGCTTATTTTTATTTAAATAATATGTTAAGAATTAAATATGTCTTATATATAAATTTTAATAATATAAAAAATTTTTATTAATTTTAATTCTTAATAATAAAAATTTATTTTTAATATGAAATGATTATTATATTATTAGATATTTTAGTTTATTATATAAAAATATTATAAAAAAATTATAAAAATATAAAACGTGTAATTAACATCAATTTTAAAAATTTAAAAACATCTAATTTTTAAATTTATTTATAATTAATATTTATAATTAAAAATTAATGGTAAAAATTAAAGCCCAATTTATACATTTAGATATTTTAGGTGTTTAAGTTTATTTTTATTAGTGTAATTTGTACGCAAAATACTGAAAATATTAATATCTTAAGTTGTTAGGTGGTAGAATTTAAAGGTAATTATATTTATAATGATCGGGATGCTTAAATTCGCTATAAATAAGCTATCGACGATAGATTACTTTTTAAATCACGTTTAGCTCAAAGGTAGAGCGTCTTATTACGAATGAGATGGTTATTTGTTCAAATCAAATAACGTGATAAATTATTATATAACAATAAAAAATCGACAAATTATAAAGCAGGTTGTGGCTAAGTGTTAACTAAGGGTGGCCTATTACACTTAATTTAATATGTGTTTAATATTTAATTTATTTTAATATATTCTTGCCTTATTAGCTAGAATAAATTATTATAGGTTATTATATATACTTTAATATAATTAAATATTATTATTTCAATTATTTAAATATATAAAAAATTTAAATATATTGTATAATAATATTCATTATTAGCAAACTTTCATATAAATTAATTATAAAACAATCTTAAAATTTAATAATAATTTATAAAATAATCTTTTTTTAATACTTTACTATAATTTATGGATTGAGTAATACAAAATTTAAAATTATAATATTATAAGTGAATTATATTATAATGAATAAGAATGTAATAAAATAAAATTTAACTATTAATACATTATATAAAACATTAATAAAAAAAAAATCATATTTTATATTTTTATCAAAAATCCAGTGCGCGTGTAACGGCGCGCTGAGTATGAGCGCCGTTTTAATAATTAAGTTTTTTATAAAAAATTATATTTTTAAGTACCTAATAGCAGGCAGGGTAGGTGAAATAGTTGAATAAATATTAATTTAAATGTTTAGCAAAAATAAAAATCACAATTATATTAAAAAATTTAACTTAAAAGTTTACTTTAAAGTATTGTAAAAAGGTTAATAATTTAATGGAATAAAAAATTATGTAAGCACATATTATTTATAAGAATAGATATTTTAAATATATTTTTCTGGATTTATATTTTGGCTATATATAAATTTATTATGCTATATATATTGGAAAGTCTGATGCTAATTTTCCGTAAAATACTTTTTGATATAATTTTTTATATTCGGAGAGTTATTTAGGATAAGAATCTTGGTATTTAAATAAAATTATTTATCATATATTGTAAATAGTTAATAAATTATATCAATAAATATGATAGTGTAATAGATAATAAGCCTATGGTTAGCTTTTTTTAGTTAGCTTCAAATTAAAACAAAAATCAGCTTATTTAAATCAGAATTTATATTTTTAACATGTTTAACTTAATGAAGAGTATATTAAATTTTGTTAATATAGGTGTAGGTTCAAGTCCATACAACATGTATTAAATATTTAATATATTTAAATTTAAAATTTCGAGATATTTCAAGTTTAACTTGACTAAGTCTTTAGTAATAAAAAATATTCTTAATAAAGAATAGCTAAAGCAATTTTTAATTAAGGAATGATTATAAGTAATTCCTTTGTTAAAAGTTTAAATAATAAACAATTTGAAGCTGCAACCTTATCTTTTAGCAATTTCAATATTGAAAATTCAAACAAAAATTTTTTTTCAAATTATTATTTAAAAAATAAAAATTTAGATTATAACGATAATAAATTAACTTTATGTAATTTTAATGATTTATATAAACCTAATAAAGCTTATTTAACTGATTTAAACTTAAAAAAAATTGAATATATAAAATCTAATTTTACTAGAGTTAGAGATCTAGAATTAAATGCTAATAACTTAAATTTATTTAAATTAACTGAAACTAAAAAAATATCTTTTTTACAAAAAATAGATAAAAAATCTTATTCTACAAAAGCTAATTCTAACAGTAAAATTTTTGAAATTTATTCTAATAAAAATAATTATATTCCTTCTAATAATCGTATAGTAGATGAAAAATCATTATTACCAAAACATCAATCAGCTGCTGTAACAGAATGATCACAATCTGTTTATTCTTATGATAAGCTTGAATTGAGGGATGTTAAAAATCTACATTTAATTTTAACAAAATGAATCAAGATTTATTTTTATGCTATACCCGCTTTTGTTCAAAAAAAAATGTATAAATTAAAAAAACGTTTAATTACAAGTAAAATTTACATTAGTACTCCGAGCCTAAAACATACTAGTTCTAAAATTTTAATAACATTATATTTTTTTGCTGAGCAAGGAAATAATGTAAGTAATTATTTTAAAAGAAAATATAAAAAAAAAAATTTAATATATTTTAATATGGATTATTTACTTAAACATATAGATAAGAATACTTCTAAATCAATAATGGATCATGTGAGAGAAGTTCAATATTTATTATTTAAAATTAAAATTAATAATTATTGACTAGATGGTATTTTAGAAAAAGATAAATTACAATTTTTTAAAACAAATTTTGATACTTTAAAAGTAGATTGATTCAAAAAAAGTTTATTATATTATAATGATATAATAAATTCAATATCTATAATTATAAAAGTTATTATGTTAAGATATAAGTTAAAATTAAAACGATTAGATATAGATAAATTAAAATTAAAATTAATCATAAGTAAATGAGTTAATGTTATAATAAAGAATTATCCTAAATTCTATATAAATAATCGGGTAATATTTAGTATTATGATAATAAGAATAATAAATTGATTAACAAAAAATAAAAATTCTTTTGAATTAAAAAAAGAAGAAAAAATGACTAAAATAATTAATAAAATAAAAGATGATTTAAATTTAATTGAAAGAAATGAAAAAAAAATTAATAATATTCTTACTATAATAAAAAAAAATTTTAATAATATAAAAAAAAATAAAAGTAAAATTAAAAGAATAATTAAAAGAATAGAAAAAAAATTTGAACCAATTATAAAAAGAGATAATGAAATAATTAATGAAACAAAAGAATTTATTGAATTTATTAATAATAAAGATTTAATTAAAAAAATAATTTATAAAGAAAAATGGATAAAATCTATTACAGAATGAAATAATGAAAAAATTAAAGAAATAAAAGAATATATTGAATTTATTAATAAACATAATATGTGTTTTGAATTAATTAATAATATAAATGAAATATTAACATATAAAACTGAAGAAATTAAAGAGGCTTTAAATGATCCTATAATAATTTCTGTAACTAAATTTTTTTCATATATTAATACACAAATAAGTAAAGTTTCTCTGCTTATAAGTTTTAATTATTTAGTTAAATATAATTTAAAAAAAATATATTTAGAAAAATTAGGAATATCTACTCAAATAGGAAGAGATAGATTATATCCTAATACCCAAATAATAATGGGTTATATAAAAAAAAAAATTTTGAATTTTTTCTTTTTTTAACAAAATATTTTGTTAAAAAACATAAGTTTGATTCTAGAATTAATAAATTGAAAATTTGATTACTTAATTATTTAAATAGGTATTCTAAAAAAAAATTAGAAATTAATCTAATTCGACTTAAATATATATATTTAAATAGTAATATGCTTGCAGAATATATAGCTAGAAAATTAGTAACTAAAAAGAAAAATCTTCTTAAAGTTAAAAGAAAAATATTTACTAAAGCTAAATTAGTACTTTATAGTAGATATAAATTAGATAAGTTGAATATATTTAATATTATGGGTGTAAATACATTACGTGAATTATCTTCTTTAAAATCAAAAAATTATTATCAATACTTGGAACTATTAAGTCGAATTAAATATAAATTTATTTCTGGAATTAGATTAATAGCTGCTGGGAGATTAACTAGACGTAATGTTGCTTCTCGTGCTATAAAAAAAATGACTTACAAAGGAAGTTTAAAAAATATCGATGCTTCACATAAATTTATCTCGGTTGCCAATATAAGAGGTGACTGACGTCCAAATTTAGATTACAGTTTTGTAAGTGGTGTTGCAAAAACAGGTAGCTTCGGTGTTAAAGCATGGACAAGTTATTACTCTTATAGTACCAGCTCTAAACCATTAAATAGTAATAAATTGGAACCTGAATTTGTTACAGGATTCACGGATGGGGAAGGATATTTTACTATTGAAATGATTAGAAGAGAAGGTAAATACACAAATGATTGAGGTATAAATCCTAGATTTGGTATTAAGTTACATAAAAAAGACAAAAATTTATTAGAGTCAATAAAAACAGGCTTAGGGGATGTAGGTAGTATTGTAGATAATACAGATAAAGCAGTTCAATATAGAGTTGGATCTAAAAAAGATTTAAAATTAATCATTGAACATTTTGATAAACATCCTTTAATCACTCAAAAATTTGCGGATTATCAACTTTTTAAACAAGCATTTGAATTAATATTATCTAAAGAACATTTAACAGATAATGGTCTTAAAAAATTAGTAGCAATCAAAGCTTCTATGAATAAAGGTTTACCGGAAACTTTAAAAAATTATTTTCCTAATATGTTTCCTGTTACCAGACCTATTGTTACAAACCAAGAAATTACTGCAAATTGATTATCAGGATTTACTTCAGCTGAAGGTTCTTTTATGATTTATGTAACAGAATCTAATGAATGTAAAATTGGATATTCTAGCTACTTAAAATTTACAATTACTCAGCATACACGAGATAAAGCATTACTTGAAAAGATAGTAAAATATTTAGATTGTGGACGAGTTGAGAAACATGATGAAAATTCTTATGTTTTTATAGTAAGTAAGTTTTCTGATATAAATGAAAAAGTTATACCATTTTTTAATAAATATCCTATAATAGGAATTAAGAGCGAAGATTTCAAATATTTTTGTAAAGCTGCTGAATTAATTTCTAATAAAAAACACTTAGTATCAGAAGGTCTTGATAAAATTAAAGAATTAAAAACTAGAATGAATAAAGGTAGATTAGCAATAAATACTGAAGTAAATTCTGGAGTAAAGGCTTGAACTAGCTATTATAGTTATAGTACTATTTCCAAACCACAAATGCACGATGTAATTGGAATAAAAGCATTAGATTTTGTAGATTTTTGCAAAGCAGCAGAAATAGTTAAAACAAAAAAACACTTAAGATTAGAAGGTCTTAATAGAATTAAAGAATTAAAAAGTATAATGATTAAAGGTAAAGTAGCAATAAACACAGAAATAAGTTCTAATATTAATCCTTCTTTATTGTCTAATAAAAAAGGTTATCATACATTTGCGAGGAAAACAAAAAGTTAAAACTTGTACTTCCTACTATTCTTATAGTATTAGTTCAAGTATTATAAACCCTATTAAAATTTATGCTAAGGCTGGCATTCAAAAAGTGGATATTATAAAAGATAATAAAAATAAATCAGCTATTTATTTATGAATAAATAATCTTGATAATAGTAAGTATGTAGGTAGTAGTATAAATTTAAGTATAAAACTTAGTTATTACTATAATATTATTATTAGTAAAGTCAAAAGTAATATATTAAATCTTAATTTTATGTCAAGATTTGCTGATTTATATAAGATTATTCCGTTTTTAAATAATTATCTTAATTTAGGAACTAAAAGCGAATATTTAAAGTCTTTTTGTAAAAGGGGCGAATTGATGAAAGCAAATAAACACTTAACCTTAGATGATATAAAAAATGGAATTAATAAAGGAATATACCCAGTTTCAAGCAACTGATTAAAATATATAACTAAACCTTCTTTAATTTCAAATAAAAAGTCATATCATACATTAATAAAACCATCTAATATATTAAATAACAGATATTTTTTATATAAAACAAATCTAAGCTCTAAGTATAGTACATTAAGTAATAAAAATTCATATAAAAATACTAAAAAACTATTAAATAATAATTTTAAAGATATATTATTAAAATATTTATATATAATATTTAAAATAATTTTAAGTGTTATTATTTTTTTTTATTTACAAAATTTAATTATTCCTTTATTAATCACATATTTTAATTATTTATTAATATATTTTTCCTATTCTAATGATTTTATTTACAAAATAATTCATATAATTGAGTCTAAGCCATTTAATTTATCATTATATCTTTTATTTCCTAATATTTATAATATGATAGAATATATTATTTTTAATAAAAAATTAAGTTTAACAGGTATTGATGGAAATAAAGAATTAAATAAAAATTCCAAATTATTTATTAATTATATGGGAAATTCTGGGGAGGAATCTTCCAATGAAGAAAATTATGAACCTCGTAATAGGCCTAGATCTAAACGATCATTACGTTATGTAATATTCGATACAGACGACGAATTAGATAAAAGTGAAAATACTATATCATCTTCATCTCAAAATAATTTAGGTACAAATAAACAAAACTCTCATCAGGAAGTAAATTCTAATACCCAAAGAGATGCTTCTAGATCTTCAGACGTATTATTTGACTCTCAACAAACTAATATTGTAGAGTCTAATCAAGAAGGTAGTTGGAAATATTTTAAAAAAGGATATTATTTTAATAAAAAATTAAAATTAAAAGATTATTTTCCTGGTGGTTATGCTTATTTTCCTAAAGGCTCTGATACTAAAGATGTCTTTGCTAGTACTTATGTAAATGAAAAACCTGAATTCTCTGGTCCACTTTTAGATCCTAATAATAGGGATGGTAATTGACATTATTTTAAAGAAGGTAGATATCCTGATAAAACCCTAGAAAATAATAAAAAAAAATTTTTTAAGGGAGGTTATGTATTTTTACCAACAAATAGTGATAATGGAGTATGATCTGCTATTCAATATAGTAAAGAACAGCCTCCTTTTCCTGTTATTGACTCATCTAATACACATAAAAATGTACCTAAAGAAATGGTTCTTAAAAAAAATATAGAAAGAATCCCGGCATACACTGGTCAAGAAAGGGAAAATTATGAGGCAATTAAATTAAATAGGGTATTCGAAGAAAATTCTATATTTGAAACTATAAAAGATCCAGATAAGGATAAAATTATAAAAATGGCTAAACTTGTTTTTGGTGATAGTATTAAAAATTGAAATAAATTAATGGTTCTAGAGTCTGGAGCTTATGTTGATAATGATAAATACAATGGAAAATTACATACGTATAAAAGAGAAATGGTTAGACATTTTCGTGCTTTATACAAATTAGAGGATAAATATAAAAATGGAGAAATAAATTTATCAGAATATGAGGAACTAAAAACTAGTATAATAAATAATATTCGTACACAAGAAAAATATTGAATAAATTATATGAATAAAAGATAAACTTTATAAAATTTAAATTTTATTTTTATAACATAAATTATAAAAATAAAAAATTAAAATTATTAATAATGTATATTAGATAATATTAGTAATTAATTTTTTTTTATTTTTATTTATTATTTTTCTTAAAAATTTGGAAATATTTAATTTTCGGATAGTTACTTAGCTTCATTTTTGTCTATAATGTTATATTAATTAACGTAAAAAAAATTGATACATAATTTATTGTCTAAAAATGAAAATACAAATTGCTATATATCTTTGAATAAATTAAGAGTAAATTAAAATTTTATATATAATAAAATATTTATTTTATTTAATGAAGTAGTTTAATATTGGTATAATAAAACAAGTTGATATAATTATGCTTTTAATAGATATGAGTTTTTTTAATATTATATATAATTTAAATAAAATTATATTTATGGAATAATTATTAAATAAATTATTTAATGTGTTCAGCTTATGAGGAAAACGCCTTTTATTTTTACCATTAACTTATCAAAATTTATTATTCACGCTCTTTAAGATATAATGTAATTTTTGTTAATAAAGTTAGGAATTTTTTTTATTAATTTAATTATTTTTTATTCTACCTTTTGTTGTAGTTCTTACTCTTTTGATTATTATAACTTAATAACTTCAAATACTGGTGAAATATATATAACAAAAATTATATATCGTGTATTACACATTATTCTAGCTTCATATTTGTTTAGAATGTTATATTAATTGGCGTCAAAAAAAAAATCCGATGCATATTTATTGTTCAAAAAATAAAAAACAAATTGTTTTATACCTCTAAATAAATTAAGAGTAAATTAAAACTAATATGTATAATACAATAATAGCTGCTTCAAATCCTTTAGATCAATTTGAAATTAGAAATATAATAGGGGTAGACTTCTCAATATTAAATAATTTACATTTATCTTTGAGTAATATAGGATTATACTTAATTATTAGTTTAATACTAAATTTTATGTTTACTTTATTAACAGAAAATAATGAAAAGCTACTGATGAATAAATGATCATTAAATCAAGAATCTATAACTATTACCGTTAAAAATTTAGTTATAAATCAAATTAGTGGTGCAAATGGGCAAATTTATTTCCCATTTATTTATACATTATTTATGTTTATTTTAATTAATAATCTTCTTGGAATGGTAACAAGGTGCCATTCTTTATTTATTAAATTATTTAATTTCAAATTTTATAAATATTTAGTTAAATATTATTCTTCACATGTTTCTGGATCTTTATCTGTTACAAAATATAGTTCTAATAGTAAAAATTCTTTTTATCTTCATCCTTATTATATAACTGGGTTTATTGATGGAGAAGGCTGTTTTAGTGTATCTCTGTATAAAGATAGTAGAATGCTTAAAGGATGACAGGTTAAACCTGTTTTTAGTATTAATTTACATAATAGAGATAAAATTTTATTAGAAGCTATACAAAGAACTTTAGGAGTAGGTAAATTATATAAACATGGAGAAAATTCAACGCAATATAGAGTTAGTTCTTTAAAAAATATTTATGTTATAATAAATCATTTAGATAAATATCCTTTAATAACTAAAAAACGATCAGATTATCTTTTATTTAAAGAAGCTGTAGAGTTAATAAAAAATAAAGAACATTTAACTTTAAATGGTTTACAAAAAATAGTAAATTTTAAAGCTTCATTAAATTTAGGTTTATCAGATATGATCAAAGAATCATTTCCTAATACAGAACAAATAAAAAGATCTGAATTTAAAGACATAAAAATAAAAGATTTAAATTGATTAAGAGGTTTTACAGAAGCTGAAGGAAGTTTTCAAGTATTGATTCAAAAATCTAAAAATAAACCTTATATAACTTTAAGGTTTTCAATTTCTCAACACATTAGAGATAAAATATTATTTGAATCTTTTAATGATTATTTAAAATGTGGAAAAATTTATATACCTTCAACAAGAAATGAAATAAATTTTATGGTTTCAGTATATTCTGATATAATAGAAAAAATAATACCTATTTTTAACGAATATCCTTTGATAGGTGTAAAAAAAGAAGATTATAAATATTTTGTAAAAGTAGCAGAATTAATAAAATCTAAAGAACATTTAACAGAAGAAGGTATAAAAAAAATAGAAGAAATTAAAAATAATATGAATAGCAATAGAATAATTAAATAACTAAATAAATATAAAAATTTATATAATATAATTTATATAATATAATATTGAAATTAAACAATAAATAAAATTTTACCATATGCTGGGAATTTCTAAGGCTTTATTTACGATTAATAATGTTTTTAAAACATCAAATAACGTAAAATTTTTAAAGATATAACAATGAATAATCAGCAGGAAATCAAAATAAAAATTTTTTATTTTAATCCTCAGCGACTAACCGTATAATACTCTCATAAAACATAGGGTTAAATTATAGTCCAATTTGATAAATCTATATGGTTTTTCAATTAGACCATACAATTTTGCAAGTACATCACATTTTGTTCTTACATTTTCATTAAGTTTTACTATAGTCCTAGGAGCAACTTTACTTGGTTTCCAAAAACATGGGCTTAAATTCTTTTCTTTATTTGTTCCTGCAGGTTGTCCTTTAGGTTTATTACCTTTACTGGTTGTAATCGAGTTCATAAGTTATCTTTCTAGATGTGTATCTTTAGGTTTACGTTTAGGTGCTAACGTAAATGCGTGATTAGGCAACACACTGATAGCGTTTAATAGCCAAATTCCGGGAAAGCTCTAAAGCTCTAATAATTAAGCTTTTAAGTTAAACTTTTAAGTGGTTTAGTTAATAACTATAGTATAGTAATATTCTTAGAGATTTTAGTAATAAAAATGAGTTATCACGGATCTAAAGCAGTATTCTAAAATTTTATCTCTATAATTACTGTAAAAGAGCAACGAGTAGAAGGTTCTTCAATTATTAAATAATTATTGTAAGGTATACTCTAGTCGCCGGGAAATCCGGTTCTTGAAAGAAATTAAGTAATTCAAGATTAAAGTTACCACAATAGCCTTTCCTTAATTATTTTTCTTTAAAATATAAATTGATAAATAGTAATCTTATTGTGCTTCGCGTATAATTTATAAAACATTTTATAAATTTTTATTTTATTATTACAATAAAAGTTGATTTTAAAGACCTTTAGAGAAAGGATAAAGTTTATTTTATAAACATTATACCTTTAAAGAAAGTATAAATTTGTGAGCGATTTTTATCATTAATTATTAAAAATTTAATTAATACTACACAAAAAAAAGTAAAATATAACAGATTTTACTTAAAAAATGTTAGATCACATAACTTAATTTATTTAGTTCTACATAAAGATAAATTTTTAAGTTTCAAACCAACAAATGTTAGATCATTTTCAACTTCAAAAAATAATAGTTCATCTGTAGATTCTTCAGGTTTAACAGTTTTTTCTAATGCGGATAAAGATAAACTTGAGATCCTTAATTACATTAAAGGGAAATCTGGTATTTATATGTGAACTAATAAATTAAACGGTAAAAAATATATAGGTAGTTCTATGAATAGAACTTTCTTTCTAAAGGATAAAATTGTGATTACGAAATCGTAATTTTAAAAATATAATTTTTTACACTTATTCAAAGCTGTCAAAAAATAATTATATTTATAATAAAAATCAACTAAATATTATTCCATATCCTCAGAATAATAACCATCAACAAAATAATATTCGAGATAAGGATAATAATAATAATAATAATAATAATAATAATAATAATAATAATCAATTAAATGATAATGTGGTTCCTGTAATCGTATATTCTGATGCTTATGAAAATAAATCAATTATTTTAAAAGATACTAAAAATAAAGTAGGTATTTATCGATGGGTTAATAAAGTAAATGGAAATACCTATATAGGTAGCAGTGTAAACTTAGCTCGTAGATTAAAATTGTATTATGATTTTAGTTTTCTTTCAACTAGAGTAGCCAAGGCTAAAAGTAGAATTTATAGCGCAATATTAAAATATGGTTACTCGAATTTTAAACTGGAAATTTTAGAATATTGTACAAAAGAAAATGCTACAATAAGAGAACAATATTATATGGATTTATTAAATCCTGAATATAATCTTAACACTAGAGCAGGCTCAAGGCTTGGAGCTAAATCTTCTAAAGAAACCAAATTAAAAATGAGTAAAGCTGCTCAAGGGCGTAAACATTCTGAACAAACAAAAAAATTAATGAGTTTAGGCCGTAAAGGTATAAATAATCCAAATTTTGGAAAAACTCACAGCGAGAAAACTAAAGCCTTAATTAGTTTAGGTAGATTAGGTAAATCTATTATATCAGAATCCGTTAAAGCTAGAATGAGTGCGGAAAGAGGTACAGCTTTAAAAGTTATAGATTTAAATACAAATGAAACCTCAATGTACACTTCTATAAATAAAGCGGCTAAGGCAATGGGAGTTACACAGCCCTCACTTTCTATAAGAGTTAAGAATACACAAGGTTCATTTATAGTAAAAAAACGTTATCAAGTCGAAAAAATAAATACTAAAATGTAGATTATTAGAGTATTACAATGTTAATAGATTATTAAATGAAAAAAGTATGCCTATAAATGTTGCGTTATTAAAACATGGATATCAAAACTTTAGTTTTACTATATTAGAATTTTGTGATATAGATAGTTTAATGTCTAGAGAAAAACATTTTTTTGATATATATTCTCCAGAGTACAATATATTAAAAACACCCGGGAGTCCTGCACGGGAATCTGGCTGAAAACTTTCAGAAGCTAGAATAGAGAGTATACGTTTATCAGCAAAAAAAAGAATGGAATCTTCAGAATTTATAAATAAATTATCCAAAGCTAATTCTAGCGGTATAAAAGTTGAAGTTACTGATTTAAAAACTAATACTTCTACTATATATAATGCCATTAAAGCGGCAGCCCGTGCTTTAGGTATAGATAGAAGGTATATTGAACATTACATTTATTTAAAACAAGATAAACCTGTTTTTGATAGATATACTTTTAGATTACTTAATACTGAAAAAGAAATAACAAATTCTATAGTTAAAAAAGTACAAAAAACTTCCCAAAAAGTGGAAGTTACTAATGTGCTAACTAAAGAAATAATAGTGTATTCTTCTATAGGTGAAGCTGCTAGAGCATTAGGTTACCATCAAGCTAGTATATCTTTATATTTAAAAGAAAATAGAATTAAACCTTTTAAAGGTTTATATTTATTTAAATTAATTAAAGATAACTAATATTTATATAAATATATTTTTAAAGTAAAAATATTTATAGTTTTATTCTATATAAAAAAAGGATAAATTTGTGGCACGGATGTCAGGTCATATGCTTCTTAATATTTTATCAGGTTTCATATATAAAATTATGGCTTCTGGTATAATATACTTTATTATAGGTCTTGTGCCTTTAGCTTTCGTTATTGCCTTATGTGGGCTAGAATTAGCTATTGCCTTTATTCAAGCTTATGTTTTTGTTATATTAACATCTTCTTATATAAAAGATGGATTATACTTACATTAAACATAATTAAACATTATAAAACATAAAATATATTTATAGATAAATTTAGCACACAATAAATTTTATTTTGGTAATTTAAAACGTATAATATTTTAATTTTATAAAAAAAAATTAGTCCATTATAATAATTAATATAATGTAACGTAATGTTTTTAGAACACAGCTGTAATGTTACGAAAGAGTAACTATAATAGTCCTTATTGCTTTAAAATTATAATTTTTTATTTTAGGTATCTTAAGTTAGAAAAAGGAGTAAATTTCAATGCAATTAAAAAAGCCATTTACAACCTTCTGATTTATAATTTTGACGTAATAAAACGTAAATTAAGATTATTATCTATAATATAAATACATGTAATGATTGTAACATTAGACTATGCTAGCCTTTGAGCGACTTTAAAAATGAAATTTTTAAAGGAAAGCAACTTACAATATTTAAATTTTTTATTACCTTAACGTTTCGCACGTAAAGTATGCGAAATTGTGTTGCAGTTACATAGTAACACAAGCGTGTAACTAAAATTTTAAAAATTAGTAAATATAATATTATTATAAAAAAAAAATATTTGTGTGCTATATAACGGCCGTATATGGTAAATGAGACCTTCGGATAAATCGATAAAAAATTAATAAAAAATTTAAAGCGAATGATTCGCTTGTTTAACAGGTGGCCTACCTAAATATAAATAATGAAATTGGTATAATATAAATTATATACTATAATATAAAGCATTTACATGGAAAATTATGTTTTTATTTTAATCTTTTACATAATTGGTTTAAATTTTAATTTAAATTGTAAAATAGACTTAAGCAATTTTATTATGTTATATTAAAAAAAAAATGTTTATATATAAAAAATTTAAATTAATTTAAATATATTGAAATAATAATGGTTAAAATCTATATATTTTTTTTATGATTATAATATCTTCTTGTTTTTTATTATTAATAAATGCTGTAACATCTAGACAAGATAAATCTTTGTCCTATAATAGGATAACCTCCTTAATATTATTATATTCAATTTTTTTAGCTTTAAATAGTTTACATATTACATGCATAGGAACAGGAATTGGTGTATACGGAGGATTATTCCTAGTAACTTCTATAACACAAAATTTTGTGGCGTTTATTCTTTTTTTAAGTTTTTTAATTGTACAATTAATTTCATTTTTTAATAGACATCTTAAATATTTAAAAGAACCTTTAAAACAAAAATTAAATAATATGAATAAAAGTGAGAGATACGCTATAATTGATTTATCAGGTATAATAGATTTTCCTACAATTATATTATTTATATTAATAGGAGCAATGTCTTTAATGTCTTGTTGTGATTTAATAACAATGTTTTTATGTTTAGAATTACAAAGTTATGGATTATATATTTTATCCTCTATTTATAGAAACTCTGAATTGGCTACAGGTGCAGCTCTAACTTATTTTTTACTTGGTGGATTATCATCTTGTTTTATATTATTAGGATCAGCTTTACTATACGTTAATACAGGTTTAACTTATTTTGATGGAATTTACACATTATATCATTTAACTGATACAATGATAGCGCAAACCCAAGAATCTATAATAAATTTACCTGAATACCAGGTTAAAGAAACATGGATAAAAGCTAGTGAAATTAATCCTATTCAATCTTTTGATCTGTCACTTATTATATTATCAATAGGATATCTATTTAAAGTTTCTTCAGCTCCATTCCATTTCTGATCTCCTGACGTATATGATTCTTTACCTACTTTAGTAACTACTTTTGTTGCTATTATGGCTAAGATTTCAATTTTTATATTTATGCTAGATTTAGTACATTTTGCTAGTGGAGCAAAAACTGTATTTACTTGAACTGATATCTTATTAATTAGTTCATTCTTATCATTAATAATAGGAACAGTAGTAGGATTAGTACAAACTAGAATAAAAAGATTATTTGCCTACAGTACTATTAGTCATGTAGGTTTTATACTATTAGCTTTAACTATTAATACTATAGAATCTATTCAAGCATTTTTATTTTACTTAATGCAATATTCATTAAGCAATCTTAATTTTTTTTTTATATTACTTAGTATGGGATATTATTTTTGATATTATCATTCATATTATAATTTAAAAGATCAACTAAATTCACCTTTATTTAAAGGGTATAATAATCAAATTCCAGGAAGTTCTTAAAGTTTTATATACCAAGTTTATTTATAAATAAATAAGCGGATGAATTAATAACTCATGTAAGGTAATAAAGATAAAAATAATAAAAAATAGATAACCTTGGATCTAAATTAACAGCATATTAATATAGTGTTATAAAAGAGCAACGAGCAGATGGTTTTGATGTATTTAATTAATACATTTAAGGATTGTTCTAATGAATTTATAAATAAATTAACATCTCAATAATGTTTTCTAACTATTTATATGTACCGAGAAGATCATACTCTACTCTAGCAACAAATGCTTCACATAATATACTAAACCCTTGATTCTTAACAGGTTTTTGTGACGCTGAATCTAATTTTACAGTTAGAATTACCAAAAGTAATTCAACAAAAATAGGTTGAGCTATACAACCTGTTTTTCAAATATGTTTACACAAAAAAGATTTAAATTTATTAAAAAAATTTTAAATCATTTTTAGGCGTAGGTGAGATTTATAACCATCAAGAAGAATCTTATAACTATGTTGTACAATCTTTACAAGGTATTAAGGTAATAATTGAGCATTTTAAATTATATCCTCTTATTACTAAAAAACGTGAAGATTACGAATTATTTTCACAAATAGTTACTTTAATTGAAAAAAAAGAACATTTAACTCTTTCTGGTTTACATAAAATTATATCTCTTAAAGCTTCAATGAATCTAGGTCTTTCTTCAAACTTAAAAATTGCTTTCCCTGATATTATTCCAACTATACTACCAAAACGTTCGGAAGAGGAATTATTGTATTTAAATATTGAACCTAATTGAATGGTTGGTTTAACAGAAGGAGAAGGATCTTTTGGTATTAGAATTACTAATGTTAAAAATAGTAAATTAGGTTATCAGGTTCAATTAAGATTTAATATTACCCAACATTCTATAGATAAGGCACTTATAGATAGTTTTGTAAACTTTTGGGGATGTGGTAAGGTGTATTCAAGATCTGGAGAAAATAAAGTTGATTTTCAAATTATAAAATTTGAAGATCTGTACAACAAAGTTATACCATTATTTAATAAATACCCTTTACAAGGTGCAAAATATTAAGATTTTGCATATTTTTATAAAGCAGGGGAAATTATGAAAACAAAAGGTCATTTAACAAATGAAGGTTTAAGTAAATTACGTGAATTAAAAATGGGTATGAATAAAGGTAGAAAATATACTGAATCAAATGTTACAATTAATTGCTCAAGTTAAAGGGTTTTTTTACAAAAATTATATGCTATCTCTTTGTTTAGCTATCACATTATTTTCATTTGCTGGTATTCCTCCATTGTTAGGATTCTTTGGAAAACAGCTAGTTTTATCTGCTGCTTTAGATAAAGGTTACTACTTCATGGCTATAGTAGCAATAATTACAAGTGTAATAGGTGCTGGTTATTACTTAATAATAATAAAATCAGTATTTTTTGATAAAGATAAAGATATATCTAAAGAACTTTATATTGAAGCTTTAAATGAATGAAATTGAAATGATATTAAATCAGAATGATTAAAAACTAAGATTATTAAAAAAAAAATAGATTATTATCAACATCTTTATCATTAATGATATCTGTTTTAACTTTAATAATATTATTATTTATTATTAAACCCTTCCCGTGATTAAGTAATGCGAGTGTTCTCGCTCTTATGCTGTTTAATACTTAAAATGAATCAGGTTTATGTCAAATTGTCTTTTTACTTTGTATCAGATTTCTGTGATGTAGAATCTTGCTTTCATTTTGAAATAAGACAAAATTCAAGATATAAAAAGGATTTATCTTTAATACTTTCATTTTTTAAAGCGATGCGATTTTACTTATTACACTATTTAACTCATAGAATGGAACAAATAATAAAATTTTATTTTTATTATTTATTTGATTTCTGCAATTTTATTTTATTCACATTTATTAATAAATTATGAAATAATAAATTGTGAATTTTAAAAAAAAAATTTTTTTATAAATTTAATAATAATATGATATTATTTTTAATTATTATAACATTAAATTTATTATCAATAATTTTTATATTATTTATATTAAATTTCTCATTGCCTAGATTAAGAGAAAATTTACCAATAAAAATACTAAAATAAACATGTCTTCTAATACATTCTACTTATTACTTATACCGATAATAAATATATTATTACTTTCTTTAAACATATTATTAGGCCCTAATAAAAATTATGGTGAGAAAGGAAGCTCATTTGAGTGTGGGTTTCATTCTTTTCTTGGACAAAATAGACAACAATTTAATATTTCTTTTTTTTTATTTGGATTATTATTTTTAATATTTGATCTTGAAATTGTATTAATCTTTCCATTCACTTTAAGTAGTAATCATAATGGCTCTTATGGTTTATCTGTGCTTTTTATCTTTTTAATAATTCTTACTGTGCCTTTCATTATCTTAATCATAGATAATATTGCAGTGTTGGTTGAACTCCAACTATATAATGAGTTAATTCTTTATTTTTTAGATGAAAATACTAATTTATTATCTTTATTATTTTAATTTCTAATACAAATAATACGTGTGTTTCTTTTAAACAATTGTTTTATAATAAAAAAATTACATTTAATTCATATAAAGTAATATACAAATTGAAAAAAATTTTTCAAATAATCGAGAGTAAATAAATAACTGTGAATTAGAGCCTTACTTTATAACAATATTTTCATACGCAGAAAGTAGTTTTTATGTAAAAATTAGCCAAAATAATAAAAAATATACAGGATGAGTAATATAACTTACGTTTAAAATAGGCTTACATAAAGATATTCCATGATTAGAATTAATAAAAAATTATTTTAATAATGTTGGAGCTATTTATAATCAAGAAGACAATATTTATCAATATAAAGTTTAAGGTATTAAGGATTTACAAATTATTATATATCATTTTTATATTTATCCTATAATAACTTAAAAGTATGCTTATTTTATATTTAAACAAGTGTATGAATTACTTAAAAAAGATCATCTTACTCCTGAAGGTTTCCAATAATTTTTAAATATACGTGCTTCTATGTATAAAGATTTATCAGAAAAATTAAAAAATTACTTTACAAATACAATACCGATTGAAAGATTGCTTGTTATAAATCAAAAAATTAAAAACCCAAATTGATTAGCGGGCTTTAGCGCAAAAAAACGAGTTTCATGGTTAAATTTAAAAAAGTAACAGCAAATAAAGTAGGTTATATTGTTAGTTTAAAATTTCAAATAACTCAACATTCTCGTGATATTTATTAAGCAAATAATTGAATATTTAGATTGTAGTTCATATAAACTAAGATCAATTGGATTGATAAGTGATTTTTTTTATTTAAAAATTTATTTATACTAACCTTAAATTTATTCTGTTTTTTAAAAAATATCCAATTTACGGTGTAAAAAGTTTATATTTTGCAGATTTTTGTAAAGTTGCATAATTAATAAATACTAAACAGCATTTAATACCGAGAGGTTTATTAAATATAAAAAAATTTTTAAAAATGGAATGAATATTAATATATTTAGTTAAAATCAGATATTAATATAATTTAAGAATTATTTTATTTTAATTTTTTTATTTAAGTCTTATATAATAAATTTGATATTATAAATAAAGCTTTTTGAATCAACCTGAAATAAATAATAAATGTTAATTTTAAACCATTATGGTTTGTACTTTTCCTAAAAAAAAATATTAACTAAAATTAAATAAAGGTTACAACCTAATAATTTTTAATTTATATTAAATAAAGTGAAAACGGTTAATAATATCCTAGTTAAATACCGTCGGCAGTTGTAAATGTCGCTACAGACTGGTCTTCACAAAGGTTATGCTGAAATGTATGTCTAAATGTACAGTCGAATTTTGTAACGAATAGTTTAAAGCTACTGTAAGAGTAAGAATGCCACTCTTTTAATCAAAATTGAGGATTTTGTTATGAAATAGGTAAAAAAGCATTAAAAATAAACACTAAACAGTCATCATTTGATTATATATATTTTGAAAGATCAATTTTAAAATCTAAATATAAACTAATAAAATCAGTTAATGAAAATAAAAAAATATATATATAAAATAAGATTATCTAAACATATAGATATAAATATTTATAATTTTTAATTTATATAATTAATAATAAATTTATTTAATTAATTAATAAATTAAATTTTTTATAGAAAAATTTATTTCAATTATTTGATAATATTAATAATTATAAATACAATAAATTATTAGTAATTAAAAAATATAAAAAATAAATAATTAAATATTACCTTAAAAGTTTTATATTTTATTAACCATATTTTTAACTACAAAACCGTAGCTTGGCTACGGTTTATGTTGCATTACAATATCAGTTTAACTAATATGGCTACACTTGTAAAATTTATTAATTAATAAGGATTAATTATTTTTTTTTTATTAAATATGCGGTGAAAGGCCGTTAACCATGTATGGTTATATTTAAAATAAAGAGGTAATAAAATAGAAGGGTAAATTTTTATTTTAACATTATAGTAGCGCAGTTTTAAATGCGCTATATAACGTTTATTTCAATACCGTGTAGCACTTAGGCTATACGCGCTTAAGCCATTGAGACTTTTGCCATAAAAATTAAAGCTACCTTCCCTCTTACAACAGAGCTACTTTGTGGCTATCACTTTTTCGGTCTTAAAGAATGATAATTTTCTGTTAGATTTATAAAATTAAATAAAATAATTTTTTTATTTAACTAGGAGGATAGAGTAATAATTAAGTCCAAGGTTTATGTAAAAAATTTTTATGAAAAAATTTTTTTTAATAATGACCAATGGCCTTTAAATTTGGTCCTTTATTTTAAAAATTATTAGCCGCGTATTAGTATATTAAACGCGTGACAGAATTAATAATAAATATACAATGGTTATGTTAATAAGACATTATTAAAATATATATTTTATTTGTTTTATAATTAAATATTATCTTAAAGAGCAATATGCGCATTGCGTGTGAATATGAAATTATTTTTAAATTTTATATATATTTTTAATAAAACATCCTCACGAAACTGTAAAACAACGCGTTAATGTATAGGAATACACAAAACCACAGTCATACCCTTAGGAAATTGCGGTGTAATGTCTTATGTTTAAACGATTAATAGGTTAGTATTAAAATTAGTAACTAACCTAATAATATTTATAAATTTTTAGATAAAAATTAATATCAGCTCATACTATGTGTGTGTCGATCGTATAATATTCAATTATTAATATAAAATTTGAAGTAACTTTTATCTCATTATAATTATATAATAAGAAAACCTTTATTTTAAGGTTTTATTAATACAAAATTATAATATTTAAACGTACAAATTATAAGGTTAAGTGATCATCTCCACCGGGTGGTCTATAATACGCAAGTTTTAAAAACTTTAATACACAGGGTTAATATATTAAGTGACACGCATTTATTCTTTTTAGTTAAATCATAAAAAAATTTTTTTACGTCTGAATTACTCGTGGTCTTACCGTCGAAAAACAGCGGGTTAAACTAATTTATTTTATTATAGGTAATTATGTAAAAATATGAAAACCATTGTAAAATTAATATGAATATATTTTTATTTAAAAATAGCAAATTTATATATAAAATTAATTAATATTAACTCAGCCTAGTCTAACTATAAAATTTCGGTATATAGAAAATACTTATTTAGTAGGATTATTAACTTTGCGTGAGATATATATTGAGGACTTTCGGTTCTATAACATTATGTTTTATATATATAAAATTTAAATATTATATTATAATATTTAATTTTATTATAAAACCAAAAACTATATTTTTATGTGTTTATTTTTTCATAAATATTTGACATTTTTAATGTATATTTGAACTATATAAATTATTCCAAGCTAAACTTTATTTAATATTAATTTATATTATTATGTAATTCTCACGTTTAGCTTAAAGGCAAAGCATCCTACTTCGGATGGGAGTATTATCTGTTCAAATCAGATAACGTGATTAATTTATGAATTTAAAAAATTAAGCGTCGTACTACGCATTATGTGCTAAAAATATTTATTAAATTAATTTAATTTAATAAATATTGTTTTGACAATAAAAATATTAATATAATAATTTTACTTTAAAATAATTAACAAGCAAAATAAAAAAAAGTTATATGAAACTATTGGATGAAAAAAGGGGGGGGGGTTACAACATTAGCGTATAAAAATAATAATAGTTATAATTTAGCAAGTTTTTATGTAGATCGGTACGTGTTATGCGCACAATAATTATCTGCGATTTTTACATAGTTGATGATATTAATATAAATACTTTTTTAAACTAAATAGTTAATAAATTAATAATTTTTGTTTTTAATATTTATATTTTTATTCATTAAAAATATTAAAAAAATTTTATAAAAATTTAGGGTTTATTAAATTTTATTAATATTGTGAATAAATTTATAAATATAAATTTAATTAGTTTTAGTTCACATTATTAAAAATTTTTAATGATTTTTGTAGATTGTGATTCATTATACTTTGAATAACTTAATTATGCTAATAATATTAAGTTTCTATAGTATTAATAATATAGGCAATTAAAGCAATAGAAAATTACAATCAGAACTCCCATACATTTACCTTTTATTAATTTAAATTTCTTTGTCTTTAGTAAAAATTTATAAAATAATAAAATGACAAATATAACAAGAAGTAATTTTCAAGCCCATCCTTTTCATTTAGTTTCTCCATCTCCTTGGCCATTATTTACTAGCATTTCATTGCTAACTCTTACTACATCCGGTGTATTAACAATGCATGGCTTTTCTAATGGAGGTTACCTTTTATTATTAGGGTTATTATCATTAGTTGCTTCTATGGCTTTTTGATTTAGAGATGTTGCTGCCGAGGGTATAATAATTTTCACTGGTATCATGCTGCGTATTTATAATATATATATTGCTAAAGTTATTCCTAGTGAAGATGTAGAACAAGCTTTAATTAAATATAAAGAAAATATTAATAGTTTTAGATTATATACAAATAAAAATAATGATTTTGGTTATTATTTAGCGGGTCTATTTACTTTAAACTCACAAAGTGTTAATTTGTTTTATCCAATTAAATTAAAAAATTCATTTATTACAATTTTTGCAAGAAAAAAAAGTTCTATACAAATTAGCGAAAGTAAAGATTTAGTTGTTTGGGGTGAAGTTTTATATTCAGGTTTTACAACACAAAAATTATCTTTCACTGAGTTACATATGATTAAACTTCCTATTAAACAACGTGGAATTATAGTAGGATTATTACTCTCTGATGGGTGATTATCTTATGCTAGTGTTAATAATAAATATCCTCGTTTAGGTTTCGAACAAACTTCTTCTCAATCTTCTTATGTTTGATCTGTTTATTCAGATTTAGCTCATTATTGCTATAGTTTACCCAAATATAAACATAGAACTAGAAAAAATACGGCAGTAAATTCTGTAAGTTTTTCTACTCGAAGTTTACCTTGTCTTGTTGAAATTTATGATTTATTTTATTTAAATAAAAAAAAAATTATACCTACTAATATTTATGATTTATTGACTCCTGTGGCTTTAGCACATATGATAATGGGCGACGGTTCGGCTACATCTAGTGGTCTAAGAATTAGTACTGATAGTTTTTCAGTTAAAGAAGTAGTTTTATTAATTAATGTTCTAATTATTAAATATGGACTTAAATGTTCACTTAATATAGTAGGTGGTAAACCTAGAATATATATAAGTTCAAGCTCTTTAGAATTGTTAAAATCTATTATTAATCCTTTTATTGTACCTAGCATGCAATATAAATTAATAAAAAAACATAAAAGTAATTATTTATCGTCTTCTATCATTACAAACAAAAGATCATATTCTACATTTCACTTTCCTTCAAATGAACAAAAAACCTTAATTCATTTAAATTTGTTTAATATTAAACAAACCTGTCTTTTATCAAAATTTACGCGCTATGAGGGTACAGAATTAATACTGTATAAATTAAAAGAAAAAAATATTGCTAAAATTAACAATAAAGACATAAAAGAAATTAACATCAAATCCGTAATATCTCCATACGAATATAGTATATTTATTGGTTTACTTTTATCTCACGGTTGAGCTGTAATACATAATAAGATAAAATCAAAAGCACGAATTAAATTTCGTCAATCTTATTCTAATAAGGAATATATTTTTTATGTATTTAAAGAAATATCTAAATATTGTGATAAAGATCCTTACCGTTATATTAATGATGGAAAATTAAAAGGTAAATCTAAAGATGAATTATTAATAGCTACCAAATGAATGCATTGTTTTGTTGATATTTATTTTATGTTTCATAAAGAAAAAAATCAAAAAATAGTACCTAATAATATTTATAATCTTTTGACTCCTTTGGTTTTAGCTCATTGGGTAAAGGGAGGTAGTCTTAAATTACAAGGAAGAGGTATCATTCTTTATACTGATGGTTTCAATTTAATAGGTGTTGTAAAGTTAATAAATGTTTTGATTATTAAATATAGATTAAATTGTAATTTATTAATGGAAAATAATAAACCTAAAATTTATATTTTTCGTTCTTCATTAAATAATCTAATAACAATTATAAACCAAACAAATATTTCAATATTACAATTCGGAGTAAATTAAATAGTGCGGTTATATTTCCCTTCCTGCTTTAGGTAATACAACATTAAATAGAGTGCTTAATCCACGAATAGTATTTATTTCGCATATTAATAATTTAGGTTTATATGCGTTTATTCAATTAGAATTAGGAAAAATAGGACGTTTTCAAATTACTGGTAATAATACTCTTCGTTATATTATAGGAGATAAAAAGGGAATTATATCTTTTATTCAATTAATACATGGAAAACTTAGAACACCTAAAAATAAAAGATTTAATGATTTAATTAAATTTATTAATAATAAATATTCCCTAGATATATCAGAAAGTTTATTAGATATTTCGGACTTTTCTAATAATAGTTGATTTTCAGGTTTTACAGAAACAGATGGACATTTTGGAATTAAATATATAGAAAGTAAGCCTAAATCAGATAGTCGAAAAAGATCTGTTAGCGAAAATGTAAGTCTTAAATTTAGATTGGATCAACGTTCATACGATAAACCTACATCTTCTTCTATGTTACCTTTTATGGAAAAATTAGCATTATTTATGTCTTGTACTGTTAAGACTTATATTAATAATACTGGTTCAGAAGTATTATCTTTAAGTGTATCATCTATAGATAATATAAAATTATTTATTTATTATTTTAATAAATATCCATTATTGGGTGTTAAATATAATGATTATAAAAAATGAGAGATTGTTTATAATATGATAATCTCTAAAGAACATCTTACTGACGAAGGAAGATTAAAAATTAGATCTTTAATAGGAAAAGGATAAAAAAAAATTATAAATAAATTTATGTAGTATTGATGCTAATAAGTGCTCTCTATAAATTTAACTGTTTGCTTAGAAAAACTATTTATATAGTTCAATCAGCGGGAAACCAAAAAACGTATAAATATTTTAGTAGGATCCTCAGAGATTATGCGTTAAATTTTAATACGTTAATTATTTTTTAATTAACCTATTAATTAAGATATAATCCAGTTGATATATAAATATATCGAAAATTTAGACTTATTTAGGTGATCATACTAGCGCAGTTCAACGTGGCCTTAATTTAGGTGTTATTTTATTTATAACATCTGAAGCATTATTTTTCTTAAGTGTCTTTTGAGCCTTCTTTCATAGTGCATTATCACCTACAGTTGAGCTAGGTGCTCAATGACCACCTCTCGGGATTTCTGCTATAAACCCTTTTGAGCTTCCTTTATTAAATACAGTTATTTTACTGTCATCTGGTATTACAGTAACGTATGCACATCATTCACTAATACAGGGAAATAGATCTGGTGTATTGTATGGCTTAATCTTCACAATTGTGTTAGCAGTAGTTTTTACTATATGCCAAGGTGTAGAATATACAGTATCTTCTTTCACTTTAAGTGATGGTTCTTTTGGTTCTTGCTTTTACTTCGGAACAGGGTTCCACGGGTTACATTCATGCTTTATTTAGAATAAAAGCAATAGTGTAAAAAAGTACACTAATTCTAAATTATTTTCTACAATTACTTAAGTTACCTTAAAATTAAATAAGGGTAAGAAATCTAGTTAAATTAATCCTTGATTTATTACAGGCTTTATAGTCGTTAAAGGGTGTTTTTATTAAAGTTAAAAAAACTAAAAAACTCGTAAATGTTGAAGCTGTATTTTAATCAGTCTACATTTACAAGTTTTACCATTTCTGGTAGAAATTAAAACTTATTTTGGCGGTATAGGCAGAATTTCTAAGGAAAAACTATGGATATTTTTTATCTTCTATAGAAGATAAAACAAGTATAATCATATCTCACTTTGTTAAATATCCTTTAATAACTAAAAACAAGAAGATTTATTATTTTTTAAATCATCAATAGAGATAGTTAAAGTAATAAACCTTTAACTATCGAAGGTTTACATAATATTATATCTAATAAAGTGTATATTAATTTCTATTAAACCGATGAATTAAAGGCTGCTTTCCCTAATACTATGCCAGCTTTAAAATGTTTAGCTGTAAATACAAAAATTCCTAATTTTTATTTAATAACGGTATTTACATAAGGCCTATTATCCACAATTCGTGTTTAAAATAAAAGAGATAACTATGCCGAGATAAAACAGAAAATATTTGAAACATCTTTAAATTTAGTTTTATAAGGAACAAATCTTTATTCAACTATAGGAGAACGTTTTACTCGTTCTCAGTTATCTATAGTTAAATTATCTTGATATAGCCAAAGTATTATAGTAGGATTAATTTTTTCATATACATAGTTTAAATTTTATAGTAAAACAAGTAAAAATGCTTTATTAGGGTTTGCTCAGTCCAATGTTAATTCTAAGTATTTTTGGTTTGTTTTATTTTCTCTATATCATTACTATTCTTTTTATCCTTTAATCAAAGTTAAGAATCGTTTAGTAACAAATACAATAGAGTTTTAATTTGATACTTGCTCAATGCCTATGCATTACTGAGCTTTATTATTTTATTCTGAAAAATAAAAGTAATACCTTAAAATATTTATAATTTGTTGACACCAATATCCCTAGCGCATCTTATCATGGGAGATGGATTTTAACAACGTCATAGACTAATAATTTATACAAACTCTTATAAATTGGTTGATGTTTAATGTATGTTTTAATGATTAGGTTTCGATTAGATTGTACAACACGAGTTAATAACAAAAATAAATATCATATTTATATAAATAAAAGTTCTATGACATTATTGGTTGATATTGTTTCTTCTTATATGCATTATTCTATGGTTTATAAATTAAATTTTTGACTTAATACACCAAGAGACCTTAATGAAATATAAGTATTTGATATTGAAAATAATATTTCAAATACTTATTGTTCTATTAGTGAGGCATCTAAAAAATTAAATATACCTAAATATAAAATTATTAATTATTTTAGTAGAAATATATATCTTTTATAAAGGTAAATATAAATTTAATAAGATATAAATTAGTAGTTAATAGGTTTATATATAATAATAGTTGTTTCGCGGTTACTGAATAAAAATCTTATTCTAGGATTAAGGATGAATATTTAATTAGAAGTATGGTGAATTTATTTGGTTGTGGCTCTTATTTTCCATCTTATTTAAACCGTACCACAATAAGTTTTAAATGTTATACTTTTTCAAATAATTATGAAAAAATTATTCCATTCTTCCGTGATTATAATATAAAGGGCAAAAAATTAAAAGACTTCAATGATTGATGCAAATAGTTGAAATAATAAAAACCAAAGATCATTTAACTAAAAAAGGATTTGGCCAGATTTGTCAAATTAAATCTGGGATGAATAAAGGTAGATAAGTTTCTAATTTAAATGACATTCTTTATTTAATAACCTGATAACTTTGGATCATCTAGATAGATTCCCTTCATGCTTAATCACTTAGGTTTAAATATCTAAAACAGTAGAAAAAAGTATATCCCTTTTGGTATTTTATACTTATTTTATTGCTTGAGGTAGTAAAAGTAAAATTTAATCAAAGGATAGTTACTAAACTGTCAAACTCCGGGGAATCCCTAAAGACAATAATACCACCTTATTTTGGTTAATTACAGCTGCAAAGCAGCTGAAAATAATTTATGTAAACTTAATATATAAGGTAATACATTATAAAAATTTTGGTAAAACCTTAATCGAAACATTCTTAGTGGTTGAAGTAATCACTTAATTATGGTAACAAGCCAAAATATTATATATTTATATATGAAAAGGTTATCGCGGATCTAAATCAGAGTTTAATTTATGTAAAAAAAGCAATGAGTAGACAGTAGTAGGCAAAGCGCAATGCGCTTTGTTTAAGGTGTACTCTTAAAAGTATTTAAACGAGTTACCGCTCAATGACTGCACTAATCTGTTTAGTGTTTTAGTGGTTAATATATCTATAGTGAAAGCGCAAGGAAAACAAATAAATAAACCAAAATTTTTTACTTTAACACATAATTAAAGACTACCTTTGAGCCCCTTGATTTATCACAGGGTTTTGTTGACGGTGAAGGTTATTTTAACATTGGTATTATTAAAGACGATAAATTGAAAATAGGTTGACGTGTTTATTCGTTTAGAAATACATCTTCATCTTAAAGATATTAATTTATTGAAATTATTCAAAAATTTTTGAGGTGTAGGTGAAATTTATGTAAATAGCTAAGAAAAATGTAATTATGTTTTTAATTCTGTTAATGACTTAAGAGTGATAGTAAAACATTTTTATAATTACCCTTTAATTACTAAAAGCAAGCTGACTTCATACTTTTTAAACAAGCATTATATTTATTTTCCCGGAAAGAGCATTTAACTTTATCTGGTTTACATAAAATTGTTGTAATTAAAGCTTTAATGAATAGAGGCCTTTCTAAACAATTAGTTTCTAAATTTATAAGCAATATCCTTCCAGTTGAGAGACCTAGTGGTTTAGATTTTAGCATTAATAATCCTAATTGGTTAGCCGCCGAGGGTTGTTTTTATGTTAAAATATCCAAATATAAAACATATAAGTTAGGTACGGTTGTACAATTAAATTTTTAATAACTCAATATATTAGGGATATTTAACTAATGTATAATTTGGTAGAGTTTTTTGCTTGCGGTAATATAGAAAAATCTTCGGGTACAATTTGTGATTTTGTTGTAGGTTTTCATAAGTCTTTATATAATATAATAATACCTATTTTAATAATTACCCTTTACTAGGATTTAAACATGATAATTTTGTTTTATATTGTAAAGTTGCAAACTTAATTAATAGTAAATCTCATCTTACTCAATAGGGGATAGAAGAGATTATAACTATAAAATCCAAAATGAATATGTAAAGTAAGTTTATTAATTATGAACATAAATTTAATTACCATATAGCGAAAAGTCTAATAAGTACCATTATTAATCATAATGGGTTAGGTAAAAAGTTATTGTATTAAGTAAACTTAAAAGGGTAATCGCGGAACTAACCTATATTTATTTAAATATGGAAAAGCGCATCGAGTAGACGATAGTTATTGCGAAAGTGGGAGGGATAATTTTCAAATTATGAACGTACCTCTTCTTTTGTAATTAAGGTATACTCAGTATACATTAGAAATAAGTAAATAAATTTATGTTCTAGCTAAGTCGTATTTATAGGGTTTTACATTTAATTTATTCGATATGCTGAAGTAAAGACAGACACGGTTATAATAGGTACTATTTTTATTGCTGTTGGTTTCTGAAGAATACTTGCTTATCATTCAACAGATAATCATGCTAATAATTTTGGTAAATTTATTATGTGTGAGTAATATCAAATTCTGGAAATTCTCTAAAAATATTATATACCAAATTTAATAGTAAAGGATTAAATGGTTGAAGTAATTATTCAAGTAAGGTAATAAATAAATATATAACTGAAAAGGCAAAAGGGATATCGCTGAACTAAATCAGGACTTATATACACAAATCAATAATAAAGATATAATAATTATTTGGTATTTAAACTGTAAAAGTGCAAAGAGTAGATGGTATTAACAAGCAAAGCTTGTTTTAAGGTGTACTCTAATGGCTTTCTAAAAAGTATCAATTTATCAACCTAAATTTAAATTTGTGTGTTTTCTTTGGTTCATTATATTTTTAATTAAAATTAATAATATATTTAACGAGATGATTTTTAAATATAAAATTAAAAGTATTGAATAATGAATTGTATTTAGCAAAGCAAATAAAATTAAAGATAAACAGTCGTGCATCTCGGTTTTGAAGCTTCTATTCTTTACTGGCATATACTAAATATAATCAAATTATATTAATTGTGCTAATAACTATCAAACTCCGGGGACTTTTAAAAAAACTTTATCTACTAAGCTAACTAATAAAATAGTAAGCGGGTAAATTAATAATTTATGTAAGGTAATAAAGATAAAGATGACCTAAAGGGAAATAAAAAAAATCGCGGATCTAAATCAAATCCTTAATACGGATTGTAAAAGAGCAACGAATAAATGGTAGTTGGTTATTATGGATTAATTAATCCATAAATTTCTTTAAATATATTCTAGTGGTCTCAGAGATGAGTTATAAAACGAATAATTTATCCTAAATAAATATAGTAATATTAGGTAAATTCGTAAGTAATGTTCGTTGATGTGCAAAAAAGTTAGCAACTTTTATTATAAGCATTAAATTATCAAACTCCGAAAACACCCGAAAACTTTATTTACCCAATTTAATTATAAAAAAATTAAATGAATGAATTAATCACTCATGTAAGGTAATAATAATAATGATGTTTTAAATACAATGGGTAATTGCGGAACTAAATCATATCATCAATTTATAAATTATATATTTTTGATGAGTTGTAAAAGTGCAACGAGCAGATGGTAGTTATATGAAAATATTAAGGTATGCTCTATTTATTTTTAAAAAAAAATATAAAGCTGGTAGCTAAGTCCTTAAATAAATAATATATTTAAGATAAAACCAGAAACAGAACAAATATAACTTTAATATTATAAAATATAATTTAAGCATTAGTGATTTATATATATTTAATAAGTCTATAAAAGTGTATTAAAATTATTTTATGTTATAATTATTTACAAGTTATGTATAAATTGACTCTGTATTTGCCGAGTGTTTGACTTTTTTTATATGTTTCAGTATATTATTGAGGTTCTTAATATTAAGTATATTAATTATATATTTTTTATATAATATATTTGATTCACAATATTTTTTATTTCTAGCATTAGGTGTTAATAAACCCAAACTTATAGATAATGTTTTAGTAGAATTTAATAAAATTAAAAATGATTTTAATTCCACGGAATTTAATGTTAATAAAGACGATTTTAAATAATTTATAAATGGCTTATATCAAGCAGAAGGTACGTCAGGTGTATATTTTTCTAAAGCAAATTCTTTAAGGGTAGTTTATCTTTTTTCTATTTGACAAAATTATTCTTCAGAATCAGCTATTCTTTTTTTTTTAGGTTACAACGTATTTTGGGTGTTGGTAGAATAAAAATAGAATAAAATAATAAAAGTGGTGTACACATCATATTTGTTGTTTCTAATACTAACGATCTTTTCAATATAGTTATACCTTATTTCTCATAATTATACGGAAAAAAGAATAGATTTGACTAAATTCGATAGAATCCAATTTTTATCTAATAATTTATCTAAATCTTTTGATGTAAAATATGCGTCAGAATTAATTCATTTAGTGTATTCTACTAATCCGGAGGGGCAATAAAGAAAAATCTCTTTAAATGAAAAACTTTCTATGTTTAATTGTTCTGAATTAGACTCTGTTAATCTAGAAGTTGTAAGTGAAAATAACAATATACCAACTAAATTTTTTTATATTAGGATTATTTATAGGTGACGTTGGCTCCTAATTTTTATTTTAAACCTGTGTTTAGCTTTGTTAGTCAAAAATCTTCAGATTACAATCTTCACCTCTTAACTCTTGTAGCGAAGTCTATTGGCTAGGAACCTAAATTATTATATAGAGCAGACATGGTTTGTCTCGAGTATACTGGAAATATAATATTAAAAAAAAAAATCTTGCCTTTTTTGCTAAATATAAATATTGACTTTATAGAAGAAAAATTCATTTTAATTATTATTACTTGTTGCGGATATATATAAAGAAAAACAACATATAACTAAAATTGGTTATATAAAAAATTTAAATTTATTATATAGTATACCTAATAAATATTATAAACCTAAATAATATTTATTAGATTTGCTAGAAAAACGTGCATTAAAATAATTTAAAGAATTTAATTTCTATTTAGATGTTAATTGTATTTAGCTAAATTTTTTAAATACAATTTATTTTTTTTCTTGTTTAAATATTAGCGTATAAAGCTGTTTCATTGTTGGTTTTCTTTTTTGGTCTTAGAAGATAAATTATATTGGTTGTTATCTATAATTGAGTGCGGGGCAGGGGCACTCTTTATTATAAGTTGTTTTATTGTTTTTGTATCTATCTCTGTACTATTGAGGATCATAGATATTTTTTAAACTAGTTCAATTTTACTTATAACTGTTCCTTTTACAAATACTAATCATCAGTTGGATACTAATTTTGTTACAGGTTTAACAGGGGTTAAGAGTAGTTTTTCATTCTCAAACATAATAATAAGAGCTAAATTTGACGCTAATATTAGTTTAATATTTAAAATTACTATGTTATCTAATTAAACAGATTTACTTAATATGGTTCATTCATATTTTGGTTGCGGTAAATTATCTTTTAACAAAAATGGATCTGTCGATTTATTAATTAGATATTAGGATAATATTAATAATTATCTTATACCTCATATCTAAAAATATACTTTAAGAGGTACTAAATATTTAGATTTTCTAAGTTTTTATGAAGCAATTTATATATTTAATAAAAAATATATATAACTATAGGGGTTTAATCAATTAATTAATATTAGTTTTTTTATGAATACACTAAGAGATTTTACAAATTTAGCTAATTATTGCCCATAACATACATTAGATAATAATCCATCTTTTATTCCTTTAAGCGGGCATTTTGTTAATGGGTTTATTGCGGGAGATGGTGTATTATATATAAGATTGGATAAAAATCGAGCACTTTAAAATTTTATAGCTAATTATTTTAATTCACTTACAAAGGTTTATGATAAAAGTAAAACTTATATACAAATTATTTTAATTTATTTATTTGTTATAAAATGTTATTTTTAAACACTTTTCTAATTATACTTTATATGAAAGCAAAACTATAAGATTAAATAAATTATTAGCCATAAAAAAATTATCTTAGTAATAATGATTATTTAGTTAAGGTTGTAAAATATAGAAAATTAAAACCTGAGGCTAAACAATATATAAAATATATTTTATCTTATTAATTTTTTTATTGGTTATATTCTTGATATCTGTGATAATTTAAATTTGTAAATTAATATCTATTTTTGAATAAAATTAAGTCTCTAAATACCAAATATCAAATATATTTTTACATAGGGTAAATTAATTAAAAATTTTTAGTATTTAAATACATTTCGGGTTTTAAGTTTCTATCCTTTGCTGGCATACTAAATAATTAAACATTATTAACTGTGCTATTAACTACCAAATTTCGGAGAGTTTTTAAAAGGTTTTATTTACCAAGCTAACTAGTAAAAATAGTAAGTGGATAATTTAATAATTTATGTAAGGTAATAGTGATAAAGATGACCTAAAGGGAAATAAAAAATTGCGGATCTATATCAAATCCTTAATACGGATTGTAAAAGAGCAACGAATAAATGGTAGTTGGTTATTATGGAATTTATTAATCCATATATTATTTAGGTGTACTCTTATGGACTCAGAAATGAATTATTAAACAAATTTTATATTTTAAATTATTTTAATTAAAGATAAAATTAGTAAATCATGTTCGTTGATGTGCAAAAAAGTTAGCAACTTTTATTATAAGCATTAAATTATCAAACTCCGAAAACACCCGAAAACTTTATTTACCCAATTTAATTATAAAAAAATTAAATGAATGAATTAATCACTAATGTTAGGTAACAAGAATAATGATGCTTTAAATACAATGGGTAATTACGGAACTAAATCACGTCATCAATTTATAAATTATATATTTTTTATATAATATCTTTTATTCACAATACTTCTTACTTTTAGTTAGGCGTTAATAACCTAAAGTTATAGATAGTGTTTTAGTAGAATTAAATAAAATTAAAAATGCCTATTTATAATCTGAAATAACTTAAAAAATAAAATAAAAAATTAAGAATAAAATATATTTATTAGAAGAAATTATATAATTAATTTTCACATGTTTAACTTAAGGAAGAGTATATTAAGTTTTGTTAATATAGGTGTAAGTTCGAGTCACACAACATGTTCGTATTAAAACTTCGATATATTGAGTTTAGTGAAACTCCTAAGTCTATGTATCTACTTTTAGTCAAGAGTATCATAGCCATAATTAATAAATTAAATAATAAAAAATCTTATTACATTCATAAAAAACTATTAAATAGAAATAAAAAAATCAAGAAAATCTAAGTAAAAAAGATAAAGTAATCAGTAAAATGTTAATATATTTTCTAATAATCTCAGTGTATGGAGTGAGTTTATTTTTAATTTATGTTTTAAGTGAAAATTTTTAAATAGTAAATAATGTAATAAGCAGTGAGGCTCTAGAAATAAAACCAACAATAATCGAGGAAAATGCAGAAGATTATGTAGAAATATCAGAAGAATAAATAAATAAAAAAGTAGAAGAAAATTATACAAAAAAATAATTAATAAAAGGATGTATAATAAGTTTAATGGTAGGTTTAATAATAGGTTATTTTCTAAAAAGTTGTGTAATAGCAAATATGGTTTAATAGATGAAGTTTTAGTAAAACCTAATCCAAATCCTTGATAGGTGATGCCACGAAGTTTAGATAGTAGACAAGGGTTACTAATAAGAAAAAACTAGAGTAAGGAGTTAATAAAATTTAATAAAAATACCTAATGATAAATTACCTTTTAAAGTATAAAGTATTAAATACTATGATAAATAATATTCAAGAATGATTGTACTTTAAAACAACCTATGATCATTTAAATAGTTTAGACTTTTTAAAAATATTAAAATAAACTTTAAAATAAATTTGTTTTATAATGCATTTATTGTTTATATTAGATTTTAATTCTTAATAAACACTTTTCATATAACAAAAAATTTCCTTTCAAATAATTTTATTTTTAACTTAATAATAATCCTTTTGTTGATTTTCCTTAAAATAATAAATTTATTTAGTTAAGTTTTTTTATTCACATTTAGTATTAAACCTTAATGTGGGTTTTTTATAAAAATATTCCTTACCTAATAATAAAATTATGTTAATAGAAAGTATTATATTATTATAATATAAATAATTAGTTGTGTTTGAATTTACTTAAATATAGAGAATATTATATTATTATATTTAATTGTTATTTTAGATATTTCATAAAAATATTTATTTAATATAATTAATAAATGATTTATATTAAAAATAAATGGTATAAATATAGTTTAGATTTTTATTTAAATTAAAAATAAACAATAATATAAGTTAAATATACAGAAATAATTAAATTTTATAATAAATAATTAAGTTTATTTTTTCCATTATTTGATATAAATATTTTAATTTCTATATTTGTAATTATATTTAGATATTTGTTTTCTTTAAATGATTTAAATTTTTAATATTTATTTACAATTTATAAAAATAAAAATTTTATTTTTTTATATATATTATTTATAATTATAATTTAAATAAATTTTTATGGTTTATTTAATAAATTATAATTTTATTTTTATAAGAGAATAAAAATATTTTATTTATTTATAAAAAAAAAATAATAAAATCATTTAAAAATATATAATAATTATAACCTCCCTTGTTTCATTATTCTAATTTCTAAAATTAATTTTTTGTGTAAAAAAAAAATTATTAAATTATATTTAATCAATAGTTAAAAGTATCTAAAAAAAAACATAAAAAAAAAACATAAAAATGCGTATTTTAAAAAGTCATCCTTTATTAAAATTAGTTAATTCATATTTAATTGACGGATCACAACCTTCTAGCCTTAATTTTGCTTGAAATTTTGGTTCTCTTTTAGCTGTTTGTCTTATTATTCAAATTGTTACTGGTGTTACGTTGGCTATGCACTATAATGCTAGTGTCGCTGAAGCTTTTAACTCGGTTGAACATTTCGGAATTATTAAATTATTTGAAATGATTTATTTTAAGGAAAAAAGTATAAATTTATTAGAAGAATCGTCGTACACACAAAATACACGCGACGATTTATCAACTATTAAAAGTTATCTAAAATCTATTAACACTTTAAACGATATCTCAGATGAAGAATTTTTAGATTGATTCAGAGGTTTTACTGACGGTGAAGGATGTTTTATGATTGGTTCAATAAATAATGGTATGTCTTTTAAATTTAATTTTAGAATTTTTTTACATAAAGATGACGCTCCGTTGCTTAAACTTATTTGTAAAAGATTAAAAATAGGTAATATTAATGTTGGAGATCATTTTGTTAATTACAATGTTTCTACTAAAAATGATGTACTTGAATTAATAAAAATTTTTGATAAATTTCCTCTCAATACATCAAAACATTTAAACTATTTAGCGTTTAAAGAAGGTTATCTACTTTATCAGAATGGAAATAAAAATAAATATATATTAAAAAATATAATAACTCTTAAAGATTCAATGAATAAGAAAAGAGTCTTATTTGAACTACCCTCTAATCATTTTATTAATATAACTCCCTACTGATTATTAGGATTTATAGAAGGTGAAGGTTATTTTTCTGTAGCTCAAACTGGGTATAATAGATTAGAATTTGGTGTTGGTCAAACATTAAGAGAACTACCTGTTTTAGAGGCTATTAAGCAATTTTTATTAAAATTACCTGGTAGTTATTATATAACTAGAATGGATTCTAATGTCGTAGGTCTTAACATAGATAAAAAACCTAAAAATGAAAACTCTAAACCAATGGCAAAAATTCAAGTATATAAAACTGATTTTATTAATAATGTTTTAATTCCATTTTTTGATAATTTAAATTGGCTAAGTAAAAAAAAAATTGATTATCTAGACTGAAAATTAATTTTAACTCTTAAAAATCAAGGTAAACATTTTACTAAAGAAGGAAAAGAGGCAATAATGTTAATTTCTAAAAGAATGAATAGAAATAGATTATCTACTAATCTAACTAAACTAGATATTGATGAAAAAATCTTTCATAAAAATTTATTAAATTTACTTAATGAACCATCAAACTTAGAAATTCATTCTAACGGTAAAATTTGAATTAAATCAAAAGGAATTTATCTTAAAGGTAGAGGTAATGTTAAGTTAGAGGTTTTAGATGATAAAGGTTTATTAATTAAATATTTTGATTCTATTAAAAATTGTGCTTTATATTTTGGCGTTAGCGATAGAACAATTAATCGAAGATTAGATAGCGGTAAATATTTTGCATATAAAGGTCAAAATTTAATTATTAAACGTTTAATTTTATTTTCTTAAATAATTCATAAAAATAAGATTTATTCTTATATTGTGTGCGTTCCTATTGAACATATAAATAAATATATTAATTATATTTTTTTTATATTAATTTTTTATTATTTATTATAATAAAAACTAATAACTATAAAAATAATAAATTATTCGGATATTTATATATGACAATAATAAAACTAATATTAAAAATAAACTCTCAATTATGATGTGTTCATTAAACTAATCAATATGCAGGAAAATCTAAATTTTATTAAGATAATCTGCAGGGAAAATTTTGGTAAATTAATTCTTATCTTTTAGCTTTTTACTATAAATGACAGAAGACTGAAATTAAAAAACTATAGTATCCTCAGAGACTAGATGATTAGCGTATGATCTTTATTCTACATACGATGATATAGTCCGATCATTAGCGTGAGTTAATGTTAACAATTTTGATCATGAGAGATGTTAATAATGGTTGATTAATTAGATATTTCCATTCTAACACAGCTTCTGCATTTTTCTTCTTGGTCAAGCTTTTCATTTTTGCTTTCTTTATACGTGTGCCATTTTTATTATTTATATTGTATATCTTCAATTTAAAAAATTTAGATAACTTAATTTTACCAAACCTGTCAAGGTTTGGTAAATATATTGGTCATTTTTCAACTGTCACAGTAGAAAAAAGTCATATATCTAACCAAAATTTATTATTAAATACCCTTTCAGATGAAAACTTCTATGATTGATTCAGAGATTTTGTTGATGCTGAGGGATGTTTTTTAATACAAATAATAAAAAATCAGTTTAAATTAGTTTTTACACTTTGTTTACATAAAGATGAAAGTCCTTTACTTGAGTATATAATGCAAAGGTTAGGAGTTGGATATCTTTCCGTAAAGGAAAAGAGTGCTATTTACACTATTTCAAATAAAAATGATTTACTTAAGATTATTAGCATTTTTGATAAATATTCGCTCAATACAAGCAAAAATTTAAATTATATATTGTTTAAAGAAGCTTATGATATTTATTTTAATCGTGAATCCTTTAAAATATCTGCGGAATTAAAGGAAAAAATGATTGGTTTAAAAAATCAAATGAATAAAAAAAGAATAGATTTTAATCAACCACCTAAACATTTTATTAATATTACTTCTTATTGATTATTAGGATTTGTAGAAGGTGATGGATATTTTTCAATTAATACATCGGACTATTCTTTAAAATTCGGTATTGGGCAAACTTATCAGGAAACAAATGTATTGGAGGCAATTCAAACATATATCTTAAATTTACCAGGTAAATATTTAGTTAAAAGAAAAAATACTAATATTGTAAAAGTTGCTACATATGATCAAGGAAAAGGTCCTAATCATAAAGCCATGACTTATATATCAATTAATCAAATTGATTTTCTTGCTAATGTTATTACGCCTTTTTTTGATAATCTTATCTGGTTAAGTAAAAAAGAAAAGGATTCGTCGTCGCAATTTGTATGTATTAAATTATAAATTTAAAATTTTTAGTTATAAACAAAATTATTTTCATGTATAAAATTTCAAAAATGTGTAAATTAATTTTAACAAAATTATAAACACAAAAGTTCTTTGCCTATAAAATAAAATTAGATATATATTTAAAGGGTAAAATTTAAATTATATATAAATTTGTTTTAGTTATATTATAACTATATGAAATAATATAAAATTTTAAGATGTGTAAATTAATCTCATTATAATGAATACAAAATTTACTTGATTAATCAAAAAAAAATGGTACTAATTGAGGTATTAATTAACACATGGAAAATAGAAATAATTTGAATATAAAAAAAATTTTAAAATTAAATCCTTGATACATAACAGGTTTTACAGACGGGGAAGCTTCTTTTCTTATTATAGTTCGTAAAAACTCTAAATCTAAACTTGGTTGATCTGTAGAATTAAGATTTCAAATTAATTTACAAAAAAAAGATTTTGAGCTTTTAAATTTAATTCAAAAGTCATTAGGCGGAATAGGTTCTATTATAAATCAGGGAGAACATGAAATTCAATACAGAATTTCATCTATTAAAAAATTAGATTTAATAATAAATCATTTTGATAAATATCCGTTAATTACTCAAAAATGATCTTATTATCAATTATTTAAATTGGCTTTTGAATTAATAAAAAAATAAGAAGCATCTTACTCCAAATGGATTACAAGAAATTGTTAATATAAAAGCGTCTCTTAACTTAGGTTTATCAAATGTATTACTTATAGCTTTTCCTGATACTAAACCTGTAGAAAGACCAAAGGTAGTAAATCAAGAAATTAAAGATAATAATTGATTATCAGGTTTTACTAATGCAGAGGGATGTTTTAATATAACAATCTCTAAATCTTCAACGCATAATACAGGATTTCAGATTCAATTAAGATTTCAAATTGCTCAACACTCTCGTGATGAATTATTACTTAATAGTTTTATTAAATTTTTTGGTGTAGGAAAATATCATATTCATTCCAGTTTAAATTCAGGGGAATTTAGAGTTATTAAATTTTCCGAAATTTATGAAATAATAATTCCGTTTTTTAAAAAATATCCTATCTATGGAATTAAAACTTTAGACTTTACAGATTTTTGTGAAGCTACGGAAATAATTAAAGTCGGAGAACATTTAACAAAAGAAGGATTAAAAAAATAATGGAAATAAAAGCCAAAATGAATATAAGTAGAACTAACAATGATTTAAAAAATTCATAAATAATTTTTTTTAATAAAAAAATAACGATGTGTGTAAAAAAGATTATTTAATAAATAAAATGGGTTGGTGTTAAATACAATTTATAATATGACAAGTTGTGGAAAATTTTCTAAATTTCCTTGATTATAATTTTTAGAAATATGCAAAATAATAAAACTGGCCGAATAAAGAACTAACAAAAATAGTTTATAAGATACGATTATCTTTAGTTTAATTATATTTTTATTATATTATCCAGTCATAATGCTTATGTTTCCCATTATGAATTACAACCTGATGGTAAAAGATTAATAAAGATTGAAAATTAATTTTAAATATTGTAAAGCAAGGTAAACATTTTACAGACGAAGGTATAGAGTTAATATCTTTAATTACTAAAATAATGAATAATAATAGATTATCTACTAATTTATCTAGAGAAATTGATACTAGTCCTTCTTTAATATCTCTAGAAGAAATAATATCAAAACTTTTATCTAGCCCTTCAAATTATGTATTACAACCTGATGGTAAAATATTAATAAAATCTTCAGGTACTTACCTTAAAGGTAGGGGAAATATAGATATAAATGTTTTAGATGAAAACGGTGAACTAGTATATAGTTTTTATTCTATAAAAGATTGTGCCTTATTTTTTAATGTTCATAGTAGGACTATTATTAGAAGACTAGATAGCGGTTCTTTAATTGAATTTAACGATAAAAAATTAGTATTCAAACGGTTAGTAGATTTACCTTAAATGTAGGATATCATAATAATAAAAAAATTCTAGATAAAGCAACAGCGTTCTTATTCAAAATTATTTGTATAGTAAATAAATGAAAAAAGAGAACTGAGAAATCTCTTAAGGCCAAATTGTGGGAGTGAACCTCTTGCTAAAACCATCAAATTGACGGGAAAGCCCTAAAGCAATTTCAACCAAACAAGCATAGTAATATAGTTTGTGGCATAGGTAATAACTCGTGAGAAGGTAAAATAGCTATTGATTTATGAAAGTAAAATGGGTAATCCGCAGCCAAGCACCGGTCTTTATTTTATAAACGAAATAAAGTTATTTAGAATTTTATTATTTTTATATACGGTGTGCTGTTCATCGACTAAACGTTGGTTGGCACTATATATGTTAGTGCCTAAGATATAGTCAAACCTTACTCTAAAGAGTACAGAACAATAAATTATAAAGATAATTTATTGTTTGTAAATGGGTAATAATAACGCACTATTGAGATAATATTTATTACTTAGGGAGAAGGACCCTAACTCATCCTGTTTTATATAAATAATATAAATGGAAAAAGGGTAGATTTGATATCTGCATATTGGGAGAGGTATCTACTATGGAAGTTATCAAGCACCAAGAACTATAACATGAGTAATTGGTACAGTAATTTTAATAGCTATGATGGCTACTGGTTTCTTAGGTTATGTATATAGCCTAAAATGGTGCGATATTTATATAATTTCTTTACTTACTTATTTATATTTAAACTTATTGGAGCTTCAATTTTTGGCTTTTCCTTATTTTGTATCTGGATTGTTCGATGCTGAAAGTTTTTTAATACATTTTGATTTACAATATTCTTATTTACATTTTAGTATGTCACCTAAATTATATACTATTTTAAAAAATAATAATATAAAAGCAGAAGCTGTGTTTGAAAACTTACATTTAGCCAAATCACGTGATAGAGCTAAAAATGTCCTTAGAGGTTTAGCTGGTATTTACGTTATAATAAATCTTGTAGATGGTGTTTCTATGTATGTTGGAAGTGCTTCAACAAATCGGTTACATTCACGTTTAATGATGCATTTGTATTATCTAAAAGGAAATTCTCGTCTAGCTACTTCAGTAAAGGAATTAGGAAGAAAAAATTTTGCCTTTGTAGTTGTTGAAATTATTCCTGAAAAAATAACAGATAAAACAAATTTTACTTTATTAAGTTATGAGCAAAATTATATAGATTTGTTAAATCCAAAATATAATATCTTACCGTTAGCTGGTAATTCTTTTGGTTATAAACATACTTCAGAAACACTTAAAAAAATGCGAGATAATTATAGTGATCTTATTAGGTTTTCTCGAACCAAATCAGGAGGTTTTAAATTTATTAAAAATTTTTCACGTAATTATTCGGATTTATGTCGATCTTTAAAATTACATCCTTATTTTGTAACTGGATTTTGTGATGGAGAAAGTTCATTTATAATTTCTATTCGTCCAAATTCAAAAATTAAAAGTGGTTGATCTGTAGAATTAATTTTTGAAATATGTTTACATAAAAAAGATTTATAATTATTAAAATCAATTCAACAAGCATTAGGTGGAGTAGGTAATATCTCAAAACATAGTGATAAATCTATTCAATTTAAAGTAGGTAGTATTAAAGATTTAGAATTAATAATAAATCATTTTGATAAATATCCGCTTATAACTCAAAAATTAGCGGATTATCTTTTATTTAAACAGGCATTAGAATTAGTAAAAAATAAAAAACATCTTACATTAGAGGGTATTAAAAATATAATAAATATAAAAGCATCTATTAATTTGGGTTTACCTGATAAATTAAAAATAGCTTTTCCCGATACTGTGCCTGTAATTAGACCTATAATTAATGAAGAAATAAAAGATTCTAATTGATTATCAGGGTTTATTAGTGCCGAAGGTTGTTTTCTTGTTATTATTAATCCATCTAAAAGTAATAAAGTTGGAAGTGCAGTTAGTCTATGATTTCAAATAACTCAACATTCTAGAGATGAAAAACTTTTAAAAAGTTTTGTTTCTTATTTAGGTTGTGGACGTTATACTGCTCATTCTAATAGAAATGCTGGTAATTTTATAGTTCAAAAATTTAATGATTTAGATGAAAAAATTATCCCGTTCTTAAAAAAATATTCTATTTTAGGAATAAAAGCATTAGATTTTTCTGATTTTTGTGAAGTAGGAAAATTAATGAAAACTAAAGATCATTTAACTATTACAGGATTAGAAAAAATTTTAACTATAAAAAATAGGATGAATAGTAACAGAATTAACTAGGCTTATTAATGACCAATTATTAGTCCTTCTGTTGACTTTCCTTTTTTTATGATTAGGTATATTATTATTATAAAATGTAATTTAATTTAATAATTACTTAAAGGTCGTAATAGAATAGGTAATCTTAATAAAGGTAAATCTTTACCGAAAACTACTCGTGAGCTTATACGTAAAGCAGCCTTAAACAGACCTCCAATGTCTCAATAGATAAAGGATAAATGTAAAAAAAATAGAAGACCTATTACAGTAATACGGGTTGATGATAACACATTAGTGGGTAATTTTGAAGACATAGTTTCAGCTGCTAAATATATTTCATGTAATGAAAAAACAATTCGACGTGCATTAAAAACAAATGGAATTGTTAAAAAAATGTATATAGTAAAAGATAAAATATCTATTCCATAGTATATTAGTTTTGTGTTATTATTCTTTTTGAGAGTAAATAATTAAAACAATTTTATGCTATGTTTGTGAAAACGTTTAACATTATATAATGAAGATCGTCAGCTATTTTAAATAATGGTTGTAACAGACTAGAACACAAACAGGTGTTTTTATTTATAATATTATTGAATATAAATAAGATGCTTAATGTATAGTCGTACTTTCTATATTAATAATATATAAAAGCTAAATATTTATATATAAATTAATTTTTAAAATTTTTTATTTTTATCATATTGTTTATTTGAATAAAGTTAAAACCAACCTAAAAGTGGTGTTATTTCATTATCTTCTTTCAACACATTAATACATGAATGATGCATATGTTTATTATCAGCAAGCCTTGTTAAAACACTCATTACCCATGCTTGACAATTATTTACTATAGTATTGAAAATTCTGTTTCTTGTTATTTCATTACAATATTGTATCATATTATGACGAGTTAATTTTGAAGTATATCCAACAAGAATGATTTCATCTACATTCACTTTTTCATAAGGTGACCAGTTTATCTTTTCTTCATATACAGTTTGAGTATTTAGCATACTATTTTTGTCAGCATGATATAGGGAATTCGAAGATGTTTCATTTTCATACTCTATATAAATACCCCAATGTTCTAAACGAGATGAAAGTGGTATAGGAGATATGTTACGTTTGAATACAATAATGTAAACTTTAGTCATCGTTAAAGGTGCATTTTGGCAACGGAGTTGCATTAAATATAAAATAATAATTAACATAATTTACTTTTATAAAAGTAAATTAGTAAAATAATCAATAGAGTTTATTATAAATTAATTTAAATTTTAATAATAAGAGAGTTGTATGTGCTGCCCTACGGTCAAATGTCTCTATGAGGTGCTACTGTGATTACTAACTTAATGAGTGCTATTCCTTGAGTTGGACAAGATATTGTTGAGTTAATAAAAAATCTTGTCTCTATAAAACAATTTATATTATCTATTAGCGACACCTTATTAACGTCAGTATGCTGTTACGCCTTACCTATAATCGGGATTAATTCTTCTAAATCACGAATTAATAGATCAAAATGGCTGTCAAATGCTGAATACCTTTCCGTGCCTAAGTCTTTTTTAGCTTTTTTAGTTGGATTTATTGATGGAGATGGTTGTATTTCAATGAATAGAGATAAAAAATATATAACCTTTAAATTAATTATTTCACTTCATTTAGATGATATACAGACATTAATCTATATTCAATCTGTATTAAAAATAGGAAAAATTTATACTTATCCTAATAGAAAAAGTCCTACGGTTAAATTAATATTTAATAAAACTGAATTACAAGAGGTATTATTTCCTTTGTTAGAATATCATGAAATATTTTTTTTAACTGAAAGACGTAGATCGCAATATAATTTGGCTATATATGCTCTAAAAAATAATGTACAATTTTTTACAGAATTAATACAATCTCCACCGGTTATTTATAAATTACCTAAAACTGCAAAAGGTTATACAAATTTACCTTTTTTTAAAGATTGAATAGTAGGATTTACCTGCTCTGAGGGTTCTTTTTTTATAAAGCAAAATAATGATGGTTGTTTCCAGCTTAAACAGAAATTACATTTTTTATTGTTTGATGCTTTTAAATTAGTTTTTAATACTAACCGTAAAATTACTATAGACAAAGAATTATATTTACAATTTGGTGTTAGTTCTAAATCTGATGTACAAAGGGTTATAAATTTTTTTTCTTTTTCTGGGTATCATCCTTTTGTGGGCCGTAAATTAGTTGAATATATAAATTGAGTAGAAAAATTAGGATATACCTATCCTAATTATAAACATAAATTTAATACTAAAAAATAATTGTCATCAAAGACTTTTATTATACAAATTATAATTTAGCTGCATATTGTGGCAAGATAGGTAAATTAATTTATAAAACTGTCAAGTTGATTATATTAATATATTATTCCTCAATTAATTCCATTCCTTTTTATTAGTCAAGTTACTTTTGTATTAATTATTTTGTTAATTTTAATTTACACATTTTCAAAGTTTATATTACCTCCTATAGTTAGGACATTTATAATTGAAACGTATTTAAATATTTATTTATATTATTTAAAATTAAAAGGCACAAAAACAATTTTTAATATTAATACAGTTTATTGTAATAAATCATTAAGCTTTGTTTTTGCTAAATTAATTTTATTTAAAAAACTTTTTATTTTACTTTGCATTAATTTCTTTAATAATTTTAAATTTATATTAGCAATAAATTTTATAATTTATTTAGTTATATATTTAATTTATTCAGAATATTTATTGGTAACTATAGACTATATTTGGCTTAATTTAGTTCCTATAGTATATAATAATGCGGATAAAGAAAAAGCAATTGCCATTAAAAACAATAGAAAAAAATCAGGAGTTTATAGATGGACTCATAAAGAATCTGGAAAATCTTATATTGGTTCTAGCGTAAATCTCGGACAGCGTTTATCACATTATTTTTCTCGTCTTTGAATATCTAGTCAAGCTAAAAATAGTATAATATGTAAAGCTCTTTTAAAATATGGATATTCTGAGTTTAGTTTAGAGATTATCGAATATTGTAATAAGGAGGATACAGTAAAAACAGAACAATTCTATCTTGATTCTTTAAATCCAGAATATAATATATTAAAATTTGCTAGATCACGATTAGGTGCTAAACATACCGAAGAGACTAAGGCTAAATTGCAGAAGATTTCGACAGGTAAGATAAAATCTGAGATTTCAAAGAATAAAATAAGAGCAGCCAGATTAGGGGTTAAACACAGTGAAGAAACTATAGCTAAATTAAAATAAATTATGGCTTTAAAAAAAATTGAATTTGCCAAGATACAAGGTATTAAAGTAACTGTTCAAGATTTAGAAACCAAAACTACTACTGAATATGACTCAATTAGAAGAGCTGCGGCTGCTATTGGTTGTCCCCTAAATAGCATATTAAGGTATGAAAAATTACAGTTAGGTAGGGAATACGTTAAACCTTTCAAAAATCGTTATGTGATTGTAATTTTGAGAAATAAAATTTAAAAGTTGGTTATAAATCTATTCAATATTCTATTTGATTGGAAAAATTAAAAAATTCTTCACGTTACGGTAAACTTAATTTTGCTAGTTAAGTATTAAGTCACGCTATTTTAATTATATAAAAATGTAGATAATAAAAAAAAAATATATAAGCTCCTTAAGATAGTAATGTCTTAGAGGTAAACAGAGGTTAATTGCAGGAAGATATTAAATTTAAACCTCTGAATTTAATATAATCTGCAGCGAAGATTGGTAAAGTATATAAATAAATTACCAAATAACGTTCAACGACTAATTAGTGCGTAATATACTTACAATAATCTTTTTATTAATGCCTCGTAACCTTATTTAATCTGTTATTTATAATGATGAAAAGTATATTAAGATTTTTTTATTTAGAAATTATTATGAAAAAGGTTATTTATATATACATAGATAAAAATATATAAAAAGGTTAATAATATAGTCTTTCAAGTAATGTGAATTACTCTAGGGTTTTATATATAATATTAGTATAAAACTGAACTTATTTGAGGAGGTTTTTCAGTTAACAATGCTACATTAAATAGATTTTTTGCTTTACATTTTGTTTTACCTTTTGTTTTAGCGGCTTTAGTATTACTACATTTAATAGGTTTACACGAAACTGGAGGGTCAAGTAATCCTTCAGGGTTCGGAGTTAACCATGATAGATCAAATATGAGTCCATACTATCTATTTAAAGATTTAATTACTTTCTATTTATTTATATGAGTATTATCATTATTTGTTTACTTTATGCCAAATTTCCTAGGTGATTCAGAAAATTATGTACCTGATTAATTTGCGGGTAAAATTACCAAATTACGGGGACTGCCTAAAACTTTTAATATCTAGCTATAATTTAAAAATTAAAGTGAATAAGCTAATTACTTATGTAAGATAACAATTTAGAAGATAATTTTATAATTATTTAATATAATAAATTAAAAATGGCTAACCGCGTATCTAAATCAATTTATATTTGTAAAAGAGCAACGAGTAAATGGTAATTAACAATTAAACATTGTTTAAGGTATACTATAGTGAATTTCGAAATAAATAATCAAATCATAAAATTTTATAGTAAAAATATTCTATTGGTTAAATTAAATTTAATGGGTTTGTTTTTAATAATAACATAAAAATTTAATTTGATTAATATGACTTATTATTTATTATTAACTTTTTTGTGCTTATTTTGTTTTTATATTCTAAATTAGTTTATTATAATATTTCAATTTTTAATTATATATCTTTTTTTTTATATTTATTTATATTCAATATTTGAATTTATTTTTAATATTGTATCTAACTCAAATATATCTGAAAATAAATTAGGTAAATTAGGTGATGCTTAAATGACGGTTCTAGAAGCACGAAATTATTTTAATAATAAAAAAAAAAATGTTTAAACCTAACGAAAATAAGTCATCTAAGGAGTTCCAAGAACTTGTTAATGGTTTTTTTCAAGCTGAAGGATATATAGGAGGTCATTTTAAAACAGATATAAATTTTTATCCTCTTTGTACTGCTACTCAATTATTAAGTGAAAAAAGTATTAAATTCTTTTTAGAATTAAATAGTGCTTTATCAAATAAAGGGACATTTAGTATTACAATAAATAAATTTAATAAATTTGTTATCCAATATAAACTATCAGGGTGGGATGTATTTTTTTCAGTATTTAAACCTTATTTTTCTATGCTTTATGTAGCTAAACATCAAGCTATATCTAAGCTAACCCGTATTTATGAAATAAAAAATTTAATAAAAAACAATAATAATAACTTAGAAATGTTAAAAATAGAATTAGTATCTCTTGCATATTCTTTAACTGCTCATGCTCCTAGATACAAATTGGATTTTAAAGATAAACTTGATTCTTTAAATTTAAAGTTTGAATTGTTAGATAATATACCAAAACAAACTTATTTAGAAAACCCTAATTTGCCTTCCTTTATGTTCTTGCTAGGGTTTTTTCTAGGAGATGGTTCTCTTCATTTAAAGTTAGAATGGAGAGAAAAAAAATAATAGTGTAGTTATTTTGCCTATGTTTAGTATTGAACAATCTGGTGTTGAAATAAATGCTGAAATTATGTCTAGATTATTAAAAACTCTTAATAATTGTGGTGTAACTAGTCATTTACACAAACGACAAGATACTAATGTTTATGTACTAAATGCAAATGGTATAGATAATATATTTTTAAATTTATTTCCATTACTAGAAAAGCATTTACATTATTTATATTGAAAATCTGATTCTTTTGAGTTATTTAGTTGAGTAAAAACTCTTATTAACATAGGAGGTCATCGTACATATTTTGGACTTAAACTTTTAATTGAAAAATTTTACAGTAGTAACCATGAGCGTATTACTGAAAAAAGTGTTTGAATTAAACGTTTAGATCTCTGACTTGAAACTGTTAATAACCGAAGGGATAAAGGTAATTATTATATATTTCCATTGTATAAACGTGATCCGCGTAAAGGCGGGAACAATTAATATCTTTAAATTAAAATTAAATAAATTTAATATTAAATTTTATTCTAATATAAATTTTCTAACTATATTAGATAATATATTTATTTGAAAATTTGTAAATTAATATTAATAAAATAACAAATACAAAAATTACTTGGCTAATAAATAAGGTGGCACTAATTGAGGCCTAAGATATATAATATTTATAATTTTAGAAATAATAATGAATAAAACAAATAACTATTTAAATTTAATAAAAAAATATTTCAAATTTTTTATTATTATTTTTTACTTTTATACTTTGGAAAGCTATTGCGAAATTACATTCATTTTTTACACAGATAATTTTTTATTTTCTATTATACCTATTGCTGTATATTCTGACGCTTATTTAAACAAATCAACCATTTTAAAGGATACTAAAAATAAAGGAGGAATTTACCGATGAGTTAATAAAGTAAATGGAAAAAGTTATGTCGGTAGTAGTGTAAATTTAAGTGACAGATTAAGAGATTACTATAGATTTAGTTTTATTTCCTCAAATTTAGCCAGAGCTAATAGTAAAATTTATAGTGCTATATTAAAGCATGGATATTCAAACTTTCAGCTGGAAATATTAGAATACTGTCCTAAAGAAAATACTATTAGCAGAGAACAATATTATCTTGATTTATTAAAACCGGAATATAATATTTTAAAAATTGCGGGGTCATCTTTAGGATTAAAACATACTGAAGAAGCTTTAGTTAAAATGAGAGGACGTAAAGTATCAAAAGAAACTATTGTTAAAATGGTTACAGCTAAGAAAGGAAAAAATCATCCAATATTTGGAAAAAAGCATCCTCAAGAAATTATAGATAAGATGAGGACAGCAAAACTAGGAAAAAAAAATCCAATGTTTGGTAAAACAAGACCTGAATTAGCTGGAAAACCTTCTCTAAGAATATCTGTAACGGATTTAAAAAAAAATGAATGTATAAATTATGATTCTATAAGTGCAGCCGCTTTATCTTTAGGTATAAAACCTTCTATAATTGCTACGTATTTTAAGAAGAATCAAAAAAGTGCTTATAAAAAAGATATGTTTTTAAAAAAAATATAATAATCTATTTTTATCATATTAACATAAATACAATGTGATAGAGTTTAAATTATTACTCTAAATAATTTCAAAATTTTTATCTGTTTTGATAAAAATCAGACTAAATATACATTAAATAATGTAAATAAATTAGGCGAGCCTTAGTATTAAATAAATTAGAGGTTGACAAGTTAGGTTTGCTACATCTTTAACTTTACCAGAAAAATCTAATAAAGCGTTTATGTGTTCTTCTTACGGAGGTAGTGATCAAGCTTTAAAATCTGCAATTTGTTATAGAGATAGTACTATATTGAATATGTTAGAAAAAAACTTAAGTTAACTAATTAAAAAAATTATATTCGTTATGGCAAATCCTATGCAAACTCCAGCTGCAATTGTACCAGAATGATATCTTTTATCATTCTATGCAATTCTTCGTTCAATTCCTAACAAGTTATTAGGAGTTATTGCAATGTTTGGAGCCATCTTAGCTATTTTAACTTTACCTTATCTTGATACATCTAAAACAAAAGGTTTCCAATTTAAACCTCTATCAAAAATTATCTTTTGAATTTTTGTAGCTAATTTTATAATTTTAATAATATTAGGAGCTAAACATGTTGAAGCTCCATACATTGTAGTAGGACAATGTATGACATTATTTTATTTCTTATGATACTTATGTTTAATACCGTTTACTAGTATTGTAGGAGATCTTTTATTTGTTATTGGTTTAGTGAAGAGATAAAAATTTTCAATCTATATCTTCTATTAATAAACTAAAAAAAAAATAATATAACAAATTATATTTATTTTACTACTTATCCTTTGCTTAACATGTTATTCATAGAAATAGGTAGAGATATTAGATTATGAAAATAAATGTATGTTAAATATTGCTACTAGAGAATACGCCGAAGTATTAAAAAATAACTTCAAAGTATGACAACATTAGCAACTCAATAAGATGTACTATATATTTTTATAAATAAAAAAACAATTTTTCTATCAGGATCCATATTTATTAAATATAATAAATAATATTGCTAATTATTTATCTGGTGGTAGCTAATAAAAAAAATATAAAAATTTATAATTTAATATTGAAATAATAATGGTTAAAATCTATATATTTTTTTTTATGATTATAATATCTTCTTGTTTTTTATTATTAATAAATGCTGTAACATCTAGACAAGATAAATCTTTGTCTTATAATAGGATAATCTGTTTAATATTATTATATTCAATTTTTTTAGCTTTAAATAGATTATTATTCCTGGCAACTTCTATAACACAAAATTTTGTGACGTTTATTCTTTTTTTAAGTTTTTAAATTGTACAATTAATTTATATACTTCGCCTGGTATTGATAGTGGGTTGGGTGATACTGATATTCTAGGTTTAATCAAAAAATTATCAAATTCCGCACCAAATGGAGAAAATATTATTAGATTTGACTACTAAAAGTAATGACCTTTTAACCATGTAACTATTAAAATTTTATAAAAATAGGATGACTGCAGAATTATACGGACTGGTAAATAAGGCAAATGATGCCATGGAAGCTTTAAATAATAATTATATGGAAAAATATTTAAAATTACTAAAAAATATAAATTATAATTATTGAATATATCTTAGGGGTAGAATAGATAATAAAACTACCATGAATACTACAGAAACCTTTAATCATAATGATGTTCTATATATTGTGAGGGAATATAGATTTCCTGTGTATTATACACCTCAATAAGGTGAGTCAGAGTAAAGTTTTATCCCCCCAATTCACCTATAATTTCTAGTCGAGAATCTGCAAATCCAGATAATTATCAAATTGATGACCCAAATTAAAATGGCAATATAGAAAAATGGGAAAATATAAACAATGAGTAATATTTTATATATCTTAGTGATTTAGATTATTTATTCCTTAATGATTTATATCTAAATTCAGCTAATTTACAAAATTATAATAATGAATATGATATAGAAAGTGAATTTTATAGATTTAGATTATTTTTCTTAATATTCATTTAATTATATTTTATGTTTATTAAATTAGTAAATATTTTTTATTATAACTCATATTTTAAACAACTATATTCCCCCTTTACAATTAATTGTTTAAGTTAAAGGGTTTTTTTACAAAAATTATATGCTATGACTTTTTCGGTCTTAAAGAATGATAATTTTCTGTTAGATTTATAAAATTGAATTTAATATTTAGTTAGGAATATAGAGTAGTAATTAAAGTTTAGGAATACGTAAAAAAATTTAATCGGCAAACGGTAAGCTTTTAAATCAAGTTGTTTATTTTAAATATTAATATTTGAAGTAAGCAAAAAAAATTAATTAAATAATAATAATAAACTATATAAATTTATTATAGTTTTATTTGCAATATATATTTTTAAATAAACTCAAAAAATAAAAAAAAAACATTAAGCTTGCCATTATTTTATTATTATAATTTTAAATAAAAAAATTTATGTATAAATTATTTAATTTTAAGATATTAAAACAAAATTTTTAATTTATTAAAATATCCATTATTAAAAATTAAAATATCTAATATATTAACAGGAACTAGGTGTTTCATATTTATAGTAGGTAGCGTAGCATATACTAAAGCGTAGGTTTAGCTAAGCTTATAATATTTATAAAATACATAATGTAAAATTGTTCAAATTTCAATAAGATTAATTATAAAATTTATCATTGTTTATAGTCTAGATAAAAATAAATAATGAATTTGTCCCTGTTACTGTTCTTGGTTGGTATATTTGGTTTTGTATTAAATAGAAAGAATATAATATTAATGTTAATATCAATAGAAATAATGTTATTATCTATTACATACTTGATATTGATAAATTCTTTTAATTTTGGCGATATAATTGGACAGACTTTTGCTGTTTATATTATAGCTATAGCTGGTGCAGAATCAGCTATAGGATTAGGAATATTGGTAGCATTTTATCGATTGAGAGGAATTGTAGCAGTAGATTATAGTAATGATTCATTTGCTGTAAACTATTCAATTTCTGATACATCTGTAAAAAAAAATATAAAAAAAATAGAAGTTATAAATTATTCAATTTCTAATATACTTGGTACTACTGAGCCCAGATTAAGTGAAAAAAATTATAAATTAAAATATAAATAATGTACTTATTAATAATAATTTTACCTTTATTAGGGTCAAAGCAGCAAAATTACTTAAGCTTATACGATAAATTTAATCGTAGTAGCATAAAGAAAACTATATATTTAAAAAAAAATTATTCTACAAATACGCTTAATTTATAAAATTAGACCCTTATTACATATCTGGTTTCATAGATGCGAAGGGATCTTTCATATTAAGGTTTAGCTAATATTTAAAAAGTAAAACATCGCTAAAGCGATGTCCTCAGTTTTCGATCGGAATACATGAAAAAGATAAAGTTATTTTAGAAGTAATTCAAAATTCGCTTGAAGGTATTGGATCTATTACAAAACATAGCGAATATGCCGTTAAATTAAATATTTCATCAACCAAAGACGTATTAGTTTTGATAAAATTTTTAGAAAAATTTAATCTTATTATATAAAAATATGCATATTTTATTTTATTTAAACAAGCATTTGAATTTTTTTTAATCTAAAGATCATTTAACTTTGGAAGGGATATTAAAATTTGTAGCGATAAAAGCTTCTATGAATAGGGGATTAACAGACAATTTAAAAGCTGCCTTCCTTGATGTTAAACTTTTTAAAAGACCTGAAGTTACAAATCAGGAAATAAAATATCCTCAAAGGGTAGGGGGTTTTGTCACAGGTGAAGGTTGTTTTTATATTAGCATTGTAAAAGATAAAAACTATAAACTTAAAAAATCTGTTCAATTAAGATTTTTAGTTACTCTACATAAACGAGAACAATTAATTATAAATTTAACAAAAATTTTAGGTAGTAGTAAAATTTACCCAAACGAAAGTGCATTTTATTGTAGAGTTAACAAATTTTCTGGTCATAGAAAAAATAATACCATTCTTTGAAAAAATTCGGTCGTAAGAGATAAATTTTTAGATTTTGTATACTTTTAACGAGTCGCTAAATTAATGAAGAATAAAGCTCATCTTACAAAAGAAGGATTAGAATAAATTAAAAGTCTAACAAAAAATAGTCGTCGTTATTCCGCTACTGCTCATTCAATAACCAATCTTAGATTAAGCAAAAATAATAATAATAAAAAATATATAGTGTATCTTTTAATAATAATAATTTTACCTTTATTAGGGTAAAGGCTAGGCCCCATTGCGTTACGTACAATGTATAAAACAAGGTTAATTTCAAAGAAGTTTTTTTAAGCAATTTGAAGCGAAGTTTATTTATTTTTTGTGATTGAAAAAAGTAAATAAAAACGTTCAACGACTAGAAAGTGAATAACGATTTAAATACCTTGCGTATTAAAATTTTTACATTATATTTTGGTTAAAACGTGTCTTTAATAAATTAAACAATCGGCATATACTAGTTTTGTACCGTTATTTGTAAAATAATGTAGAAGGGTGTATTAGCGATAGATGCTGGTCTGTTTAATAAACTTACAGCTTATAAATAAAAAAAAAAATAATTAATACGAAGACATAGTCTGAGCCATTTTGTAAAAAATGGAAACAAAAGATAAAAAGCAACGTAACGCGCTTTGCGTGGCTCTGTTGCATAGGGCGTTCCTACAAAAAATGCCCCGCTTTTGAATAAACACATCTGCAATATTATCCGGGTTTTTTGGTAGAAAAATTGGAGTTAGTGGATCACAAATAATAACAACTACTTTAGTTATTCTTACAACACTATTAGCTATTATAACTTATATTGAAGTAGGCCTTAATAATATACCTGTTTCAATAAAACTTTTCCGATGAGTTGATTCAGAATCTTTAAATATATATTGAGCTTTTCACTTTGACGCACTGACCGTTTCCATGCTTCTTCCTGTTCTAATAGTGTCTTCCTTAGTCCATCTTTACTCTGTCAGTTATATGAGTCACGATCCTCATAATCAACGTTTCTTTAGTTATTTAAGCCTTTTCACATTCATGATGGTGGTTCTTGTTACTGCAGATAATTACTTACTGATGTTTGTTGGTTGAGAAGGTAACCTTATAAAATGCCTTAATGGATCAAATATGCTAATATGTCTTAATCTAATTATTATTAAAAATAATAAATATACCTTTAACTTTGGAATTAAGAGATTTTATTCATCAAAGCCTGTATCTCACAAGTTAAACATAATATCTATAATAATAGGTGCTATGTTAGGTGGTAATGCAGAATTAGAAAAAAGAAAATCAAATAATTCTAAAGGAACAAGGGTAATATTTAAACAATTTGGCAATAATGTAGAATATTTAATGTGATTTCATAAATTTTTAGCTATAAGAGGTTATTGTAATCCTAAAAAACCTAATTTAAAAAAAATAATAGTTGAAAATAATAAAGTGTTTTATATGTATAATATAAAAAGTTATACATTTGTTAGTTTTAATTGATTATATGATATGTTCTACAAAGAAAATATAAAAATAATCCCATGTAATTTAGAAAATCATTTAACACTGTTGGCATTAGCTGTATTTTTTCTTAATAGCAGTCTAAATTTAGGAAAAAAAGCCAGATTAGCTTATATTTTTCCAACAGATATTCAATATTTGAATTATTTATGTAAAATTCTAAAAAATAAATATAATTTAGATACGATAATAGTATCAGAAGGAAAAGTAAAATATTTAGAGATAACCTCAAAAATAGTTTTTTCTAAATTAATGGAACCATTAGCTATACCTGCATTAAATCACAAATTAAAATTTAAACAATTTAAATTAGGTTTATTTAGTGATAGTCTTAGTTTTTCTAATCGTTTAATATCTAAAACAAATGTAAATATTAAAAATTATTCAACTAAAAGAAATGATTCTAACATAAAATATACAAAACAATATAAAGCAGAATATATTTTGAGTTTAATTCAAAAAGAAGCTCTTGTAGGTATAATTCTAGGAGACGGGTTTTTAGAAAAAAGTAAAGCAAGCAGCAATGCTAGGTTACGTTTAGAACAATCTTATCCTGAAAAAGAAGAATATCTACAAAGTTTATATAAATTACTTTAACATTTAACAGCTATGACTCCTGTGATTTTAACAAGAAATGATAAACGTTCAAATAAAATAACTAAATCTATTTATTTTAGAACATTATCTATGCCTTGTTTAAATTATTATTATGATTTATTTTATAAAGAAAAAGTTAAAGTTATACCAAATAATTTAGATGAATTATTAACTGCTAGAGATTTAGCCTTTTGAATTATGGATGACGACGGTAAATCAGTATATAATCAAACTATACTACATACCAGGTCATTTTCTAAAAAAGAGGTTATATATATTCAATCTGTTTTAGAAAAAAATTTTGGTTTAGTTACTAAATTAGAAGAAAAAACAAAAGACCAATGGGTAATTTATATACCTGTTAAACAAAAAATCAAGCTTAAAGATATTGTGGGACCATATATGCATTCTAGTATGCTATATAAAATATAATAACTTATAAGTTTTATTAATATATACTAATAATTTAAGTTTTAGCATAATTGGTTCAAGTTAGTGATAAATATATATATTTAAGTAATCAAAATAGAGAATAAATATATAAAATTTTAGTGTGGTATATTTTTATACTATTTAAAAATTTAGTTTAATACTAGCAACATCATTGAAAACCATCAAATAAATAAAGTTAATTTAAAGATCGTCGGTAATATTTTTTGCCGCTATCGGGTAGCACAATGATGGGTGCCTGAAATGGTGCTTAATGTATAGTCAAAATCTTTATATTATGTAATATAATATACTAGGGCTTTAAGTAAAACCTATTAGGTATTAAAGTACAGGAAATAAAAATTTAACTTATGTAAAATATATATTTTACAGTATTTTTATTTTAAGGTTTGGTTGGGGTTTGTTCTTATCTTCTAGTAAATTTTTGATATACTAGAATAGCCGCAAATCAAAGCTCTATTTCTGCATTATTAACAAATAGAGTAGGTGATTGTTTCTTAACAATTGGTATGTTCGCAATGATTTGAGCATTTAGTAATATCGATTACTCAACTGTATTTTCATTAGCTCCATATATTAGTGAAAATGTTGTAACTTTAATATGTATTTGTTTATTAATTGGTGCAATGGCTAAAAGTTCTCAGCTGGGTCTTCACGTCTGGCTTCCTATGGCGATGGAGGGTCTAAGGGCTCTCCCTAAACTTCACTGTATGCAAGAACATCCTGGTTTAAGTTTTGGTCCACTCAAGAGCTATTTCTTGTTAGGAAAAATCCAAAGTGAGGGACAACCTGCAGGAAACTTTATTAATTATTTTTCTTACTATAATGAATATAATGTTACACAAAATTTAGGATCCTCAGAGACTATACGTGAAGTATATAATTTAAAATATAATTTATTTAAATTTTTATTTATAGGGTTTTAGAAGGAAAAGGATTATTTTTAATTACAAAGTCTGGGGGATTTAGTGTTTAAAATAGTACATTTATCTCAAGATGCTCAATATTTATTTTTTATTAATAAAAAATAAATATTTGAGAATTCAAGACAAAATAAATAATAATCATTGTTAAAAAATAAAAGATAAAAATGGGTTATTAAATTTAATTTCAATTATAAATGGTAATCTATTTTTAAATTCCAATAAAGAACAATTTAAATTATGATCAACAGCATTAAATAAAAATATGAAACTAGCATTGTTTATTCAGAAAATATTAATAAACCTAATACATTAAATACTTGATTATGTGGATATACAGATGCTATAGGTTGTTTTATATTGACTATTAATAATAAACCTGAATAAAACATTTCAGCTAATATTAATTATATTTTAATTCAAAAAAATGATAATTATGATCAAATTAAATATTTAGCTGAAATATTGAAAGGTAAAATTTATTATGAATTTGGTCTTTGTAATGTTACTGTTAATACAACTAATTTATCTATAATAATTAAATATTTTAATCTTTATCCTTTAAAAACTAAAAAATCTATAATATATTTAAATTGAAAAAAAAGTTATTTGTTAATAAAGAATAAAAAACATTTGACAAATAAAGAATTAAATCTTTTAATTATATATAAAAAAAAAATTAAATAGATTAGAGAAAATTATATAAAGATATAGTCCGATCAGTTGTGTAAATAACTGAGCATTTTTAATGTATTATATTAAAAATCAACATTTATAAGCCAACTCCAGTTTCTGCGTTGATTCATGCTGCAACCATGGTAACTTATAAACGTTTTTTAAGTTCTAAAATAAATAAAAAATTGCATCCTTGTTACGGGATTTTAGAATAAAACACAGTGTTGTTGCCTATGTTAATTGTGAAATTAACAAACAAAATTTGTTATATGCTGGTAAATCCTAAAACTTTCGTTTAAATTTATAGTAATAAAATTAAAGATGATTACAATGGACAATCAGCAGGAAACAACAGATATATAATTATCGTCGCGCGCGTTAAAATTTTTAATAAATTAAAAATTTTTAATAAATTAAAAATTTTTTATGCGCGCGTTGGTTCCTCAAAGACTATACGCAAATTAACTTTTAACTCTCTTTTTATTTTTAAATTTTTAATTTATGTACAATTTAACTAATAAAATAAATAATTTAATATTTTTATATTAAAATAACAATTGTTTAATAACCTGTGTCTTCATTTTTACAAATTTACAAACTATAGATATTTTCCTGTTCTTTTTATTTATATCTTTTCCTTACTTTTTACTGATTATAATTTTTTCTAAGTTTAAAAAACTTTTAGTTAAATTATATGATTTATTACTGTTTAATTATTCTGGTTTAACTATTCAATTCAATTTACACTTTTTCATTTGTGCTTTTTATTTATTGTATCTTAACCCTGAATTTTTATTTTTACTGGAATATAATTTATATGATCACTTTGCTTATGAAACATTTATGGACCCAAATATAGGTGGTCAAGCAGGTTTTTTTCAAAATTCTGGTAATTTACAACCTGGAAGTGGCTTTCATAACCAGAGTGGTACCCTAACATTGATCCTGCTTTACTTTATGGTAATTACCATTCTCATGGGAATAACTATTCTCCTAACTATTCCCAATATATTGTAAATGATTCATTTGATACCGAAATTAAAAATATAGCGGATCGTCTGGAAGCTTTAAATTTAAATAACCCTAATAGAAGATCTTATTTTAACTTAAATAATTCAAATTTAAATGATCATGATAAATTATTAATAATTAGGCATTATACTCAAAAATAATTTCTTAGTATATACAGAGTTAAAGTATTGAATGGTGATTGGAAAAAGATTAATGTAACAAAAACATTAATAAGAGAACTAAGATCTGAATTTAAGTAAAAATAAATATATATGTTTTCTAGGTAAAATAGAGTTAAAAGTTAAAGATATAGTCTAATCCCTCATGAAAATGAGGGTAATTTAATATATATAGATCCTTAGAGAAATTTAAAGTATGTTATTTTTTTTCATCTAGTAAAATATTAAAAATAAATGAACAGCTGGTGTTTACCTGCTTATGCGTAGTTCCCCATTAATTGAATATAGTAGCACTGCACTATTGTTATGTTTATGAATAGGAGCTTTAACTACAGTATTTAGCTCTTTAATTGGTTTATTCCAACAAGATATAAAAAAAGTTATTGCCTATTCAACAATGTCACAACTTGGTATGATGGTAATTGCGGTAGGTTTATCTTCGTATAATGTAGCCCTTTTCCATCTTGTTAATCATGCATTAAAGATTACAGAGTGCATGTAAAATTTGACTATATGCTGGAACATATTTTAAATTAGTTTAAAAAACAATCAGCAGGAAAGTTTATAACTCCTCAACGACCATACGTCAAAATGTATTAGTATTAATATTATGATATGGTCTAACCAATATCGAAAGATGTTTTTAAAATATATTATCGCGCAACGCGCGATAATATATTTAATTTAGTACTAATTATATATGTAAATGTATAATTTAATATTAAATTATCACCTATATTGTATGTAATTTTACTTTTGTAAGTATACTAAACAATTATTATTTATTTAATTTAAATTTATTTGAAACGATATTAATAAATAATACTATTATTATTGGAATTGATAAGGTTAATGACAAAAATAATTGTAAAATCCATTATTCTTTTGATACAATACTAAATGACAAATCTAGAGGAGGTGTTTTACAAAAGTTTTTTGTAAAACTTTTACTAGTTTTACTTTAAATTCTAATATAGCACTTAAACCAAATTATATTGCTAGGTTTTCTAATGGAGGTGTTTCATCTGTTAAATGAGCACCTATTATAACATATAATAAGATAGTTCAATAATTATATAGTGTAAATTATGCTTTATCTTTAAGTAAAGGAAGTACTAAATTATAAAAGGGTCTTCATTTAAACTTAATAAAAAACAGCTTGTTAATTTACCTGATAACCTTAAAATTTAATTGTAAAATTTTTACATTAAGTGTCTATAAAGCTTTACTATTCCTTGGTGCTGGTAGTGTTATTCACGCTATGGCTGATAATCAAGATTTCCGTAAATATGGTGGATTACGTGCAATTTTACCATTAACTTATTCAGTAATGGTAATAGCTTCTCTTAGTTTAGTTGCATTTCCTGCTGAGCTTTTTGGGAAATTGCTTCTGTGGGAACAACCATCAAATTTCGGGGAATATCTAAAGTTTCTGATACCTAGCTATCTAAGTGAACCAAGTAATTATTGGTGTATGGTAATAAATCAGAAAATTTATTGCAAAATAATAATGAATTACCGCGAATCTAAATTAGGCTTTATAAAGTCTGTAAAAGAACAACGAATAGACGGTGGTTTACACAAAATTTTTATTTCTGTGTATAATGTATATTCTAAAGAATTTAAAAATAAATTATCAAAATTGACTCCTTTCATTTCAAATAATATATTATAGAATTTATAAAGTAATCCTATAAAATTATTTATATATAATATACTTATGGTATATATTTACGTGATAAACTTTATTTACATTGTACAATTTTTATATTAATGATATTTTTATTATGCCTTTACTCAGTCTTTGATTTATTACAGGATTTTCTTATGGTGAATCTAACTTTTTTCTAAATGTAAGAAAAAATCTAAAATATAAAGCAGGTTATACAGTTAGTGGCGTTTTTCAAATTAATCTTCACTCTAAAGATCAAGTATTTTTAGAAAAAATTAAAATTTATTTGGTGGAATAGGAAATATATTTTGTTATTCTAATAGAAATGTTATACGATATTCTGTTAATACAATCGCAGATTTAGAAATAATAATTACTCATTTTAATAAATATCCTTTAATTTCATAAAAATGATTTAACTATCTATTATTTAAACAAGCATTTAAATTAATAAAACAAAAATAACATTTAACAATAGAAGGTTTAAATAAAATAGTAGTAATAAAACTAATGATGAATAATAAAAAATTACCAGAAAACTTAAAATTATATTTTACTAATATAATTCCAGCTGTAAGACCCTTAATTATAAATAAAATAATTACTTATCCTAATTGAGTAGCAGGATTTATGTCAGGAGAAGGATCTATATACGTTATAATTAAAAAATCATGATTCTATAAAATAGGCCTTCAGGTATAATTAGTATTACAAATTACTCAACATACTCGAGATAAACAACTTATTGTTAATTTTATAGATTATTTTAGTTGTGGGAAGAATAAACAAATAAATGGAGGTTTGGTTGGAGATTTTTTTGTAAATAAATTATCCGATATTAGTGAAAAAATAATATCTTTCTTTGATAAATATTCTATATAGGGAGTAAAAAAAATATTATATTGATTGATGTAAAGTAGTTAAGCTTATGAATACTCAATAACATCTAAGAGAGGAAGGGATCGAAAATATCATAAAAATAAAATGTGGGATGAATAAACTTAGATAAATAAAAAATAATAGTATTATTTTTTTATATATTTATGATAAATCAATGACAGCCTCGTACATGACTGGTTTCTACTCAAAGGATCTTATCCTAGAACTTTCTTTCGGACAATATTATTTCTCAAGTACAGCTGTTTATTTTATAGCTACTATTGGAGCTGTATTCACTACGCTATACTCAATAAAAGTATTATATCTTACTTTTTTAGCTAATCCTCTTGGACCTTTAAATTCTTACAAAAATGCTCATGAAGGTAATATATATCTTAGTCTTCCATTAATTATATTAGCTGTATTCTCAATTTTCTTCGGGTATATAACTAAAGATATTTATGTAGGATTAGGATCTAATTTCTTTGCAGATAATAGTATTTTTATTCATCCTTCTCACGAAATAGCTATTGAGGCAGAATTTTCTGTTCCAACTTTTTATAAATTATTACCTTTTATATGTACAATCCTCGCATCTTTAATTGCAGTAGTTATTTCTGAGTTTTTACCAGGATTCTTGATGTATTTTAAATATTCTAGATTAGGGTATAATATATTTAACTTTTTTAACCAAAGATTTTATATAGAAATGTTTTATAATAAATATGTTACAGGATCTGTCTTAAAATTAGGAGGTCAAATGACTAAAGGATTAGATAGAGGGGCATTAGAGTTAATCGGGCCCTATGGGTTAGAAAAAGGTTTATACGTTCTTGGTAGATTTATTGCTAAACTTGATGGTGGTGTTATAACTTCATATGCATTATATATCTTAATTGGTTTAACTTTCTATATTTCAATTCCATTTATTTTTGCTGTAGATCAAAGTTTAATAATTATAATTTTATTTGCTTTATTAAGCTTAACTTCTACGAAACATTTAAAAAACCCCCTTTAAAAAAAAATAGGCAATAGAAACTATTCAACTTTAAATATAAAAAATAATTTATTTAAAGTTGGTATTAGACAGTTTAGCACAGTTATAAATTCTATTTATTCTGAATTTTTATAATTATTTAGAGGGGATTGTGGGTAGTGAGGGTTCATTTAGTAAAAAAAAGTGATAATTTTATTTACTGTATTTTCTATAGATCAATTGTTAGTGGATTTATCTTTAATGAAAGCTATAAAAATTTTTATTTGTAATTTATCTAGTGAGTATAAAACTAATAGTAATTATAGTAATGTTATGAGTCTTAACAGTAGCTTAGGCGTAAAAACTCTAAATCTCTTTCACAAATTGGAGTTACAAATATTAATTTCATAATAAATGTTATTATCCCTTTTTTTGACTCATTAGTTTGACATAGTAAAAAATAGTATGAATTTAAGGATTGAAAAGTTATTATTAACCTTAGACAAAAAGGATTACATTACACAGAAGATAACATTAATGTTATGCATAAAATTTTAGATCAAATGAATAATAATATATTATCAACTAATTTTGTAAAAAAAAACTGATAAAATAGCAGATATATCAGCTTTACAAGGTGAAATTGCTATATTATTAGCTGGCCTATCTAATTTATAAATTAAGGAAGATGGTAAATTTTTTATAAAATGATTGAATAAATATTATTCTGATCGAAGAAGTATTACCGTAAATCTTTAATTTGAAAATGGTTTAGTTGTTAGTTATTTTGCATCTCTTGCTGATTGTGCTAAATTTTTAGATATTTCTCTCAGTATTGCGAAAACATATTTAATTTATGAAAAATATTTTTTATTTAAAGATAAATATTTATTCATAAAAAAACTGGATATCTAAAAAATTTTTTTTATTCAACCTTTGTTGTTGTTCCTAATATATTTATTAATATAATTTTTTAATTTTAAATCACTTTTACAATGGTGAAAGCCGCTGTGGTTGTTTTAAATCAATTTTAATAATTTAAATAAATTTTAAATTAAATATTTTATTATTTAAATTTAAATTATAATAAGGATTATTAAAAAAAAATTAATATGATATATTTTATTTTTTAATATTTAAATAATTATAAAGTTAATATATATATTAACTTTATTATAATAATTATTTTTTTTAATATTATAATTTTTATAGCTAATCTAAAAATGACTAGGTTTCAAAAATAATTTATAAATTATAAATTTTATAACAAATATAAACCTATCGTTAAGATGCGTCACGTGCGACGTATCATTGGCCGCCTTTTTAGGCGGCCTCTATTTTTTTTTTATCCCAATCTATAATTTTTACGTATATTTATAAATATATTTTTATTTAAAAATATATATTTTATTAAATTATAGGCAATTAAATTAGTAAGATTTATGGTTTATATAAACTTATTTTTCTTTATATCTTTTTTTAAGAGCGAACATAAAATTTTAATTATAACTGTACCAGGTACTTTTTCCTTATCTATAATCTCTTTAAGTAACTTGGCTTTATCCATTAATTTTAATAATATGCTATATGCTATTTATTCAGAAATATATACTAATGGTTATTCAATTATTTGATTAAGCATAATTAGTGTAATTAGTATAATATTAGGTATTTTTGTTATTATAGCTAGAAATCCTATTATAGCTGTATTATATCTAATTCTCTTATTTTTAGTAATCTCTGGCTATTTATTATTAATAGGTATGTCTTTTATAGGATTATCTTATATTTTAGTGTATATCTCGGCAGTTTCTATATTATTCCTTTTTACTTTGATGCTAATTAATATTAGAATTTCTGAGTTACATTCTGATAATTATAATAGTTTGTTTTTAGGTCTAATTGTTTCTGCTATTATTTATTCAACTATAACATTAAATTTAAATTTTACTATAAAAGATTCTTCTTGATATAAAAGTGTTTTTCATAGTAGCTATGATAAATGAGATAGTAACATGGGAGCATTAAATGAAATGACGGCTATAGGTACTAAGTGATTAAGGAAATCACTATTGTGCCTATAATTATCTAATTACGGGAACTTTCTAAAGCTTTTGATACCTATCTACAATTTAAAATTTGTAAGTGACTGAACTAAAAAACCAGATAAGGTAATAAATCAAAAGATAGTGGAAACTAAAATGAAATACCACGTATCTAAATCAACATATGCTAAAAATAATACGATTGTAAAAGAGCAACGAATAAATGATAATTATTGTAATAACTTATTACATTTAAGATATGTTCTAATGATTTATGTAAATAAATATCAATTCAGAATCCTTTTTAATAAATTTAATATACAAAAAAGATTATTTCAAACTGGTCCTTATTAAACGATAATTTTATTAACTCTCTATTTTTAACTGGTTTACTGAGGAAGAGGGATGCTTTATTATTAATATCTATAAAACAAAATATATTAAAATTGGTTGAATAATTATACTAGGTTTTGTTATAGGTTTACATGAAAAAGATAAAGTAATATTAGAAAATATTAAAAATTATTTAGGTATTGGAAAATTATATAAACTTGGATAAAATTATATTCAATATAAAATTCAAACTGTAATAGTAAATTACAGTTAATAATATATCATTTCGAGAAATATTCATTAATAACTCAAAAACGGGCAGATTATGAACTTTTCAAAAAAGTCTTTTATTTGATTAAAAATAAAGAATAAACTTTTTTTGGAGTATAAAAAATTGTTAATCTTAAAGTGTTATTTAATTTAGGTTTATCAGATGAATTAAAAATTATTTCCTAATTTTACTCAAATATTAAAACCTGTAGTTAAATATTCGTTAAAGCTGAAGGGTGTTTTTATAGATATTTATAAATATTCAATCCGTTCCCTGGATCGGAGCAAGCTATTAAATTGAGTTTTGTAATAACTTAACACTACAAAGATTTATAATTAATACAAAAGTTAGTACAATATTTAGGTTGTGGAAAATTTTACATTAATTTTAATCAAACTGCAGGTTATTTTAAAATTACAAAATTTAATGACTTAACTGAAAAAATAATTCCCTTATTCAAAAAGTATCTTGTGTATGATAATAAAGCTTTAGACTTTTCTAATTTTTGTAAAATAGCTTCTATAATGAAAGATAAAGGCCATAGAACAAAAGAAGGATTGGAAAAAATAATAAATATTAAAGCAGGTATGAATATGAAAAGAGATAAATAAATTTAAGAGTTTAGCAAGTCATTTAATAAATAATAAACAAATCTCATATTTAGAATGATTAAATAAAATTTGAAAAATAAACTACCATTAATAATAAATAATTAAATTTTATATTAATAGATAAATCTGATAAAACAGAATTAAAATTCTGTGTATGTCATGAATATTTTATATACTAGTCATGCTATGTGATTATGAATAACTTCAATCATTCTTTTACTTGCTATGATTGGAGCTATTATAATAACACTAGGACATAAAACAGCATCATTTTTACTTTTTACAAACTCTAGATTAAGTCAAAATAAAATTATAAATGATTATACATAACTTAATGAACTATTTTTATCCTTACATTACAATACAAATATATTATTTATATAATAATTTATTATTTCTCTTATTCTTATTTGGTATTACTACAAGTTTAATTTTAATTATTATTAAAATTTATAAACAAAAACAAAAAAAACAATCAACTTCAAAATTTTATAGAGCATACTATACGCTTTTATCTTATATTATTTTATTTATTTTTTTATTAATAATTTCTTTCTCGGAAGAATCTAATGATAATTTTTATAGTGATAATGAATCTGATAAATCTATCCATTCTGAAGTTTATATGGCAGAACCTGATGATGACGATTCAGACGATAATGAATTGATAGAACCTGATGATGACGATTCAAGCGAAGTATCCACAGAGTCTAAGGATTACGATTTAAAGGATAGTAATTATGCTTGACCTATAAAAGATAAACCTTCTGACAGTGAATTTACAAAAAAAACATCGCTTGATGTTGAATTTCTTACGGAAAGTAATACAAAAGAAATTCTTAAAGGGAATATAACTAAAAAATATTTTTTAAATCATGAAGATTCTGAAGAATTAAGAAAAATTAAAAAAGATCATAATAAAATAGTAGATCTTATAATTAAAAGAGTAGAAGATACAAATTGTGATATTGAAATTATGAAAAAAAATAATAATAATAACAATAAAGAGATTATACATGGCGTATACTTAGCAGAAACTGAAAATTATATAGAGGAGGCAATTGATGAAATAAATAAAAAAAGAAATAAGATAAATAAAATAAATAAATCAAATAATAATGATAATAATGAATAAAACTAAATGAAAAAATATAAATAATAGTATATACTCATTTTTAATTAATATTATGAATATTTACTAATTATTTATTTCTAAAATTACTAATAATTAAAATATACTAAAATCTGATTAACTTTTAAGATTATTTTTTTTTTTTCCTAGTTTTATAGCGACAAGGCCGCAGCAAGCTGCGTTCCCCCTCCCCGTAATAACGCTGCTGCACTAGCTTAGCAGTCACGCGACACTTTAAGCATTGTCATCTTAAATAAAAAAATAAATATTTTTTAGTTATTAAAATTCTTTATAATAATTCAATCTTTTTTGTTATTATTCAATCTTAGTTATTGTTCCTGATGTAAATTTTAATTAATTTAAAATTACTTCATAGTGCATACTCACTTTTAATTAATAAAATGAGCATTATTTATTATCTCCCTAATTGTTTAGTTTAAAGATTGCCAATAGAAAAAAAAAATAGCTTAAAACTTTGACTCTTAAGATTATTCTTATCTAATACTATAGCTTACAGCTCACTATGTATCATCGTGCCCGGATGAAATAAAAAAATTAGTGTAAATAATTAACTTAACTAAAATATAATAAACTTTAAAAATGTTAAATATTTTATTTAAAAACGTATATCTGCAATGTGATGCCCCTAGACCATGAGGTCTTTATTTCCAAGATAGTGCTGCTCCTGTTATGATAATATTATTAGGAAAATTATCTAAACGGGAAAAATTTTCAAATTCCGGAAATATCCTAAATTTATTGGTACTGTGTCATATTAGAAATAAATATGATTGATGGTTTTATAATTCATGTATAGTAATAACCCAATTCATAATTGAAAAAGCAATGGAATATCGCGGAACTAAATTAGTATATAATACTATAAAAGTACAAAGAGATTATGGAAATTATGTAAATATTAATACATTAAGATATTCTCTAATGGGTTTAAAAAAAAACTATCTAGTCAAAATTCCGTCTAACCAATTTAATAATAAAGTAAAATGATTTTCTTCCATAGCTACTCCACAAAGTGAAAAACAAAATTTAATTATTGATCCTTGATTTTTATCTGGTTTTTCTGATGCAGAAGGCTGCTTTACATTAGTTATAATTAAAAATAAAGAACTTAATGTAGGTTGAGCTGTTAAACCTAAATTTAAAATTAATTTACATCAAAAAGATGAGGCTTTATTAAGATATATTAAAAATAGCCTTGGTGTGGGAATTATAAGTAAAGGGGGACTCAATGCACAATCTATTCAATTTAGTGTAAATTCAATAAAAGATTTAAAATTTATTATTGATCATTTTGATAAATATCCTTTAATATCTCAAAAATTAAGTGATTATGAATTATTTAAACAAGCATTAAATTTAATATCTTTAAAAGAACATTTAACTATAGAAGGATTACGAAAAATTGTAGCAATAAAAGCCTCTATGAATAAGGGTTTATCTGATCAACTTAAAGCAGCTTTTTCTGAGATTAAACCGATTAAAAGACCTGAATATAAAGTGGATAATATTCTCATACCTGATCCTCAATGATTATCTGGGTTCGCTAGCGGTGAGGGTTGTGTATTAGTGAGAATAAAAAAATCTAACACTCATAGATTAGGTTTTTCAGTTGAATTAGTATTTCAAATAAATCAACATTTTAGGGATAAACAATTAATATTAAGTTTAGTTAAATATTTAAATTGTGGAATAGTTTTTAAACATTCCGACAATGCAATAGTATTTAAGGTAACAAAATTTTCTGATATTACTCAAAAAATTATACCATTTTTTTTTAAATATCCAATATTAGGTATAAAATCTAAATATTTTGAATATTTTTGTATAATAGCCGAAATTATGAAAAAAAAGGGTCATTTAACTGAGGAAGGTTTAAATAAAATTCGCCAGATAAAGAGTGGAATGAATACAGGAATAAATCATGAAATTTAATATATAATTTTTATTATATTTTAGATATGTTTTTATTATTTTATGTATGATAAATATGATAACCGTGCAAATGGAGGGATTAGTTGAATTACATGATAACATTATGTTTTATCTAGTTACAATTTTATTTGGTGTAGGTTGAGTGTTAGCATCTGTAATTAGAAATTATTCTAATAAAAGATCACCTATCTCACACAAATATTTAAATCATGGTATAACAAAGTGCCTGCGTAAAATATTTAAAAATAAATATTTATTTATCGATATTTAATTGATAATTACTAAAATATTTTCGTATAAATTCACCATATGCTGGGAAGCATTTGTTAAACAAAAATGTAATCAGCAGGTAAAACATTGAGGTTACTCAATGAATCCTCAGAGACTATGCGTGTGATCGTTTCATCGAGTGAAACTTGATGAATAAAGAGATAGTCCAAAATATATATTTTTTAAAATATATATTTATCAGACAAATTTGTTTTCTTCGATGGGACGAAATTTATTCGTTATAAACTCACTTATGTTTTCAAGGCATTATAGTAATTTGCCATCGCTTCGCGATGATATTTTAATTAAGGTATTATCCAACAAGGAGGCGGACGCCGAGACTGAAATTATTAAAATTAACAATCCTTTAGATAAAAATAAAGAGATGATAGTTTATCTTAATATGCATCATTTTAAAAAAAAATTTTAAATGACAATAAAGGTAAACCAGGAATATACATGCTTACTAATAAAGTAACTAAAGATTTTTATATAGGACAATCTAAAAACCTTTATAACAGATTTTTAAATTATTTTAATACTGCTTACCTTAAAAGATCAAAATCTATAATTATTAGAGCTCTTATTAAATACGATTATTCTTATTTTTCTTTAACTATTTTAGAGTATTGTGATAAAGTTGATTTAACTGTTAGAGAACAATATTATTTTTATAACTTAAATCCTGTTTATAATATTGAAAAAATAGCTGGTTCTTCATTAGGATTAATTCGTTCTGAAGAGACTAAGGCTAAAATTAGTAAAGCTTTAAAAGGAGTGTATAAAGGAGAAAATTCTTACTGATATGGAAAGAAGTTGAGTGAGCAAACTAAAAAGCTTATGAGTCAAAAAAAATTAGGAGAAAAGAATAATTTATTTGGTAAAATACATAGTGAAAAAACTAAAGAATTAATTAAATAAAAAGCTTTAGGTAGAAAATTCTCTGAAGAAACTAAATTATTAATGAGCTCTAAGTATGGAACTTCTGTTAATATATATGAAAAGTTAGATAAAGAGGATTTTAAACTCATAGGGAATTTTACTTCAGCCAGAAGAGCAGGAAAATTTTTAGGAGCTAGTGGAAGTACAATTATTAAGTATATAAAATCTGGTCAAATCTTTAAAAATAAGTATAAATTTTCAGTTAAATAAATTAATAATCAGTTGAATCAATATGTTAAAAATAATGTCAAGAAAATATATAAACCCGAATAAAAAAAAGTCTAAAATCGACAGTTATCGAACTAATATGAACAATCACTCCCGCTATTATTTTAATTTTAATCGCATTCCCATCATTCAAACTTTTATACCTTATGGATGAAGTTGCCGATCCTGCTATGTCTATTCTTGCTGAGGGTCTTTTAGATGGCCCCAAATCGTTTATATTAAAATATATTGAAAAGATTAATTTAGTTTTTTCATTAGTAACATGTAAAAATAAAAATATTATGTCTATACAAAGTAAAATTTCTAATTTCCATACTAGGGTAAGAGCTGGTAATCGTATAGGGCCCCATAGTGAAGATGTTATATCAGTTATAGTGGGCTCATTACTAGGAGACGGATATGCTAATAAAAGATCTGTAGAAGGTACAAGACTTTGTTATAGACAAAGTATAGTTCATAAAGATTATTTATTTTGATTGTATGAATTTTTTTATACTAGAGGTTACTGTTCAAACTTAGAACCTAGAATGTACACTAGAACAATAAAAAAAGGAGAACAAAAAAATTATTTTGGATATGAATTTAACACTTTTACATTCAGAAGTTTTAACTGATTACATAAAATGTTTTATAAAAAGGGTAAAAAAGTAATAAGTCCAAATATAGAAAAATATATAACTCCATTAGCATTAGCAATTTTTATAATGGATGATGGAGGTTGAACTAAATCTGGGGTAAGAATAGCTACAAATAATTTTAAACTAGAAGAAGTACAACTTTTAGCTGAAATATTCAAAAGAAAATATAATCTAGACTGTACTATTCAAAAAATAGAAACTATTGGCCAATATTCTCTTTATATAAAAAGTTCATCTGTGCCATCCTTGCGAAATCTTATTTTACCTTATTTACATTCATCAATGTATTACAAGTTAGGCTTATAAACTAATGTAAAATTTAGTCTTAACATTTTTTTTAATATTAACGATAGTCGTGATTTAAATAGTTATATTTTATTATTATATATATAAAAGTATATAATGAATTATATTAATTTATTTATCTCTAAGTTTCCGACAGGATTCTTTAAGAAATATTTATATTTCTTTGGCGATGCAAATGCAAACAATTAAAGATTATTATTTATATTGCTTAAATAATAATACAAGATTGTCAGTAATAAAATACTGCCACAGATTGGGTCATTTGTGGGTGTAAATTATTTTAATTAATAAATTTATGCTTAATGTACAATCGGTGAGAATATACAAATTCTTGCATCAATGATACTGAAGCTACCAATACGTGGATTTCGTAAATGATGATAATGAAAACATAGAATATGATTCTTATATAGTACCAGAAGAAGATTTAGAAGATGGTGCTTTAAGAATGCTTGAAGTAGATAATCGTGTAATAGTTCCAGAATTAACTCATATTCGTTTCATTATCACAGCCGCTGACGTTATACATTCCTTTGCCGTACCAGCGTTAGCCCTTAAACTTGATGCTTATCCTGGAAGACTTAATCAATGTTCTACTCTTGTAAACAGAGAAGGGGTTTTCTATGGTCTTATCTCAAAAGAGGCCTAAGTCAAAGTGAACCTTTGGCTACAAACCATCAAATTGCCGGGAACCCCCTAAAGCAATCTTAACTAACCAGTTGTAGTAATATAACTTGGGGCGCAGGTAATGACTCGCTAAGTAATATCAAGATTGATAATTCAATGGGAAATCCGCAGCCAAGCGCCATATCTTTATGGTGTGCAGTTCATCGACTATATGTTGGTTGGCGTAAGCTTAAGATATAGTCAGATCCCGCTTGAAAAAGTGCAGAAAACCATTTATTTTTATAATTAAGGTTTTCGTTAAATAATATAAATAAATATTTTTATATTAGGAATAAAACTTTACTTTAGTTTTTAATAAAACATTAATGAAGTAAAATAAATTCGCAATGTTCAGAGATTTGTGGTATCCTTCACAGTTCTATGCCTATTGTTATTCAATCAGTTTCTATAGAAAAATTCCTTACATGACTAAACGAACAATAAATTTTAAATTATTTTCGTTTAATTATAATCGTGTTCGAAATTATTCTTCCCGTTCAGTTATTAATCCAGAAACTCTGGCTTTAGAGCATATTCAAAGTCGTAAGGCTACTGATTATTTAACTATTAATAAGGTTCTTAGCAATCAAAAAGTTTCAATTACCGAGAATAAACTTAAAGACTTATTAAGTATTAAAGGCGTAGAATTAGATTTACCTATAAATAAAGATAATTCTATAATTTTTGATAAACTGGTAGGTAAATCAATTTATAAAGGATTCCCTGGTGTATATATTTTTACCCATAAAACTTCTAATTTAATGTATGTAGGCTCATCTAATCTTTTAAGACGACGAATGGAGTATTATTTTAAAAATGAGGTACCTCAAATTGGAAAATTTCTTCCTATTTTACGTAAAGAAGGTCTTAGTGCTTTTAAACTAAAAATATTTAAATTAGACAAAGATGTTTTTAAATTGCAAGACGCTTTGTTTTTAGAACAATATATATTATTAGATAAAGCTTGTGAGTTAAATACATTAAGAGTTGTTAATTTTGGATCTCAAGGGGGTAAATCAATATATGTTTACGATTTAACTTGTTCAATTTTATATCATCATGCGGAATCTCAAATAAGTTTGAAAAGAGTTTTAGGAATACATCCTTCTTCTTGTATTAAATACTTAGATACTAAAATACCTTATCTTAATAAGTTTATTTTATTAAGTTTTCCTGTTATTTCTGCTATTCAAAGTGATTTAACTCTTAAAGAGTTATTAAACATTATGAATAATGAACGACGTGTTGCTTATGATTCAGGCCTTCGTAGAAGTGTGCCAGTTACTCTTGTAATTAAAGAAGGAAATAAATTAGTAGATCTTACTAATTTAACTTTATCTCCTTTAATAAAAAAAATTGAAGGTAATAGTTTAGAATTTGATTCTTTAACTTCTTGTAGTCTATATTTAAAATCTTTAGGTTTTACTATAAAAAGAGATACTTTATCTAAATATATTAAATTGGGTAAAGAATTTCATAGTTTTATTTGTAAATACTCTGAAAAATATTTACCTGTTGATTTTGAATATTTAGATTTATTGATTGAAGAATACAAAAATAATAAACTAAATACAATCGAACCCGTTAACAAAAAAAACAAGCCTCTTATTGTAAAATCTGAAGACAATACTAATGAAAAAACTTTTTTTAGTATTACGGACACAATTAGATATTTTGAGTCTCAAGGTATAAATTTGGAACGTAAAACTCTTAACAAATACATTAAGAATGGTGGTGTTTATAAAGGATATACTTTTCAGTATAAAAGTTAAATGTTAAATTGTATTATATGTTACTTACAGTATCTTCATATTTTTTTTATTATAATTTATGGTATCCTTAACAATTATATAAATTTATTATTTTATTCTACCTTTTGTTGTAGTTCCTTGACAGTTATATTTTAATTTATTAAATCTTTTAATAAAAATTATGTCAATGTAGTGAGATATGTGGTATCCTTCACAGTTCTATGCCAATTGTAATTCAATCAGTTTCAATAGAAAAATTCCTAACTTGACTAAACGAACAATAGTTTGTACTTTGTTTAATAGTCTTATTTGGAATAAATGTACTAATTCGTTTTTCATATCCCGTAAAGTAACAACTAGAACTTATGTTACAACTAATGATTTTTTAACAAAACTTGAAAAAAATGTATTAATTAAATATAATACTTTACCTAATAATTCTTTAATTAAACAACCTAATTCTTTGGTTGCTAATAGAATTATTATGTCTAATACTGAGGTAATAAAAACATTGTATGGATTAGATTATATAAAAGATATAATACATTACTTCCATAAACCTTAAAAATTAAATGTTCCAGGTATATAAATAAACTATGTAAAAAATTCTTATTTTGTTAGTGTTTTTGCTTAATTAGTTTATATTTTTGTTTTTTCTATTATTTTATAATATTTACATGATATATATTTTTCAATTGTTTCCTATTTGTTATAAAAAATTCTTTGGTAAATAAAATATCAAATAAAAATTTTTGTTTTTATTCTTCCTTTGTTGAAGTTCCTTTAGTTATATATCAATCGTTATTAGCTATAAACCTGAAAATTTAAATGTTCCAGGTATAGATTTAATAACTTGCCTACGTCACTCGCAAGAAGGAAACGTTGTAATATCTATCTAAAGTCTAAGTGATATATAGGACACTTAACTGATGTGAATAACGTTCCTTTTACCTTATTTTAGGTTATATCTAATAATTGATACTTCTCTTGCCAGGGCTAAACGTCAAGGGCCGAAATCTTTGATCAGAAGTACAGCATCAACAGGCAATTTATAATTTTATATTAGTTTAAATATAAAAAATTTAATTCTCCTATTCGATATTTGTTATTATTTTATTAATGGGTCCTACGGCCGACTGAATATGCATATAGACAATTTTACTTTTTAAGAATTCCCGTATATTTTATTGTTCAAAAATGTATATATTTTAATTTTTAATAAATAAACCTTTTAATTAGTAATTTTTAAATTTAGCGAATAGAAGAGAAGATTTTTTTTTATTAAAATTCCATTTTTTTATAATTTAGCTGCATAATGTGGCAAGATAGGTAAATATTTAATTTATAAAACTGTCAAGTTGTAAATAAAATAGTATGTTACGAAATTTGTTAAATAAACCTTTTGGCTATTATATCTTTATATGGTGTTTAATTTATTTTTTTAGATATGATTTATTATTATTAATAGAGTATAAAATTGGAAATTTAACATTTAATAATTTTATACGATTTAGTATAGTGATGATACCTTGGATTTTTATTATAAGAATATTAAATAAAGAATTAATACACAATTACGTTATAAAGTTATTAAAATTAATAATAGTTATCATTTTGTTTTTATTTATTATAATTATACAAAATATAATTTTTATTATATTACCTTTTGGGTTATTTATTTTATGGCCATTAAATGTAAAGTTTTGAGATAAAATATGTGTTTTAATAAAAATATATATAAATAAAAACAAAATAAGCTTTAGTGGAATAAATATACCATAATTATATATTATTATTTATAATCGGGTTTTAAGATTCGATTTATAATTTATAATTTAGCTGCATAATGTGGCAAGATAGGTAAATATCTAATTTATAAAACTGTCAAGTTGATGATATTAATATATTATGCCTCAATTAGTGCCATTCTATTTTATTAATCAAGTAAGCTATGTATTTATTATTTTGTTAATATTAATTTACACATTTTCAAAGTTTATATTACCTCATATAGTTAGGACATTTATAACTAGAACATATTTAAATATAATTTAAATTTTACCACTTAAATTTTATACTTAATTAGTACCATTTTAAAAAACCTTTGTATTTTGCGCGTTAATATATTTAGCGCGCAATGAATATTTTTTGTGACACGGCCCTGGTTGCTGTTTTATTGTTTTTATTATTATAGCTTTATAGCAGTAACTGCTTGGGTTATCTAAGGTTTTTATTGATTTTGTTTTACAATTGTAAATATGACTTATATATAATTGAATAGCTTATTCTTCTGAATGTGTGTTACAATAAACTGCAGGATTATTCCGGTAGATTCGTAAATCTTTTAATTTTAAATAAAATTTTATCTTAACTTTACTTTTACTTTTTGTACCTTTATCTGGAGTAATTTGCCTATCTACAGCTGCATTTCAAAAATTTTTTTTTAATGATCATATGGAAATAAAAATAATAGCTTTAACAACATCTATAATAAATGTTATAATTTCATTAATAATTTTAATTTTTTATGATTTTAGTCTTAATCATTTTCAATTTTTACAAGATTTTGATAAAGTTAAATTTTGTGATTTTTATTCCGGGCTAGATGGAATATCAATATATTTTGTGTTAGTAACAACAATAATTACACCTATAGCATTATTATCTAATTGAAGTTCAATAAAAGTAACTGTAAGAGCTTATGCGATAATAATATTATTATTAGAAACATTATTATTAGCTGTTTTTTTACTATTAGATGTATTTTTATTTTATATATTTTTTGAAAGTATTCTTCCTCCTCTGTTTATACTAATAGGATTATTTGGATCAAATGAAAGAGTAAGAGCAAGTTTTTATTTATTCTTATATACATTATTAGGATCATTATTTTTACTATTAGCTATATTAACTATGTCTTCTTTAATGGGTACTACAGATTTTGATGGATTATTTAAAACTCTTTTTGAATTTAACGTTCAAAAATTTTTATTTATAGGTATATTTATTGCTTTTGCAGTTAAGACACCATTTATCTTTCTTAATCTTTGACTTCTTAAAGCTCATGTCGAGTCTCCTTTAGGAGGTAGTGTAATTTTAGCAGCTATTGTGCTTAAATTAAGTCTTTACGGTATTTATAGATTAATGTTACCTATATTATCTAAAGCTTGTTTAATTTATACACCATTAGTTTTTGCATACTGTGTTATTACAATTATTTACGCTTCTATAAGTACTCTTAGAACTATTGATTTTAAAGAAATAGTGGCATATTCTTCAGTTGCTCATGCTGCTGTTTATATTCTGGGATCCTTTAGTAATTCAGTTATAGGTATTGAAGGTGCTATTCTTTTAGGTCTGGGTCATGCTTTTGTGTCTTCTGGTCTTTTTATTTGCATGGGTGGTGTTTTATATGATAGAGCTCATACTCGTTTAGTTTCTTTATATAGAGGAATGACTGTAACTATGCCTCTATTCTCAATTCTTTTATTTATTTTAGCTCTCGGAAACATGTCTACTCCTTTAACTATCAATTTTATAGGAGAGTTTATGTCACTATACGGTGCTTTTGAAAGACTGCCATTATTAGGTGCTTTAGGTTCTTCTTCTATAGTACTGTCTGCTGCTTTCACTATTTATTTATATAACCGTGTTGCTTTTGGTGGTTCATTGTCCCGTCATTTTACATATAATTTCTCTGATTTAAATAAAAGAGAATTTACTATACTATTAATTCTTGTAGGATTTACTGTTATACTTGGTATTTACCCTGCCTTAATCCTTGACGGATTACATTATTCAGTTTCAACTTTAATTTACAGTTTTGATGCTAATACTTCTTATGCCTCATTATTATTGTTAATTACACCAAAAAAATTAACGAGGAAATATATTAGCAAATAATTATTCTGTTAATACAGCTAAAAAATACCTTAACAACTTATCGCTAAAACCTGAATTTATTACAGGATTCACCGAAGCAGAAGGATGTTTTTTAGTTAATATGCAGAAAAAAAATAAGCAAACTAGTGAACCAAAATATTATTATAATCTTTGTTATACGATTGGCTTACATATAAAAGATTTGTCAGTATTAAAAGAAATACGTGCTTATTTTAAAGGAATAGGTAATATAACAACTAAACAAAATGTAGCAATTTATAGTATTTCTTCACTTAATGAATTAAAATCAGTTATTGATCATTTTGATAAGTATCCTTTAATAACCCAAAAATATGCTGATTATATTTTTTTTAAAATGGCCTTTGAATTAATGTCTAAAGGTGATCATTAAAATGAAATAGGATCAAATAAGCTTTTACAAATAAGAGCTTCAATAAATAAAGGATTTTCAGATGATTTAGCTAAAATTTTTCCGAATATAATTCCAATTGAAAGATTGATGGCTACTTCTAAAAAAATTAAGTCAGAATGATTCGCGGGTTTTACAAGTGGTGAAGGTTGTTTTATGATTAACGTTTTTAAAAATCCTAACAAAACTGGATTTAAAACAATGTTAAGATTTAAAATTACTCAACATATTCGTGATAAAGTTTTACTAGAAAGTTTTATTGATTTTTTTAATTGCGGTGTAGTTTCCAATCATTCTTCTAATGCAGTTACATTCATAGTTTCAAAATTTTCAGATATTAATGAAAAAGTCATTCCATTTTTTAAAAAATATTCTATTCATGGAGTAAAATCTTTAGATTTTGATTCTTGATGTGAAGTGGCAGAAATAATGAAAACTAAAGGGCATTTAACATCAGAAGGGTTGGCAAAAATAATGGAAATAAAATCTAGTGTTAATAAAAATAGAATAATAGATACTATAACTGAATTGGATTCTGAAGCTGATAATTCCGATGTTTTTGACTTTACTAATAATTCTTCTTCCTAAAAGTTAATTTTTAATAAAAATTTAACGCATATGTTTTAAAGGTGAATTTTAAGTTAGTTTTTATAAAAAATTTTGTTTTATTCAACCTTCGTTGTTGTTCCTGTTAAAAAATAATAACCAAATTATTTAAATTAGTTGTTTTGTTTTAGACCCACTTATTTCTAACAAGCTATGTTGGATGTATGTGGGTTTTTTTTTACATAATAAATTAAAGTATTTTAAATAATATAATTATAAGGACACATAACAGAGAATAAAAAAGTTAAAACAAGCTCAAATCCCTTCCTGATGGGGGGGGGTGTTTTGTGGTATAAAATTAAAGCAGACCCAAGCCCCTTCCTGATTGGGTGGGGGGGGGTGTACTTTTATATAACAGAATTATATTCTCTGTTACATACTTAAAATTGCTATTTTTTTTTAATATTCCATAAATTAAACCATTTAGGTTTTTTTATTAAAATAAGTTTATTATAATTATACTGTACACTATTAATAGAAATTTAATAAATCTCTTTCTGTTATTTTAATATTACTTAAAACATATTCTTCTATATAAACTCAACACACTTTTTGTTACTTAAAATCATTGATATATTATATATTTCACTATAATTTAAGTTGATTAGTTTCCTAAATTCAAGTTGATTTTTTAATTTATTTGATCTTTGTTGTTATTCCTAAATTATATTAATTATTAATATAATTAATTTAATTATATAATATAGTATTAGTAAAAAATTTGTTATATGTTTAACTTAATTGTAGAGTATATTAAATTCTGTTAATATAAGTGAAGGTTTTCAACATTTACAAATTTAATTAATCGAGATATTTTATGTATTTACATGATCAAGTCTTTAGTGAGGTATTCCTGCACCATAAGCACCTCTATCCTACGGGAGTAATTTTTAAATAAAGAATAGCTAAAGCAATAATTTAGCAAATTTGCTAAATTTATGATTAATAAAAAATATTATTCAACTAATACAACCGACTCATTTTATTTAGAAAATTAAAATAAAATTAATTTAGGTTGTATTTATTCTAAGGATTTTGAATCTAACATTAAATCGTTAATGGATAAATTTAGAGACAAAAAATGTAAACTTGAATTTTATTCTTATCGTAGTGTTAGTTCTGGTTATAAATTTAAAAATGTTTATTTAAGAGAGGGCTGAACTATTATGGATTTAGATTTATCATCTTATGTATTTAATGATTCAAACTATAAATTTTTGATAAAATAAATTAAAAATAATTATTCTTATAGAGAAGAATTTATAGAAAAGGATTATCGTAGGAATAACGATTTAGGTGAATATTCATACGGAAAAGATGAATATAATTATGGTCCTATAGATTTTATTGAGTCACTAGATTACGATGTTTTTGTTAAGATAAGTAATTTTTAAAATAAAATTATATAATCATTACTTTTCATCTTAGATTTATATTTTTATTATACCTTTTGTTGTAGTTCCTATATTTTCATATTTTTGTTTTATAAAAATACATTGTGTATATTTTTAATTATTTAATTAGGAACTCCGCTAACAATTAATTTTGTTGGGTAATTTATGTCTCTTTATGGTGCATTTGAAAGATTACCACTGCTAGGTGCCTTAGGTTCTTCTTCTATAGTTTTATCTGCAGCCTTTACAATATATTTATATAATCGTGTAGCATTTGGTGGTAGTCTAAGTAGACATTTTACTTATAATTTCTCTGATCTTAATAAAAGAGAATTTACTATTCTATTAACTCTTGTTGCTTTTACTGTTATATTAGGTATATATCCTGCCTTAATTCTTGATGGTTTACATTATTCTGTTTCAACTTTAATTTATAGTTTTGATGCAAATTATTCTTAATCTTTTTTTTATATTTATATATCCAATTTTTGGAATAAAATCTTTGGATTTTAATTATTGAGATCAAATAACGAAAATAATGTAAACCAAAGGTTATTTAACACCAGAAATATTAGAAAAAATAATGAAAATTAAAGATTATTTAACACCATAAGAATTAGGAAAAATAATGGAAATTAAAGCTATAATTAATAATAGTAGAATAATATAATATATACTACTAACTTCTGAAACAGCTGATAATTCCAATACTTTTGGTTAATAATTTTTTATCTATAAATGACTTTAAAGGTTATTTTTATTAAATTTTAATTATATAAGGTTATATAGGTAAAATTTTTATTTATCTGGCCTTTTAAAAATTTTTAATTTTAACTTTCAAGTTTATTTTATGCTTTACATTAATTTAAAGTAGTTATAATTAAATAAGTAAAAATAAAATTTAGTTTTTATATATTAATTCTCATATTAAACCTTTTGTTGTTGTTCCTTTTAAAAGTAAATAATATTTATTAAATTATTTTTTTTTTTATTATTAGTTACATAGTTATAGGTTGGTGATATTAAGGGTGATGATTGTGGCAAAAAGAGATTTTAATTTATTAGGCTTTTGCTTTAATTAATTTGAAGATAAATTATTATTTATTTTTAACATATATATATTTAGAGTATATACAATTTTTTATAAAACTATAATTATAATTAAAAATTTTAATATCATTTATTTTAACAAATATTCAAAATAACTTAATAATTAATATAGTATATTCCTATTTAAAAATTAATTTTAAATATTTTCGCGTTTAGTGCGACAAATATATAAAAATTAAAAAAATTAATAATATATTGTAATTAAATAGTATATTTATAAGAAAAGGAGGATATAGTTCAATAGGTAGAACGACTGTATGTGGCATAGTATGTTCCCTGTTCAAATCAGGGTATCCTCCCATATAATATAAATAAAAAAAAAATTAAATATATAACTTTTGCCTGGATAGTTCAAAGGTTAGAACATTAATTTCATACATTAATAATGAGAATTCGAGTTTCTCTCCCGGCTGAAAATACAATGAAATATAATAAAATAAAAATTTAATTTAAATTATTATTTTTTTTATAAGTATTGTAATGTAATACTGCAATGGTTATAACTAATATTCATTAAAAAATTTTTTAATATAATAAAAAATTTAAAGGAATTTTAAATAGTTATTGTTTTGTTAATAAAAAAAAAGGAGGGGGGGGGGAGAGGATTCCCCTGGAATTAAAAAATTTAAGTATTTAATTATTATAAGTAATAATAATAAATAAAAAAAATTTTTTTTTTAAGGAAGCATCCGCAATGGCCGCGGGTTGAGCTGTAAACTCAATAGTTAATAAGCTAGAAAAGGTTCGATTCCTTTGCTTCCTAATATAAACGGTAAAAAGGTAGAGTATACTGATTAATATGTATATTTTTTTTAAATAAAAATCTTTTTTAGGATATGTTACAGAATAACTGTTATTTGATTGCAAATCATTAATTGTGGTTCGATTATACCTTGTTTTTTGTAAAATAAATTAAACATTATTTAAACTTATGTTAAATAAAATTACCTATAAAATATAATTGAGTTATTCATTTTAATCGTATAATTGGTGGTGTTTAAAGAATATCAGACCAATACGTATAAATAAAGTAAAATAAATCATTAATATTCTAAAATAGAAGGTATTAATATATTTCTAAACCTATTGTACGGTTAATCCCGCGTAGATGGGTAAACTCATATAACTTATTTTTTGATAATTTTTAATAAAAAAATATTAATTAATTTTTATCTGTTATTGTTAAATTGAAATAGAATAAAAATTTTGCTATTAGGAAAAGAAATAGGTGTAAAATTAGATAATAAGGATAGAAATGACAAAATTAATACTAAATTTGATAATTATAAGGAAATAATAATCTTTTTAATAATGAAAATTATAATCTTAAAATATTCTATAACTTGAAAATTAATAAAAAATATTTGCTTATGATAAGCTTTATCAAAAATAATATTTAACTTAAATTTGTTAAAATTGTTAAATAAAATTTAATAAAAATTTAATTAAATTTTATACAATTAAATACTTTTCTTATATTTACTTTTAACTTAAAACAATATGGTAAAAATAATTTTATATTTTAATTTATTAAAAATATTATTATTATTTTAATAAACTTATATATTAGATAAAAAATAAAATTGAAGCTATTTAATTAGATAACTTTAATTTGATGAAATTTTTTTTTTATTAATTATAATTTATTAATTACTTATTATGATAAATATTTAGTAAATAGAATTTTCGAAAGAAAAAATGATAATTTATTTTTATAATTTTAGATAATATATTAAGTTAACTTTCAATAATAGAATTTTATTATAAACTATTTTTTAAAAATATATATAATATATATTTATACTAATAACTCTAAAATTGGTAGTTTAAATATATAAAATTTTAAATATATTAATAATCTTGATTATATGTTTTATATTCTTTTAAATATATAATTTTTAAATTAATATTTTTATTTAACTAAATATATTAATGATTCTAATAGTATTATTTTATTGTGTATTAATAATATAAAAATTAAATATTATAATTGTATTTTTTATATTTATAATTTTATAGGTTTTGCTGTTTTATATTTAAGGTATTAATTGAATTTAATAAAATTAGCTATTATAAAATTAAATATATTTATATAGTAAAAAAAAAAAATGCTATATTTACTGTAAATATTTATATAATAAACATTTTTTGAATAAATATTTTTAATAATTAATTTAAAAATAATTTAACTTATTTTTATAAATAGATTTAATATTAAGATTTTTATTTTTAGCTATAGTTATATATTATAAATTATTAATTTAAAAAAATAAATTTATTATATGTTAGTTTTAACCTTTATGCTTTTATAATAATAATTTTTAATTTATAAATTAAGTGAAATTGTAATATTGTATATAATATATAAATGTTATAAATAGATTTTTAAAACATTATATAAATATTTGTCTTAGCTTTAATATAAAAATAAATCAAATTAAAAATAGAAAATATTCACCTATAGTCATATATAAAATAAATTTAAGTTTTTGTTAAAAAAGATGGGACCAAAAATATTGATGTTAGTCATATTATATGGTAATTGACGTCATAGTTTACGTATGCGTAAATATAACTTTTTAGTTAATATTATTTATCAGTATTCTTATCATTTATTTAAATTAATTATTAATTAAAAATTTAAATATAAATGTTTTCAATCTAGCCTTATAATTAAAAATATTATGTATTATAAAAAAGATATAACTCCTACAAATTTTATATTAAAATAATAATATTCATATTTACTGACGTGATTATTATTTCCTATTTACACCTATTTTACCTAGTTATATTTTATACTCTAAACTTGAATTAATATAAATTAATAAATAGCTTGTGACTTGGTAGTTGTTAATAGTTGTGTAGTTAATTTAGTATCTAAAATAATATATTTAGGTTTTAATAAAAATTTTATTAGTATTAGTTTTAATAATATACATAAATTATTTACAAAAACTAATCCAATATTTAAATATTATAATTCTATAAAAAAATTTATTTTTTAAAATAAGGTATGATAAATTGTTTTTAAATAACATAATAAAAATAATGTTATTATAAAATTTTTTACTTTATTTTTATTAATATAACAGATGATTTTTATTTTTCTGAGGATAAATGAATTTAATATTTTTTTATAAAATTAATATAATTGATGGTGATCTTAATATATTAAATGTACTAATGGTGTTTATTATACTTTTTAAATATATTTTTATCAATATTTATATATTTATTTTTATATGAAATTTTTTTGATAATTAACTTTATAGGTTTTGATGAAATTGAAGTAGATTTTTATTAAATTTATAAAATTTTTATTTTATAAAAAAAATTAAAAAAAATAAACATGTGGTATATTTATAAATTATTTTTTTATTAATCTAAATACTATAAGAAATTAGATTAGTAAAGTAAAAATAAGGTAATAATATGTTTGGTTTTAGGGAAAATAATAAAATAAAAAATGATACAAGCAAGTAAAATTATAGGAACAGGTTTAGCTACAACAGGTTTAATTGGTGCTGGAGTTGGTATTGGTGTAGTTTTTGGAGCACTTATATTAGGTGTTGCTAGAAATCCTTCATTAAGAGGACAACTTTTCGCTTATGCTATTTTAGGATTCGCCTTTGCTGAAGCTACTGGATTGTTCTTTAATGCGGACAATAAGAATAGTAGTGAACCTATTATTAGTCATTTAAAAAACTTTATGGCAAAACTCCTAAATTGCGGGAATATCCTAAAATTCAATATACCAAGTATAAATGGTAACATTTATATGGAACAGGTAATAACTCGTTATATGGTAATAACTCTTGAAATAAAAAGGACAACCTGCAGCCAAATACCTTTAAATAGGTATGCTGTTCATCGACTAAATATGAGTTGGTTTATCATAGTATGATAGGCTTAAGATATAGTCAAATATTAGTGAAAACTGATATAAATAAATATTTTAAATAGTATGACGATGCGCATTGATGATGGCATTCTTATGTGTTATATGGTTAAATACTAATTTATATATTATTTATATTAATGATTTAAATTTATTAAATCTAATGTTTTTTATTAATTCTACAAGATATTATTCAGATATTTCTTGTAATTCTATATTTAAATATGCTATAAAAGTTTATAGTAATCCTTTAAATAATCGTGATTTAATTTATAAAGATAATAAAAATCAAATAGGAATATATGCATGGGTAAACAATACCAATGGTAAATTTTACATAGGTAGTGGAGATCCTTTGTATGTAAGACTTAGTGATTATTATCAAGATTGATTTTTAACCACACGTATTAGTTTATATATTGTAAGAGCTATAGTCAAATATGGCTTGAATGAATTTACACTAGTAATTTTAGAATATACCGATTCTAAAAATCTTATTGCTTGTGAACAAAAATGAATAGATTTACTTAAACCAGAATATAATCTTAATCCTTCAGCGGAAAATTCCAAAGGTTATATTCATACTGCAGAAAGTTTAGAAAAAATGCATACTGCAGCTATTGGAAGAAAACATAGTGAATCTGTAAAAAAATCTATGAGTGAATCACGATTATGGGTTAATAATGCTTTTTTTGGTAAAAAACATACAGAAGAAACAAAGGAATATATGAAAAGGTCTAAAAATACAGCTATTAAAGTTACTAATTTAGAAGACAATAAAGTATCTGTTTATAATACAAGGGTGAAAGCTGCGCAAGCCTTAGGGGTATCGCGTCGTTTATTATCTGATAAATTTAAAACAAAAGATTCATTTGTAATAAAAAATGAATATTTAGTAGAATTAATAAAAAAATAAAATTTATAAATATAAATTAAATAATATAAATTATTATAATTAGGAACGGATTGTTATGGTAAAATATTTAATAACATTATTAAATTTAATAAGGCGCATTAATGATGGCATTCTTATTATTATACGTGGCTTAATATATATTTAATATATATTATTAAAAAAAAAAGGGATAGGGTTTGACAAGTAGTATTGTTAATATTTTATTTAAAATATTAATAATGCGAGGTGGGTGGAGGGTCATTACTTTTTTTTAATATTATAAATTTAATTTAAAATATTTTTATTAATATTTTAGTTTATTTACTAGATTGTATAGATAATTTTATTAATATCAATAATTTAAGTTATTTATTTAATTTTATTATCATAGTTTTTATTTTAGTTTATTTTCCAGTTCAATTTATAAACAAATTTGTTTATTTTGTAAATTTCATATTCTATTATTCTTTTTCTTTATGGAGGGTGGCTTAATAATAATATTATTGTAATATTTAATTATACTTTACCGTAGGTGATGATTATTAATTTTAACTACAATAATTCCTATATATTACCTACTGTATCACTGTCATTTATTTAAATGTTCAAATATGGTTTTGATAATAAATATCCTGTTTATTAACTGTTTGGGTAGCGATTAACATGTACTTGGAATAAATAAAAAGTTATTATAAATAAAAAAGCTTTTAAAGTTAATTGTCAAGACGATTCCCTATATATTCAGGTGAACTATATTAACTTTTAATTTTAAATCAGAAGTGATGAGCCTCACACTTATTTCATAAATAAATGACTAATAATCGATAAATAAAAAGGAAGTCTGATTTTAGTTTATTAAAAGAGCCTGTGTTGGTGAACCAATTTAAATTAATATGCAATGTTTTTTTAGTACAATCGTTTGATCGCTTTGTGTTGTCGATTGATTCTAAATCGCTCACGTGACATGCCTCGTGATGTCGTACAATCTATTAATGGACTTCAACAATTATTTGGATTTAATTTGTATTAAAATACAAATTAAGACATAGTCAGCCTTCATGAATGGAAATATAGGGATTGATAGCTCAGTTAACAGGAGAGAGCTCAAAAGCGTAGGAGCCATACCTGGTTTTAACTGTGACCGAAGGAAAAAGGTTAGTGCCTTGGCGCATAAAGACTACCAAACTTTTAGATCCGTCTAGTGTTTATATGTTAGACGTATTTAAATTTATAAATATTTAAGATGAGGCTCATCTTTGTTAATTTATTAAAATAATTAAAACCATGAAAAGAAACAATCTTTATAACAATTTAATTAATTTTACTGCTTATTCTCTGCATAAAAATAATTTTCTGACACACGCTTCTATAGGTTTTTCTCTATTTAGATTTAAAAAATTTTTTATTAGATTTTTCTCTTCCGAAAGGGAAAATGACAAATTTATATTTACAAAAAAAAATTTTAAGAATAATTCTTATTTACAAAAGAAAAAATCATCTAATTTATATAATAAAAATGGTATCATAAAAGATATTTCAAATAAAAAAATTTTTCATCTATTTCTTATATTAATAAAAATTATATTTTAGGTGGTAGTAAGACAAATAATTTTATAATGATTACTAATTGTAATATAGAAAATGAAATTATATTTTAGGTGGTAGTAAGACAAATAATTTTATAATGATTACTAATTGTAATATAGAAAATGAAATTAAGAATTATAAATATTTTGCTAATAATAATATATATTTAAATATATTTTATTATATTAAAAATAAATTATTAAAATTTAAGTATTTATTACTAAAATTTATATGAAATCGAATTAAATATTTTATTCGAAGATTTATTCTTGAAATTTTTAGCCCTTATTTTATATATTTATTTGAAATTATAAAACCTTATTTAATATTTATATTACTAAATATTGAACCTTCTATTAATATTATTAAAGAACAAATAAAAATAATAACTGATCTGATTAATAAATTTACTAATTTATTTATTAAAACAGTACAGGATATAATTAATAAAATTACTAATTGATTTATTGAAATATTTAATATATCTCCTTATTTAGATAGTATTCAAGAAAAATTTAAAATATTTATAGATATACTTAATTCATATATTTATTTATTTATTGAAAGATTTAATAATATATATTTAGATAGTATCCACCCGCTAATTAAATTCTTAACTTCTATATTTAATCAAATTATTAATTTATTAATTGAAATATCCAATATCTTTCCTGCTTTACCTGAATTATTAAATTTTAATTTATTTATAGGATTATTTAGTTTTAGTATTTTAATTTTAAGTAATTTTAAGTTAAATTTATCTATTTATAATATATTTAAAGATAAATTTAAGTTAAATTTATCCACCTACGGTGGATTTAAAAATAAAATTTATTATAGCGGGTTTGCTAATATTGTAGCAGCTAATCAAAGTAAAGAGGAATCAAAATTAAATAGCTTATGAAGGACACAAAAAAGTAGTTTATTAGAGCATTTTGATAAATGTGATTTAAATATTTTTAAGTCTTTAAAATTTGATACTGAACTTTTTTTAGATATGGATTTGATTTATATTAGAAATATTAATTTTAATTTTAATAACAAAGATGCTTATATAAAGGCCATTAATAATGATCCTATTGTAGATGATAACTCGCCATTAAGTGAATATTTTTATCATGTTAGAAAGAATGTCTTAAAAAGTCTTGTTTTTTTAGTAGATAGGCGATTAACATTAATAAATGTTAATACTGACGATTGAACTGAAAAAGATAAAAATAAGTTAAGATCAAGTATTTTAAAAATTGAACAAAGCGTTTAAAATCGTCTTTTTCATTATTACGATTTGATTCTTAAAACTAAGTCAAGAATAGATGAATTAGAATCATCTAATAATTCACAACAAATTACAGAATCCAATACAAATTCTGAGTTTAATGATGAAACTCAAATCAAGGATTATTCAGCGAATGCTGAATCTGTAATTAAAAAAATAAAAATTTATAACACTTATTTTGAATAGGAATCTGATAAAAAAAATTCTGAATTTAATTATGAAACTGAAAACATGGATGATTCAGCGAATGATAAACCTATAGTTAAAAAAAGAAGACTAAAAAATAAGGAATCTTTATTAACTAACCCAAATACATCATCAGCATTTGATGATGATGATGTTGATATAAACAATAAACTTCCAAGTCCTATTATATCTGCGGTAACTACACAATTAAGATCTGAAAATTCATCAGTTCAAGAATTCTTTAACCAGAAGCCTAATTCTAAACCTAATGAAATATCTAAGGCATTTAAAATGTTTGATAAAGATTATTATGATAAATTAGATTAAGATAGTCTTTAATGTTAGACATTTATTTTAATATAATTTAAAATAGTTGTTATTGAGGTAATATATAATAATTCTTGATTTAAACATAATAGAGAATTCAATTCTGTTATGTAAATAAGTTTATGTTTGTACTCATAAATTTATTTAAATAATATAAATTAAAATAAACAATTATTTTTATATTGATCCTTTTGTTGATTACTTCTTTTACAATAAAATAAATTATTTTTATATTCAACCTTTTGTTGTTTCTGCTATAACAAAATAAACAATTTATAAACTTATTTTAAGTAAGTTTATAAATTGGCCACCCATTAGCAATAATTATATTGCTAATAATAAATTAATAAATTATATTTAATATTATATATTAATAATTTATTATAATAAAAATTCTTATTTAGTGATTATAAGAATTTATTTTTAAAATATAACACAAGCACAAAGTATAAATATTTAAACAATTTAATAATTATACTAATTATAATAAATAAATTTATAATAATATTATATTTATTATATATATTTAAATTCTTATTTTGTGATTATAAGAATTATGTGTTTATAAAAAATCATATAATAAAGTATAAAAATCTATACATTTTAATAAAAAAAAATAAAAATTAAGTTGAGTTTGATGATGGCTCTGAATGAACGCTATTCAAATGCCTGACACATGCTAATCGTACGTATGTAGTAAACATTTGTTAACTACAAAAGTGGTGTACAGGTGAGTAAATGATGAATTGGTTACCTTAAAGTGAGGGATAAAATACCTCATAATAAAAGGAGAAATCTGCTTTAAGATACTAGTTGCATCTCGGGTAGGTAGTAGTAGAGGTAATTGCTCAACTAGCTTAACATCCCGTAGTCGAGGCTGAAAGGTCGATCGATCACATTGGATATGAATAAAATTCAATGCATGATAGTACAGCAGTGGGGGATATTGGTCAATAGCCGAAAGGCTGAACCAGCAATTTGAAAGAATGGCCTCTCCTAGTTTAAACTAGTCAATATCTGAGAGGCAAGGATAGAGTTATGTAAAGTAATTTATGTAATTGGGTCCAAGCCTTAGGTCAAAAGCCTAGGATTAAAGTTCTGAATAGAATAATGATAATGACAATTTTCTAATTCAAGTGTCTTGACAAACACATGTGCCAGCAGTCGCGGTAAGACATGATAGACTAGTGTTATTCATCTTTAATGGGTTTAAAGGGTACCTAGACGGAAGTTCAAGCCTGCGAGGGGACGGAATTTCTAGAGTTTTATGTGAGAAGGGGAGTACTACTGGTGGAGAGATGAAATTTGATGATACCTTTAGGACTGGTAAAGGCGAAGGCAACCTTTTAAGTAAAAACTGACGTTGAGGGACGAAGGCTTAGGTAACGAACAGGATTAGATACCCTAGTAGTCTTTGCAGAAAACGCTGAATGCCATAGGTTAGAAATATATTTTGGCCTATAAATGAAAGTGTAAGCATTCCACCTCAAGAGTAATTCGGCAACGTAGAAACTGAAATCATTAGACCGTTTTTTGAAACCAGTAGTGAAGTATGTTCTTTAATTCGATGACCCACGAAAAATCTTACCATAACTTGCATAGCTAGCAAAATATAAAAAATATAATTATTTTATAAACGAGTTATTAAATCTGTCCTTAAATTAAGGATTACAGGATAATAAATAACAGATAAATTTTATCATATGGATTTATTTCAATAAATAAGTCATATATGCTAGCTACAGGTGTTGCACGGCTGTCTTAAGTTAATGTCGTGAGATCATGGTTAGATCCAACAATTAGCGTAAGCCCTTAATTTATTTAAAAAATATAAATTATTAATATATTTATAAAAATATTTATTATAAAAATATATTAAGCAAATATTTTAATATTAAATGTTATTTAGCAATAAATTTTATATAAAAATATAAATTATTAAGATAAAACATTTTTATAGTGTAGGGAAAGATATTTATATTAAATATTATAAAAATAATAATTTTAATGTTTAAAAATATTAAATATTTGTATTTATAAATAAATAGATTAGTTCACTAAGATAATGGCAAGTGATAACCGGGAGTAAGACAAGTCATCATGGCCCTTCTATTGTAAAAAAGTTAATGTTATGGGCTACTGACGTGCCACATATGCCTTTACAAAGGGATGCAAAAATGTGAATTTTAGCTAATCCCCAAAAAAAGGAAATAAAAAATAATGGATTGTAGTCTGAAATTCGACTACATGAAAAAGAAATTACTAGTAATCGTGTATCACAACGGCACGGTGAATTTTATCTCAGATTGGTACTAACCACTCGTCAGGCGCTGAAAATTGTGCGTGCAATAAGTTTGGGGGATTCAAATAAAAAGTATAAGCAACTGGGCTTATGGCATTTGAGAATCTTTCTTCGTATGCGCGGCTTTGATTGGTGTTAAGTTATTTAGGAAGTGAGGTTTCCTATTATTAGCTTAAGAATGGATCAAAACTGTCAATATCCTAAAGCTTTACTAACAAAGTTATAAGAGAGAGCCTTATAATGAAGAAACAGTTGTAAAGATATCAATCCATATGTTATACATATGGGCTTCTGAGAAGAAAATGGACAAGACGGTGCTAACTCGTCAGAGTAGTATTAAACTACTCCCGACAAAGCTAACAGACTAAACGTTCCACGTTAGAGGTAAATGCCCTCAAGTTGTAAGCTTAAAAAAGATAAAATTTAAGTTGAAGCGAAGCCGAAAGGAAAACGAAGAGATAGTCGGACCTGGTTTGAAAGAATCAACCCTTGCAAGAGGGAGAGGATATATTTATTTTATAATTCATATATCTATGGAAAAGGGCGCCTCAATAAGTAAATCTTAAGACTTGACCATTGCGCTTTGCGCGAAGGAGAAGTAAGCCCCTTACTCGCGAAATATGGTTCGTGTAGTTAACTTAAAATAATTTAGGTCATTATTTTTAGCTACAAAGAGTATTGGCTAACCAATGCTAGTTTTAAATTTATTTAAAGCGAAACTTACAAACTGCGGGGAAGATCCTAAAGTTCAATATGCTTAATATAAGCAGTAATATTTATATGAAACAGGTAATACTTGTTGTATGGCAAAAATTATTGAAATATAGAAATAAAATGGATAATCTGCAGCCAAGTACCTATTATACGGTATGCAGTTAAACGACTAAATGTGAGTTGGCTTATCATATTCTGATAGGCTTAAGTTATAGTCTAGCATTTATGAAATATAAATGGAAATATGTCAGCCTACCTAATATACAAGGGTAAAGACAAAAACTGGGAAGTTGCACGGGAATGATTAAATATTAACAAGACGCCCCCCCACTTATTTTCTGTTATAATTTTTGTTATAGATTATAGCAGAAACAGAAAATAATTTTCTGTTATATATTTAAAAAAAATAATTTTGTTATAAATTTTTAAAAAACAATTTTCTGTTATAATTTATAAAATTAAAAAATATATTTAGAAAAAAAATATTATAATATCTAATATAGATAAAACTATTTTTTAAGGATATATTTTTTATACATTGTAGATTAGTGCATTTAATTTTAAATAATTAAAATATATTAAATGAGGACATGTAGATATAATAGATTATATTATTACAAATATACAATTCAAAATCTTGAGGTAAAACTGGATATTGTTTTGAAATTATAAAACCTTCTTTAATATTTATATTAGTAAATATTTAACCTTATTTGGGTTATATCCAAGAACAAATAAAAATATTCTTGGTTATATTTAATCAAATTACTAACTGATTTATTCAAATATTTAATATCTTTCCTGTTTTACCTGAATTATTTAATTTTAATTTATTTATAGGATTATTTAGTTTTAGTATTTTAATTTTAAGTAATTATTTTATTAAATTAAATTTAAATAATTATTATTATAAATTTAATAACATATTTACTTATAGTGCTGGGGGATGTTTTTATTATATTTTCTAAATATGGGTATAAAAGATCTGACGAAAAAAATAAATTAAGAGCTAAATTTAATAGTAATTCTTGAAGTCTAAAAACAAATTTTTCATAAAAAGACAAATAAAAAATATTATTTTAACTTCCTTAGATTTATCTGATACAATTTAACCGAAGATGATAGTAATATAAATATAAATTATAATTTTAATTAAAATACTCTTAAATACCCATATAGAGCCTAGCTCCAAGTTCTATACTAATTGAAGTAACTTTACAAGTAAGATCACTACATAATTCATCAGCTCAAGAGTTTTTTAACAATAACCCTAATCCTAATTCTAAATAAATATCTATGACAAATAAAAATTTTAACAATAAAAAATAATTATTAAGTTTTAATTTTGAGATAATGCTAAATTAAATAAAATTTTATAATATTATATAATCAATTGATGTTATTCCCTTTTCTAACTGAAGTTTATTCTTAAAATAATTGTTTATGAATAAAATTTATTAAATATAATTAAAAATCAAGATAGTATTTTAATATTAGATTAATTTTAAATTATTTTAAAATAAGTCGTAATTTAGGTAATATTTTAATAATTATTAATTTAAAGCATAACAGATAATTCAATCTTGTTATAGAATTAAATTCTATGTTATGTAAATAAATTTATGCTTGAAACTCATAAATTAATTTGAATAATATATAATAAAATAGTAAAAAAAACTATTAAGTTAGTTTTTATTTAACTTTTGTTATTCAACCTTCGTTATTGTTATTTTTTTAAATAAATAATAATTTATTAAATTAAGTTTTGAAGCCACCTATATTTTATATAAATTTTTAATTTAATATATTAAATGTAGTGGCTTTTTTTACCTAATTTTATATAATAAATATTTAATCCTTTTGAATAAAACATGTAAAAATACTATATTTAAAATTGAATTAATAAAATATTTACTTAAAAACAAATTTAACCATTTAAGAAGTTTTAAATTTTTTAATAATCATTTATTAATATTTTAGATAATAATATTAATTATATTTATTAAAGCTAAATTGTATATAATAAAAAAACCATTTAAATAAGTATTTATATAAATAAATGTTATAATTATATGAAGTGACAATAAATTATATAGAAATTTTTAGTAAATATTTTAATAAATTTTACAAGTTAGGATTAAAAATGATAAAGAAAATTTTATGTAATATCATAATTTATTATTTTAGAAAAAAATAATAAATTTATTAATGAAATTAAAGTTTTTATATTATAAATTAAAAAAATTATTTGACAAAATTCTATTAAAGTTTAATTGTGGTTTTTATTATAATTAATATTAATTATTAATTTAATTTTTTTAATAAATAATTAACAAATGACTTAATTAGTTATTTTGTTATTAAAGGCCAATTTTTTGGATAAAATTTTATTTTTCAATGTACTTTATAAATTTTAAATATTTTTATATTTTTAAATATAATTATATAAAAATTTTAGTATTACCTAAAATACTAAATCTTATTTAAATTAAAAGTAAAATATGTTTAGTTTATGTTTTTAATTTATTAAATTTTATAATAAAATTAAATTATAATAATTATAATTAATTATAATTATTATAATAAATTAGGATGGTAAAATTAAAATATTAGCTGAATAAATACTATAATTAAATTTATTTTAATAATAATATTATAAGTTGAATATAATTTATATATATATTAAGAGGATGGATAAGGGTTTATCTATAATAGATATTTTAAATAAAAGGTATAGTATTGTAACCTTTATAATTTTAACTAATAACTATAGAATTAGATTTATTGTAACTAGTCCAATTATTTTTTTTTTTGTCTTTTAAAATTAAAGAATAAAAAATTACTTCGAGCGAATGCTCGAAGTTTTTTATTAAATTTATATTAATATTTATTCATTTTTATCTAAAAATACTGTAGATTAAGTTTAAACTATTAGGTTTAAAGTAGGCAAAATATATTTTTAAAAATATATTTTATTTAAAATATAATCTTTATAAGAGCGAGTAGTTAAATTATACACGTTTCTAACAAAAAATAAAAATTTTAAATTTATTTTATATAAAAGATTTTAAATTTATTTTTTATAAAAGATTTTAAATTTATTTTATATAAAAGATTTTAAAGTTAGCTAAAGCCATTATAAATTAATATAAATCACGCTTTTATAAATATTATATAAATAAAAATAATAAAAAAATAATTAAAATAATTTCTAAAATTAAAACAATATAAAATTAAGAAAAACCACTTATAAGTGGTTTTTAATAACTTCAAGTTTTTAATTGAAGTAATTTTATAAGAGAATGAATTTAAATTATAATCCATTTTTTATATCATATAAAAACCTGGATTACCTATATAATGCCCTTATATTAAAAAAATTTTTTATAAATATAAAGTGGAATAAGGATAATAACGAAAATAGGTTTATAGAAATAAAAAATTAAATATATTAATATAAAAAATATTATTGTTTTTTTTAAATTTTTAAATTATATATTTATCTAATAAATTATGGCTATTAATAAAATTTATTGAAATTAATTATAAAAATTTTGTATAATTTTATAATTTAGAATATCAATTTATTATTAATAATAGTTTGTCATAAAAATTAAATACAATTAATAACCAATAATAAAAGTTTTATTAATAAATATATATATTATAAGAAGGTTATATAAAGATATGTTATTAATTTTTCCATATTTAGTTGATTAAAATATAAATTTAAAATAATTTTAAGAATAAATAATACAGTATATTAAATAGGGGGAAGAGTTCTTAGCTCAATAGGTAGAGCATATGACTTTTAATCATTGTGTTAGGGGTTCGATTCCCCTAGAACTCTATAATGTATACATTACATAGCTTAATTAAGCTAATAAAAGTGGCTATAGGTTAATGGTAGACTGATCAGCTTCCACCTGATTTGTGCTGATTCGATTTCAGCTAGCCACATTAAGGTTTAATAAATAAGTGTTTATATTAATTAATTTAAATTACTCTTAACTATAAACATATTTTTATTAATATAAAAAAAAATTTTTTTGGTTTCAAAAATTAATAAAAATAAAATTTTTTTGTTAATAATAATATATAAGTAATAAGCCAATAAATAATTTTTTTAATAAATATTTATATTGTATAATTTATATTTTAGCTAAGTTAGAGAGTCAGTAACTTAATAGGTAAAGGCTATCCTTGTCGAGGATGGAGATGCCGGATCGTAGCCGGTCTGACTCGAAATATATATATTTATATTTATAATTTAATATTTATTTCGTAAAATAGTATAAAAAAGTATTTTTTTATTATAAATTTTTAAATTACTATATTTATAAAAATAATAATTTTAATATTTTGTAAAAAAAAATTAAAATAATTATATAATCCTTTAAATATTTATATTATAGGGTTAGTAAATAATAAAAATTTTATTTATATAATCTAAAATTTCTAATAAAAATATATAATTTTATAATATATTTTTATAGTTTTTATGAATTTATTTAATTTTTACTTTGAAAATAAACTTAAAAAATTATATATTACCTTTTATAAGTAATATTGGTAAATAACATGCTATATTTTTTTTTAAAAGCTAAAGGAAAAGTAGCCATAGGTAGGGTAAAATATTTGCTAAATATTGTGGAAACACATGGATGTTCGAATCATCTCTTTTCTGTAAATAAATTAAAAATAGAATAAATTTAAGAGTATAATTTAATAGGAAAAATTAAAAGCTTCAACCTTTTGTTTCTCAGTTCAAACCTGAGTGCTCTTGTGTTTTTTGTTGTAAGATTATAAAATACAAGATAAAATTTTTAACCATAACTTTTTATATATATATATACTATAGCAAGCCGTATAAAACAAATTTATATAAATTAAAAATGTAAAATAATAAAGTTTAAATTTCTATTGTAGATTTAATTAAACTAAAATTTATAATTTTTATATTTTATTGTTTTTAATAATATGTCACTTTAGATATTTTACGCCTGTTAATAAGGACAAATAAGAAATATTAAACTACGTCCTTATTATAATTATCAATACTTCGGAGACGAACTAAACTAATTTATTCGATTAAAAACTATGTAGAATAGCATACTGGCAAAATCAACTAAAACGTGAATGGTGGCAATCAAAAATATAATAAAGTAATAGTTTATAAGGTTCTAACTCGATTATTAGTAAAAGGTAAGATAATGTCAAACATATTATTAGGTAAAACCTGTATGCATTGAAAGGTGCATATACGATTTAAAAGTAATATTTTTATTTTAGAATTATAAAAGGATTTATTCTTGATGTTTATTTTATATTGATCGTGTTTTTAATATGAAAGCTATGAAATTTTAATACCCGGTATGCAACCTTACTATTAAAGCGTATAGTTTATACAAAATTAGTCTTTATCATAAATTAAATTTAAGATAATACGGCAAACCGATCGTATACTTCATAAAAGTAAATAGTTTGAACCTAAACGAGTAAAAAAATATAAAAATTAAATACGGGATTGTCTAAGATAAATAATGAATATTAATAATAAAATTTAGATGGGTAGAGCTTTAAAATGATGTAGCTAAATTATCAAAGATATACAGGACGGTAATCATATTCTGTAGTAAACTTCATAGTTGGACCAAAAATAAAATTATAATTACTTTTCAATGAAAATTAGGGAGGCATAAAAACATAATCCTAAAATTAACCTATAGTTTAGTAAATAACTGTATAGCCTGAAAGGTGTAATATTAAAGTAATTTTTTATTAATTTAGATATCATCTACGAAAAAAAATGGTTGGTTAACGGACTCATTTTAAATACCTCTTTATATAAAATAAAACATTTTTCATAAAATTTTTCTTATATATTTTCTAATAATTATTTAATAAAAAATTATTTTTTGATTAATACTAAATGATTAATTATATTTTTTACAGGTTTTTTAACTTAACGGTAAAGTATATTTTTGATAAGAATACTATTCAAGTTCGAATCTTGAAAGAACCATTTTTATTATAAAATATATTTGATTATAATAAATTAAAAATAAATATTTAATTTTTTACATTTATTGAAGAATAAATTTATAATATTAATAATTTAATGTTGTTATATTAATAAATTTTACCTTATTTATAAACTTTTTATCAAATAAAAGTTTTTATTATTAAAATAAAGTTTAATTTCAGCTCTAACGGGGTTATAGCACAATAAAGTATAAGTAAAGTAAAAAATGGAGCAAAGAAAAATTAAATAAGAGAATTGACCGAGCCCGGTTTATGGTGATAAGCTTGAGTCTTATTTGGCTATATTTAGTCACATCCGTTCAAATCGGATATTCTCTGTTATTCAATTAAAGTTAATTAACGGATTAGAGCCAGGTTGGTAAGGCGCCTCATTTGGGTTGGGGAATTCTTATGTTCGAGTCATAATAATCCGAAATTTTTATATAAAAACAAATGTTGCTAATCTATTACATGCTATTGTAATTGTTTAAAATAAATAAGAAAATTTTTTATTTAATTTATTGGATCTGGTTTGTTTATTTAAGTATTGTATATTAATATATATATTTATTTATAATTAAAACTTTGATATTTAAATTAAAGGTCTTTTTATAATAATGTTTATTTATGGACATACATATTTTAGAGGTTTACAGATTCATCTTGTGATAAAATAACAATATCTTAAAACTAAACCATTTGATATTTTTTTTTTTGAGGGGGGGGGGGGGGTGAAATAAAATAAACTTTAAATTATAGGGAAGATATTTAGGCGGGATTTATAAATTGATATTATATGATACATAAATAAATAAAAATTTTTGCTTTTTATTATACTTATTAGTTTTATTTTAAATGATTTTAATATTTACGCAGTTAGTGTTTAATTTATGGTAACATTTTGGTAGGACAGGATATTAAAATTGTACTTTAATTATAAATGTTAACACCTTGTGGCTTATATTAGGCAAATACTTCTTATAAATAGTTGAGGGAGAATACTCCATAGGACTATCGGATGAAGATTTTAAAGTAATTAATGTATAATTGTAGAAATATGTTCTAATGTTGAAGGCGTAATGTATAATATTGTTTATATCTTAGCATATAAAATATAGATATACTTGCGTAGAGCTGGATAAACATATGAAAAATTTAGTGAGCTAGAATTTTTTATCTCTTGAAGTTGAACATGAGTAGAAAGGGTATTATTTCAAATCCACAAAATTTTACATAAAGAATTGTTTTAATAAAAAAAATAATGAAATTTAAAAATATATTATATAATTATTACAACTGATTACTGATATTTTCTCGTAAAATAATTCACTTGCTAACTATTACTACTTTATTTATTTTATATTAGATATTTCGGTAAAAAGTATGTTCCACAAGGGCAAAATCTATATTAAAGACATCCGGTTTAATACGTGGATGGTTTCCAAATGATTTAAGGCGTAAATATATACTTGATACTTAATTTATTGTTTTAATATTTAGCGATTGCGGTATTTGGAAACTTATTTGTCAAACCTAAAAGCAAATTAGCATTTTTTTATTTTGTTTATTTAATTTTCTTAAGTATATAATTCTGTATTAGGCTTTAACGATAAATTTATTTTACTTTTTGTTGTGGCTGTAAAGTTTTATGCTAACTCTTGTACCCAAAAATTATAAATTATTAAATAAAACAAAGGTAAATTAGTAATTACCGATGAAAAATTAATGTAAATAAAAAATCTTATGTAGAAAATAATGTAAATATAGCTCAAATATTATCTGGTTATTATAATAATAAATGAATTAGTAATCTTCGGTTTAAAATATTAATTAATAAAGCTATTTTTAAATATGGTTATTTAAATTTTACACTTAAGATATTAAAGTATTGTGAATTTGAAAAATGTATAGAAAGAGAACAATATAATATTGTTCTCTTACAACCTAAATATAAAATTTTAAAATAGCCGTATCATTATTTGGTTACAAACATATAGAGAAAACATTAGCTAAATTATCAAGTGTGAATATAGATAAATTTAATATAAATTTTGGTAAAAACATAGAATAAGTAGTAGCTAAAATATTAACAGTTAACTTAAATAAAATTAAAAGGGATGAAATACGTAAAAAATGGCGGGAGTTAAGGAGGTATAAAAAAATCCAATGTATGGTAAAACTCATTCACAGGAAAGTCGATAAAAAATGGCGGCAGCTTGTAAATTTCAAATATATACGTAATAGATATTGATAAATGAAAAGATAAAATATAATTTTATACTTGATGGAACAAAACCCATAAAAATATACCAATGGGTAATTTTATAATATTTAATCAAGAATAAAAAAAAATCTTATAAAAAACATTTTTTTTATAAATGTTTTTTTAGATTCACCTATTCTTAATTTTTATTAATTTTGTATGTTAATAAATTATTATTTTTTTTAATAAAACTAAATCTAAAATAATTTTATATTAGATATACGAAGTTTTAATAAGCTATAGCGAATATGGAAGAAGATTTATTTTACATTTAAAGTCCTTATTTTTATTTTAGATATTAAATAATTTTAAAAA